TGAAGGAAGGGTCTCTTTGGGGAGGTATGTGCAGAAGTTATCCGAGCGCAGGGGAAGAGGAACGGGGTCCCCGCCCCTCGCCCTATTCCCCTGAGAGAACTCAGTGGTAAGCCCGGGGAAAAGATCGGGCTCCCACCGAAAACCGTTCGAAGACTTAAGTTGGGGTAAGTCGAAAAAGTCGAATAACCCTTATCTTCGGATGCCACTTCTTAAATCAAATCAGATTGGATTGGATTGAATCAAATCAGATTCAATTCAATCCAATCCAATTCAAGGTATGTGCCTTAACCTCGCTGGTAAAGGCACATACCTTCGAATGAGTGCCACAAACAACCAACCAACCAACAACCCTTCTGGGTTCCCCAAAGGATCGGGTTAGCGGGGGGAAGCCACTTCTTAAAAAAAGTGGCCAACTTCTTAAGTTACAGTTAAGTTAAGTTCTTCCCAGTTTGTTTTGCGCGCGCGCAAAAGTTAGTTCTCATTCCCGGCCTTCCCCGCGCTTTCGTTTATTCAGGATTTGGCCCAAACTGTTTGGCAGATTCCCACGCGTTACGCACCCGTTCGCCACGAAGTTAGTTTTCAACCGTTCTCACTCCCTGTCCGTCCTCGTCCGTCCTGGACCAATGAGTGCCACTTCTTGGGAAAGTTGGGGGCTGGCTGGCTTGGCAGGCCCTTCCCCAAAGGCACATACCTTTACCGAGCGCAGGGGTTCTCCCCTCCCCTCCGAGGTGGGGGCCTCCCAACAAAACAAAAAAGTCTGAGCGCAGGGGGGGGGTGAAGGCGTGCCGGTTCACTTCTAAACCCCGTGCCAGCCTCCCTCTCCGCGCAGCTTTCCCCCGTGCCGTTCTTCTTGGACCCGGCGCAGCGAAGCAGAAGAGACTTCTGCCTGGCCTGCAACCAACCGACCAAGAGAGTTGAATCTGAGCCTACCGTGCCAAAAGTTCGCACTTCTTGGACCAGAAGTTAGAACTAACTTATGCTGAGCGCAGGGGGGGGCCTTCCCCCAGCGAAGGACCTCCAAAAGCAGGTAATACCTGCGCAGGGGTTCTCCGAGCAGAAGTTCACACAAACAACCTTTTCCCCTGGGGAAGAACTTTAGTTCTTTTTCTGAGCGCAGCTTTCCCCTCCCCTCCCCTCCCCGTTGGTGCCAAAAGAAACAAACTTCTTGTTGGGGGCAAGTTGGTGTGAACTTCTGCTTCGCGCAGCGAAGCGAAGGCACGAAGGAAAGCCAGCCACAAACTTTGAGCAACCCCAGTTCGGTCCAAGAAGTCCCTCGGAGAACCCCTGCGCTCGGTCAAGGCACATACCTTTTTTTAAGGACGCAGGGGAAAAGGTTGTTTGGTTGGCAAAAGGTTGTTGGTTGTTAGGGTTGCAGGCAGAAACTTCTGCTTCGCGCAGCAGAAGTTCCCTTCTGCAAACAACTTTAAAAGGGTAATTCTGCCTGCGAAAGTTGGACCAAGATAGGTTCTTCGCGCAGCGGAGAACCTATAAAAGTTACTGTTGTTTCGAAGACTGTGGCACTGCAGAAGTTCCTCGGAGAACCCCTGCGCTCGGTCAAGGTATGTGCCTTGGATAAGACCAGTTGCCGGCCCTCATTCAAAGTGGTGCCGCACGAATGTTCAGGCCCCGTGCCACTTGCCAGAAGTGGCCAGGTTTAGAAGTCCTCGGATCCCTTGGATCCCAGAGCAGAGGAGTAGTGGCGAGGGAAGAAAGGAGGATGGAAAACCACGTTCGACTTGCATGTGTTAAGCATATCGCTAGCGTTCATTCTGAGCCAGGATCAAACTCGGTTTTTTGGGTACCGGTGCGGTTCCGGATGAAGACTGACTGAATCATAAATACGAGAATTGGTTTGACTCGATGCCCATACTTCCGAGCCGAGCGAGAGCCACTGAGATATAGAAGCGATTGAATCCAGAGGTATGTTTGGAGGTTGGTTTGTAAGCTGGTGCAGCCTCTGTGGCCTATGCACCAGAATTGCAGTGGGGAAGAAGCAGGCAGGCTTCAACAAATAAATTATAAAGTAAAGCAGTCCGCAACAAAGCGAACTTTTTGCTTGCTTGCTTGCTTGCTTGCTTGCTTGCTTGCTTGCTTGCTTGCTTGCTTGCTTGCTTGCCCCCTTTTCCCAGCCAAGCCCAGCCCACCCCAGCCGAGGTATGTATGAAAGCCGGTCCCAAGTCGTCTTAGCCCTATCCCAGCTGGGCAGTTTTGGTCCCGGGTTAAGGTTCACTTCTAAACCCCGTGCCAGCCAAAAAGAACCAAAAGCGCTTGCTTTCTGAGCGCAGGGGAAGGGGGGCCGACCCCCCATCTTTTGCTTGCCGGGGGTACCTCTCTCACTATCCTTTGTGCCGGGGTTGAAGGGCTGCGTTAGGCTGCAACTTTAAAGATCGGTGCCCGATTCCCAGATGGCAGTTGGCTGTTGGTCATGCTTGTTGGCTTAGCTATCGAACTCACCGTTCCCCCAGCGCCAGCCGATGGCTTGCTTGCAAGCAGAAGTTGCCAGCCAAAGAAGTTCTGTTAAAAAGCAAGCCGCCAAAACTGACTGAGCAGCCCGCCCAAGCAGCCCATAACTTAACTTCGCGCGCGCGGGGTGCTTGCTTAAATGCCGTGCCGTTTCCAGAAGTTGTTTGAATGAGGTTTGCAGAAGGTTGGCGAGCCAGGAGTTGGGGCTGCGGGGGAAGCAGAAGAACTTCCCACCTCTTCCCCAGGTATGTGCCTTTACCGAGGGGTTCTCCTCACAAACTTCAGAGGGATATAAGAGAGAGGAACGGCCCTGCGCTCGGTCAAGGTATGTGCCTTCTGCAACTGTATGTGCAGAAGGGTGTAAGTTCTCCTCCCCCGCGAGAACTTCCAACCTTTTCCCCTGCGTTGGCAGAAGGTTGGAAGTTCTTGACCGAGCACCGGGGAAGGGAAGTTCCAGGGAAGGGAAGGGAAGGGAAGGGAAGGGAAGGGTAACTTTTCCCCACAAACAACCAACCTTCAGAGTAATATAAGAGGGAGGTGGCAGGGCCTGCCTTTTCTCCGTGCCAGCCTACAAGCCAGCCTTTTTGGGTCCTGGCACGGGGGAAAGCTGCGCTCAGATTCAAACAACCAACAACCTTTTGCAACCCTTCTGCACACCTTGGATCCAACAACAAACAACCCTTCTGCCGAGCTTCTGCCGAAGTTACAAAGGTAGGCTGGCACGGATTGCCTGCCAACCGCTTCCCCCGCCAACCCGCACAAACAACCAACCGCCACTTTTTTTTAAAGTGGCTTTCCCGCAAACCAACTGTTAACCTGCATACCAGGTATGTGCAGAAGGTTGTTTGTTTTCCGAGCGCAGGTATGTGCAGAAGGGTGGCGTGTTCTCCGAGCGCAGCGAGCAGAAGTTATTTCCCCCTGCGGGAATAGGTGGCAACCCGGGGGAAGCTGTTGGGTTAGCAGCTGGTTGTAATACCTTTACCGAGCGCAGGTCTTCCCCCAGAGGTGGCAGGGTGTTTGAACTTCTGCGCAGCTTTCCCCTCCCCTCCCCTCCCCTCCCCTCCCCCGTGCGGGGGCTTTGAAGCGGCACGGACCTTTGGCACGAATAGCAACAAACAACCAACCAAACAACAAACCTTCTGCGCCAAACCGCAAGCAACTTTAAAGAAACTAACTTCCAACTTGCTTGCTTTCATTGGCACTCACAGCAACCTTTTGCACGAATGAAAGCAAAACAGTGTGAGATCTGTCCCACAACTGCGTGAAGGGGAAGAAGCTGGCTGCTTTTGCCCGACTGGACGGACGCACTCATTCGTAGTGGCACGGAGAACTTCGTGCAACCTCGTGCTAAGATTCTATAAAAAGTGGCAAGCAAGCCGAGAAGCCAAGCCAGCCTTTTGTTCCGATTAGGCACTGAGACCAAGCTACTCCGCTCCGGGGCGATTCAGCTATGGGAGATCGATCTCATGGGTCCCGGGACAGCCTTAGGTATGTGCAGAAGTTTTCCGAGCGCAGGGGAAGAGGTGGCAGGGGAGTGTGGATTGAAAGCCAAGGGGATCCAAGTTAGAAGTAGCGCTTTCTCGACCCCGGAGCAGGGCAGAAGTAGCGCCGTCTCCGCGAATTCCTTCACTTCGCTGCGCATTACCCGAGTGGAGGTCTTCCCCAAAAAAAAGGTTGCAGCCTTTTTATAGTTCTTCTGCAAGAAGCAGATCTTTGTTTGCAGCCAGCAAAAAGTCCCCGGCCCCCCCTGCTTGCTTTTCCCGCTGCGCATTACCCTTTTTGGAGGCAAAAAGAGAGTTGGTTGGGTGGGTTGCAGGCAGTTAGCTTGCGGTGTTGCAGGCAGGTGAACAACCCAACCCTTCTGGGCGGTTGTTTGAACAGAAGTTCTTCTGCTGCGCTCAGAACTAACTCTTTTTTTGTTCACACCTTAAAAGTTAATAAATAAAGAAAGAAAGCAAGCAAGCAAGCAAGAGGCACGGCACGGCTTTATATAGAGAAAGCCAAGTTAGAAGTAGCGCTTTCAATCCACCCTCTATATACGTGATTGACCTTTAAAAAGCAAGCAAGCAAGCAAGCAAGCAAGCAAGCAAGCAAGCAAGCAAGCAAGCAAGCAAGCAAGCAAGCAAGCAAGCAAGCAAGCAAGCAAGCAAAAGTCTTGGTCAATCACGGAGCAGCCAGGCCAGCTTTATATAGAGAAAGCGCGACTTCTAACCACCCACCTTGGAAGTTAGTTTCAATCCGGGGGGGCCACCTGGCTGAAACAGCAACCAACTCCGTGCAAGCCTACCTTTGTAACTTTTTGGGCCAACTCCTCGGGGAAGCGCCACGAAGAACCCTTTTGCACGAATGAACCGGTATCCCTGAAGCACTTCTAAAAGTGCGTGCAAAAGTATCATTCGAACCTTAAAGGTTGGTTGTTCGGCAAGCCCAAAAAGTTACAAAGGTAGGCTGGCACGGGGGAAAACAACCAACCTTTTCGGCCACTTCGAATGAGTGCAGATAGGAGGGATCCAAGTCCAGGGTCAAACTTGGATCCCGACGTGGGGGAAAAGGAGGGAGAGTGGGACAACTTGGATCCCGACAACTCGGATCCCAAAGGTCTTACCTTTACCGAGCGCAGGGGTTCTCCCCTCCCCTCCGAGGCTTTAGAAGGTCTTACCCTTACCGAGCGCAGGGGTTCTCCCCTCCCCTCCCCTCCCCTCCCCTCCCCTCCCCTCCGAGGCTTTAGAAGGTCTTACCCTTACCGAGCGCAGGGGAAGAGGTGAAGGGTTCTTCGTGCCACAGTTTTCGTGGCCTTCCCCCGTTTGCAAAAGTGCAAAAGTTTCATTCGTGCCACTGGGGTGCCACAGTTCTCGTGGCCAAACAAACTCATTCCCTCATTCTTCGTGGCCCCAAAGGTTGTTGCACGAATGAAAGCAGCCAACCCACAAACTCATTCTATAAAAAGTGGCAAGCAAGCAAAAGCCAAAAGGTTGGTTGTTCTTCGTGCCCAGGGGAAAAGGTTGTTTGAATGAGGGCCAATGAGGGAAGGAGGGAGAGTGGCTCCTTGGATCCCGACAACTTTTAACACCGCACGGATTTAAAGCAACTGGATCCAAGGACGGATTTCCAAAAGTCCTGAGCGCAGCGAAGAACTTCTTGTGCCACTTCGAATTTTAACGGGCCAATGAGAGGTTAGGTTTTTGTTGGCCTGAAAGGTTGGTTGTTGATCCGTGCCTACCTTTGTAAGCGTGATAGAAGTGTGGCAAGTGTGGCAAGTCGGGATCCAAGGATTTCCAAAAGCAGAAGCAGAAGTTTTCGCAGCGAAGAAAGAAACTTCTGCTTTGTGTTCTTGACGGATTTCCAACACGCACGCACGCACGCTTTAAGTGCAAAAAAGAGTTCTGAGCGCAGCTACCGTTAAGGAACCACTCTCCAAGTTCTCGCGGGGCTCGGGAAACACCCTTCTGCACATACAGTTGCAGAAGGCACATACCTTGACCGAGCGCAGGGGAAGAGGTGGGAAGTTCTTCTGCTTCCCCCGCAGCCCCAACTCCTGGCTCGGTCAAGAACTTCCAAACAACCTTCTGCCTCCCTCTTATATTACTCTGAAGGTTGGTTGTTTGTGGGGAAAAGGTTCCCTCATTCTTTGAAAGTGCAACGGCCTGGCCGAAAAGTCCCGTGCCTACCTTTGTAATTTCGAAACTCTTCGTGCAGAAGGGTTGCAAGTTTCAAGTTGGTTGCAGAGCAGAGCAGACAGTTGTTCCAAGGACCAAGAACTTCTGCGGGTTGTTCTTCGCGCAGGGGAATAAGTTCAGGTGTGCAGAAGGGTTGCAAAAGGTTGTTGGTTGTTTGAATCTTCGCGCAGCGAAGCAGAAGTTCACACAAACAACCCTTCTGCTTTCCAACAACCAACCAGAAGGTCACCTGCCTGCAACACCGCTTTTTGGACGCAGGGGAAAAGGTTGGGTTGGGTTGGGTTGGGTTGGGAACTTCTGCTTCGCGCAGCGAAGAACTTCTGCTTCCAAAAAGAGAGTTAGTTCTGAGCGCACCCACAACTTTTTGGGGAAGACCTCCAAAAAAATGCGCAGCGAAGCAGAAGTTCACACAAACAACCCTTCTGCTTTCAAACAACCAACCAGAAGGTCACCTGCCTGCAACACCGCTTTTTGGACTTCCAAAAAGCAGGCAGAAGGTTGGTTGTTTGAAAGCAGAAGAACTTCTGCTTCTGAGCGCAGCAGAAGGACTTCTGGTTTCAAACAACCAGAAGGTCACCTGCCTGCAACACCGCAAACAACACCCCCCTCCTGCCACCTCTGGAAACCCCTGCGCTCGGTCAAGAACTTCCAAACAACCTTCTGCAACCCGGACCGAAAGGGGGCGGGCGGCTGATCTTCTGCAAGAAGTTCTTCGCGCAGCCCCCACGCTTTCTTTTTGGACCTCCCAACTTTAAAGCTAGCTTTAAAGTAAGTTGGGAAGAGCTTCGCGCAGCGGGGAAGAGCAAGAAAGATCCCTTTTTTTAGGACCAAGAAAGGGGCGGGCGGAAGTTAGTCTCTTCTGCTTCCAAAAGAACGCGCAGCAGAAGTTAGTTTCTTCTGCAAGAAAGCTTGCTCCCAACTTTCGAACTTTCTTTCGAACTTTCTTTCTTTTTGGGAAGAGCTTCTCCTTCACCCGCGCAGGGGGAAGGGGTGGAAAAGAACTTCTGCTTTCAAACAACCAGAAGGTCACCTGCCTGCAACACCGCAAACAACACCCCCACTCCTGCCACCTCTGGAAACCCCTGCGCTCGGTCAAGAACTTCCAAACAACCTTCTGCAACCAGGGGAAAAGGTTGGACGGATTTCAAAAAAAGAGTGCAACTTCTGCGGTTTGGTTGGGTTGGGTTGAAAGTTGGTTTCGCAGCTACCGTGAAGGTGTCCCACTCTCCCTCATTCCCTCATTCAAACGGCCTTTTCCCCTGGGCACGAAGTTAAGCTTTACGGGTTTTACCAGGCTTAGTTCTCCTACTTCAGAGGAATATAAGGGGACACTCTTAAGTAAGACCGGGGCGGTGACTGGGAAGAGGCTGTCACCTGGACGGCCTGGGAAAAGCCAAAGTTCGCCCTGTCACGCTAAAGATTTCGTGAAAAAGAGGGCCAGCACTTCCCCATTGTTCGACACGCCTGTTATTGATACCTACGTAGACCACCAAAAAAGATCGGTCGAAGTCGGGGTTTAGGTTGCCCTTTCGTGAATGGGACACGTGGATGGAAAGCATACGGGTTGTATCATACTTGTGATGGTACCAAGCAGTCTTAGTGGAGCAATGACCTATGTAAGCAATCACCTGTGAATGGTACCAAGCAGTATGGTGTGAAGTCATCCACCCGGCAATCCAATCCGAAGGTTATCTTCTCTCTGTTCTCTCCTCTCCGGGCATCACGGAATACTTTTTCTGATAAGAGCAGTTAAGAACTTAACTGCTGGACAAATAATAGCCATTACTTAAAGGCTGCACTTCGCCGGCAAGGAGCAACAACTGAACCGGGACTACCTACTGCGCGACGAGGCTGGGGAACTCCAGTCATGTTACCAATTACCCCAGGATGCGAAATCTTAGAGAACTGCACTATACAGGCAACCACATAGATATAGAGATGTCTCTATATATCTACATATATCGATAGATATATAGCATCTATATAGATATATAGCATAGATATATCCGGAGCCTAGATGGCTGGCCCCCCGGACCGGAGCCCTGGCACTTCGTGCCACTATAAAAGTGGCAAGCAAGCAACTTCTGCCCAATGAGTGCAGAAGTTGCTTGCAGAAGGTTCTTTCCCCCGTGCCTACCTGAACTTATTCCCCTGCGCGAAGCAGAAGTTCCAACCCGCCCAACAAGAACTTCGCTGCGCGAAGCAGAAGTTCCAACCAAACTTCTGCCGGCAAACCCTTTGTAAGTAATTTCAGTGGCACAAACAAACAACTTTACCTTATTCCCACGTGCCACTGAAAGTTACTTACTTTTCGTGCGCAGGGGAAAAGTTGCTATCCGTGCCAGCCTACCTTAAAGGGTGTTCTTCGCTGCGAAAGCAGCCGAGCCGTTGGTTGGCACTCTTTTTTTGCCTTCACGTAGCTGCGCGGAGAACCAGCCAACCACCCAGGCAGAAGTTCCTCTTCCCCTGCGCTCGGTAAAGGTATTACCTTTGTAAGTTTCGAATGAGTGCGCAGGGGAAAAGTTGCTATCCGCCTACCTTTGTAAGTAATTTCAGTGGCCGAATTGTAGGGTGTTTCGCTTACAAAGGTAGGCACGGGTGTGGGAAACAACCTGGCACGGCCAGGCCATCTTTTAGGACAGATTTCAACAACTTCAACTTCAACTTCAACTTCTTAGTTCTGAGCGTAGCGAAGCAGAAGATCTTGCACGGATAGCAACTTTTCCCCTGCGCACGAAAAGGCAGGTAGGCACGGACCTTTGGCACGAATCAACAGTTTGCCAAACAAACTCATTGGCCCTCAGACCCGGCAGATGTGCAACCACCCTCTCCTTCCCCAGCTTCTGCCGGCTGGTTACCAAAGGCACATACCTTGACCGAGCGCAGGGGAAGAGGAACTTCTGCGGGGGAGGCCCCGGCTAAAGAGTAAAGGTTCTTTAGCCCCTCCCCTCCCCTTACAAGTTGGGAATCGACGTCTAACGCGTTTAGTGTTGTGTTCCCTTTTGCCACTTCTTGGGGGAAGGCCCTTCCCCTCCCCTCCCCAAAGGTGTGAACAAAAGAATCTGAGCGCAGCGAAGAACTTCTGGTTCTAACTTTCTTTAATTTAAGGTGTGAACAAAAAGTGCGGGTTGTAAAGAAGTTCTTCTGCGCAGCAGAAGAATCTGGAAGAGACTTCTGCCTGCAACACCGCAAACTAACTGCTACCCTCAGAAGTTCCTCCAAAAAGGGTAGGGTAATGCGCAGCGGGAAAAGCAAGCGGGGCCGGGAACTTTTTGCTGGCTGCAAAAAGTGTGAACTTCTGCTTGCTTTTTTTTGGACCAAGCAAGAAGTTAGTCTCTTCTGCTTCCAAAAGAACGCGCAGCAGAAGATCTCTGCTCTTCTGTAACCTTTTTGGGACGGGACTCCAAAAGAATCTTCGCGCAGCAGAAGTCTCTTCTGCAACCTTTTGGATTGGAACTCCCAAAAAAGCTATCTTCGCGCCCAACCCAAACAACTTTCCTTCTGCACACTTTTTATCCGGGAAGAGCTTCGTGCAGCGGGGAAAAGCAAGCAAGCTCTTTAAAGGTAGTTGGAAATCCGAAAAAGATTAATTACAGAAGTTTGTTTGTTTTTGCAGCTACCGAACTTTGAACCAAAAGTTCTGAGCGCAGCTTTCCCCCGTGCTAGCCAGGTATGTGCCTTTACCGAGCGCAGCGAGCAGAAGTTCTTTTCCCCTGCGGGGAAGACCTCTAAACCTCCATCTTCGCGCAGCGAAGAACTTATGCGGATCAAGAAAGAGTGCAAAAAGGTTGTTTGAACTTCTGCGCAGCTTTCCCCCGTGCATGAAGGAGAACTTGACGGATTTCCTACAAAAAAAGAGTGCGGGTTGTTTTTCGCAGCGGGGGAAGGCAACTTTTGAGTTCTTTTTGGTTGTTCGTTTAGCCACAGTCTTCGAAACTTTTCGTGCAGAAGGTTGTTGGCACGGGGGAAAAACAACAACCCGCCAACCCTCATTGGCACTCATTCTTGCTTGAAGTAGTGGCACTACCGCCAGGGACTCCTTGCCAAGTCGGATCCAGAAGTAGTCCCGGCAGGGGTGGGATCCAAGGACTTCCCCCGGCAAGGGTGGGATCCAAGCCCCCCGTACGCCTACTCCAGAGGTATGTGCAGAAGTTCTCCGAGCGCCGGGGAAGAGTTTAAGGAAGAGGGAAGTCCTTGGATACCGTTTACAAAAGTCCACTCTCCCTTTACTTGGATACCGTAGTTGCCCCACCCTTGGATCTCCTACGCTGCTTTGATCCAAGAGTGTAAAATCACGTATATAGAGAGGGGCCGATCTTCTTGATTAGCCGAGATTAGCCACTTTTACCCGTGGCAAACTGGCAAAGTCGGGATCCAAGTTGTCCCACTCTCCCTCCTAGTTCCTGGTTCTGACCTTTTACAAAGTTCTACCCTTTCGAGTCAGAGGTTATGCTGGAAGGTGCCAAATCAATTGGAGCAGGAGCCGCTACCATGGCTTTAGCGGGAGCTGCAGTAGGTATTGGACACGCATCTAGTTCTTCGATCACTCCCGTGGCACGAAATCCTTCCTTGGCTAAACAATCATTCGGTTATGCCATTTCAGGATTTGCTTTAACAGAAGCTATTGCCTCGTTTGCCTCAATGATGGCCTTTTCAATCTTATTCGTATTTCGAGAAGAGGTGCCAAAGCACCTCGGGGGGTTTCAGGGGGGGTCCGAAAGGGCCCCCTTTTACCCTTTCGAAAGACGGGATACTTTAAAAAAAGAGAGTTGAATTGGCGGGTCAACTCGATCGGCTCGAAATCAATAGAGGCCCTTCCCTTCCCTTCCCTTCCCTGGAACTTCCCTTCCCTTCCCTTCCCTGGAACTTCCCTTCCCTTCCCTTCCCTGGAACTTCCCTTCCCTTCCCTGGAACTTCCCTTCCCTTCCCTTCCCTTCCCTTCCCTTCCCTTCCCTGGAACGGAACCTTCCCTCACGCAGCCGCTTTCGGGGTATTACCCAAAGCCGAAGCCAAGAAAGACTCGGGCTGGCTTTTCCGCTTGCGATTAATAGATTAGCCAAATATGCTTGCATCGATATAGCTTTGAAGTTATCAACGATAACTGAAGTTATCGGAGTCGAATGCCTATCAATTTCCACGATAGATGCTGAACACTCCTGTCCTGAGAGAACTTCAAGAAGTCCCGTTCTTTATTATTTCCGAGCGAAGCCAACCGCTATTTCAGAGTAATAGTGGTAAGCGGGTTATTCATAAGATTGAGTGAATGATGCAGGCCGTGTGAACAAAAAAAGAGTGCAAATCAAATAAGTTCGCTTGCTTTCGCAGCAGGCTTCTGCTGCCAAACAATTCTTCTGCACACTTTAAAGCAAGCAAGTTGGTTTGGACCTCCAAAACAAAACAAAACAAAACAAAACAAAACAAAACAAAACAAAACAAAACAAAAGTTTGCAGAAGAAAAGAAGCTCTTCTGCTTCGCGCAGCGGGGAAAAGCAGAAGTCTCTTCTGCTTCCAAAAAGCAAGCAAGCAAGAGAGTTGGGACCTCCAAAAGAATGCACAGAACTTCTGCACACTTTAAAGCAAGCAAGAAAGTATTCCACTCCAAAAGTTTGCAGAAGAGACTTCTGCTTCGCGTAGCGGGGAGGGGAAAAGCTCTTCCGAAATCCGAAAAAGATTGCTGAGCGCAGCGGTGAAGGGGAAGCCAAAGTTGCGTGCGTTTGGGGAAAAGGTTGCGGGCTGGGCTGGGCTTGGCTGGGTGTTTGGAAGCTAGTAGCTGTGCTTGATGCTCTGGATGAGATAGACACACACAAGAGCTATCCATCACATAGAACCAACTTCAGCTGTTGTTTAAGTTGTTGCCAGCCAAATGTTCTGGGGTCTCGGGGGAAGTCCTTGGATCCCTTTTTACTTTTATGTCCTAACAGCTTACTCTTTAATATCCTTTGTTGTCAGTCTCCACAACGGTTGGGTTGCCGAGTCCCCGAACTATCACACTTGGTGTGTCTCTGACCCAACTAAGACGAGGGTGTGTCTTAATAGACCTATTTATAGTGTAACCTAAGATACAGTTGTCGGGATCCAAGGAACCAACTTTACGTGCCAAAAGAGCTTGCTTTCTGAGCGCAGCGGTGAAGGGGAAGCAAAAGTTGGGGTTCCAACTTAACTTTCAGGATCAAGAAGGGTTGGCGGGGTTCTTCGCGCAGCGGGGAAAAGCAGAAGTCTCTTCTGCTTCCAAAAAGCAAGCAAGAAAGTTGGACCCAAAATCAATCAAGAAAGAAATCAAGAAATCAATCAAGAAAGAGAGTTCTGAGCGCAGGGGTTATCCTCCCCTCCCCTCCCCCCCTCCCCTCCCCGGGGAAGAGAGACTTCTGCACACTTTAAAGAAAGCTTCGCGCAGCGAAGAACACCCTTCTGGTTTCAAACAACCAACAACCTTTTGCCAACAACCTTTTGCCTTCTGCACACTTTAAAGAAAGTTGGACGGATTTCAAAAGCAGAAGTTTTCGCAGCTACCGTGAAGGTCCCACTCGGAACTCCTAGGATCCCTTTTTTGATGGCACTCTATTTGATTGACAGATTCTTTAGCGTGTTACTGTTCTGGGCTGTCTATGCTTTTCGTTAATAGCTTTGGGGAAAAGGTGGCCCGATAGTAGCAACCGTCTTTCTGTGTCTGGTAGTGGATCCGGTGTCCTCTAATAAAAGGGTCGTTCGACTTGGCAAATACAGTTGTCGGGATCCAAGGACCCGTTAAACGAGTCGGATCCAAGGAGTTCCACTCTCCCTCCTTCTCTCCCTCCGGCACTCTCTTTCTTGATTGATTTCTTTCTTGATCTCTTTCTTTAAAAGTCAGTCGTTTTGATGAAGATCTTAACACGTGGGTGACTGAGGATAAGGCTGCCTTGGGCGTATTTTATCATTCCGAACTCGGGCGTAGGAATCTATCCTCCCTCCCTCCAACTTCTTACACAAAGGACCTGAAGGTTGGTTGTTAGGGTTGCAGGCAGAGACTTCTGCTTCGCGCAGCAGAAGTTTCAACCAACAACGCAGAAGTTCCAACCAAACAACCAACCTTCAGAAGAGACTTCTGCTTCTGCAAACAACCAACCCTTATTGGCAAGCAAGCTGTTGGACCTGAAGGTTGGTTGGTTGTTAGGGTTGCAGGCAGAGACTTCTGCTTCGCGCAGCTACCAACTTCTGCTTAAAAGTTGGACCAAGAAGCTTGCGCGGGGGGTTGGGAACTTCTGCTTCGCGCAGAAACCAACAACCAACCAACAAACGCAGAAGTAAGTTCCAACCAAACAACCAACCTTCAGAAGAGACTTCTGCTTCTGAACTTCTGCTTTAAAGTTTGGCGGTTCTTCGCGCAGCGGAGAACACCCCGAACTTCGGGTTGGAACTTCTGCTTCGCGCAGCGAAGAACTTCTGCGGATTTCAAAAAAACAAAAAAACAAAAAAAAAGAGTGCGGCTGCTTTCGTAGCGAAGCGAAGGTGTTGTTGCTATTTTGGGATAAACCATAAGTAACCGATCCCTCGGCTTTCTATCGAAAGGATCATTCACGTCTGGCCTGTCCCTAAAACAAATAGCTAGGGTTCCCCGGCAAATACAGTTGTCGGGATCCAAGGACCCACGATAAACCCTCCGTTTAGCCTCTCAATAAAGGGTGCACTAATCCTGTCCTCTGGGCTATCTACTAACTGTTCCAATCTCCTAGCTATCTTCAGTAAGTAGCTATGCTTGGTTGCCTATGAGGTAAACCTGACTATGCGTGTTGTGTCTCTGCCCTATGAGTTTGTGTCTTATAATTACCTGTGGATTCTAGTGTAACTATTCCCGGATCCTGACCTGTTAACTGGGTACTAGCCTGACAATTGCTTCAATAGGCTGGCTATGTGGTAGTGAGGATCTCGGTGGCCTCTGATGAATGGGCAAGGTAGGGTCAAAAAAAGCAAGCTGGTTGTGACCCTCTGTCCCTTGGCCTAAAAGCTGACTCTGGAATAGCCTGTTTCTTGTTTCCGAAGTATGTTTTATGCTTGGGTAAGTCTCTCTGGTTTGGGTAGCCGGGCAAAGCCTGACTATGCGTGTCTGTTGGTTTACTTTTTCCTCCAGTGTTTGTTTCTCTTTTCCTAAGATTCTAGTTGGTGACTTATAAGAACGAAGGCGTATTCTAAGTCTCAACTATAACGAGGAATAAACTGTAAGGGGTAAGAATCTCCCTCCCCTCCTGAAGGTACAATCCATAAGTAACTGATCCCGCAGCCTTAGCTTTTAAAGGCCGGCTGGCTTCTAGCGGATACTCTCATCTCTGTCTGGCCTGTCCCCCCCCCGCTGGGCCTGATTATTAACACCCTAGTTTGTGACTTTTAATCCCGCCAACAACCCTTTCCCCAGCGTCCGTCTTTAAAGTCTGACTAGAACGAAAGAATATACATCATAAGGACACAAACCAGAGATAGATGATGCCATGGCTCCTAGCGAAGCTGATCATGTGCTTCTGGCTTGTCCGAAAGAAAGAAAGAAAACTCTGCCGGAAATCAATCAATCAATAAAGAAAGAAAGAAAGCTTTAAGGTGTTTGGTTTGCCTGGCTGAGTGCCCGCCCGGCAGAGTATCCTCCGTCCTAGCTGTTAACTGGTCCAATCTCTAGGCTCTGGCCCTGGTAAGTATCTCCGTTTGGGTGTCCCGTGAGGGTCAACCAAACGGCAGGTCTGACGGGTGTATGAATATGCCCTGTGGATGGGAGTGTAACCCCTCGTGTTGGAGGGAGCACGACCTGTTTCACTAGTGACTAGCTCGTTATTGTTCTAACTGGCCGGCTATGTGGAAGTGAGTATCTGGGGGAGTTGGTGCCCCTAAGGGGAACCTGACTCTGCGTCTGGTGGTTTTCCGATTCCTTCGCTTCGCTGCGCTCAGAACTAACAACCTTTCTTGGTCCAAAAAGAGCTAGCTTTTTGGACGTAGAAGGGTGTTGGTTGGTGTGTTTGGTTGTTTGTTTGGTTGGTTGTTTGAAAGCAGAAGTTTCTCTTCCCCGGGGAGGGGAGGGGAGGGGAGGGGAGGAGAACCCCTGCGCTCAGATTCAACTTTCTTGGTTTCTAAAAAAAGGGAACAAAAAGCAGCCAGCAAAAAGCTCGTCCCGGGGGCCCCTGCCACCTCCCTCTTATATCCCTCTGAAGTGGGGAAAAGGGTGTTACCCTGCGCTCGGTCAAGAACTCCTGCCTGCCACCTCTGGAACCCGCAATAAAAGTTCACCGAGAAACCAACACGCAACCCGCACTCTTTTTTGCACGGGGTTTAGAAAGGTGTGAACCTTCGCAAGCAACCAAAAGTCCCCTTCCCCTGCGCGAAGCAACAAACAACCCTTCTGCGCACAAACAACCCAACCTTCTTGGTTCCAAAAAAAACTTTTCCCGCAATAAAATAAAAAGTATAAAAGTTCACCTGCTTGGAGAAACCAACACGCAACCCAAGAAGTTTGTGTGAACTTCTGCTCTCTCTTATATCCCTCTGAAGTTTGTGGGGAAAAGTTACCCCTGCGCTCGGTAAAGAACACCCTTCTGCAACCCGCACGGCACTCTTTTTTGCTTGCACGGGCACGGATTTAAAGGTGTGAACCTTCGCAAGCAACCAACTTTTGCTTCCCCCGCTGCGCTCAGCAGAAGTTCGCACAAACAACACGCTTGCAAAGTCTCTTGGTCCAAAAAAAAGCAACGCAACTTCTGCAACCAACCTTCAAACAACCAACCCGCTGCGGGTTGGTTGTTTGAAGGTTGGTTGCAGCCCGGGGGCCCCTGCCACCTCCCTCTTATATCCCTCTGAAGTGGGGAAAAGGGTGTTACCCTGCGCTCGGTCAAGAACTTCCAACCTTTTCCCCTGCGTTGGCAGAAGTCCCGCAATAAAAGTTCACCTGCTTGGAGAGAAAACAACACCACTCTTTTTTTGAAATCCGTCCTTAACCAAAGTTAGTCCTATGGGTGTTTGTTCTTTCCCATGGGCACCCCCCAGTGGGTGTGTCTTTGAATAACGCCTCCGGCGTCTTTTCTAAGTAGGAACTCTACCGGAAAAATCTGAATCATGGAGGGACAACCCATAAGTCTGATTCCACGGCTGCTTTTGGGGAATAAGAGATCATTGCCCTTTGGCTTGTTTCCCTAAAGAATAGGGGCTTGCGAAAAACAAGTTCGGTCTGAAAAACTTTGACCGAACGCTTGTGACTCACTCATAATAAGGAGGGGAAGCGGTTGATTTCTCAGTCCGAACTAGAACAAAGAATCCTCTTCTTCCCCCCCGGGCCAACCCAGAGTAGATCCCACGTCTTTTCAAGATGATCATCTACGTCTGGCTTGTCCCTCAAAACATAACTAAGATATGGGCTGTCCGGTCTGATTCTGAAGACCCCAGTTTGTGACTTTCAATAACGCCTTCGACATCTGATAAGTCCGAACTCTGGAGATAAAAGAATCTCCATTATGAAGTGACGATCCAGAACCATGGCTCTTAGGTACTAAGAGTCTGTGTCCCTCTGTCTTGTCCCCCACGGAAGGGGCTTAAGTTGGTTCGGATTGTTGAAGATTAGTAGGTTCCTGATGAACCTACATGGCAAAGTTGTCCGTCCGAACTCGGGCGTGTAAGAATCTCTTCCCCCAGGCATGAACCATCATAAGTAACTGATCCCCACGGCTTCTATCGAATAGGATCATTTCCATCTGGCTTATCCCCAAAGAAAGCTGGGTTGGTTGGTTCCCCTCTCAATCGATCGATCGATCGGGCAATGAGTGCCTCCGAAACAACCAGAAAGTATTCCGCTTCTTCCCCCCGAGCTAGCTTTCAAAGGACCAAGAAGGGGGACCGGTGGTTCTTCGCGTAGCGAAGTTCTTGTTGGGCGGGTTGGCGGGTTAAAAGTTGGGTTGGGAACCAGCAGAAGGTTGGTTGTTTGGTGTGAACTTATGCTCCGCGTAGCGTAGTTCTTGTTGGCGTGTTGAATCTGAGCGCAGCGAAGCAGAAGATCTTGCACGGATAGCAACTTTCTTTTAAGTCCTTTGTAATCTCGAAACAACCTTAAATGCCGTGCAGAAGGTTGTTGGTTGCAGAGCAGAGCATAGCTTTTTGGTTCCGAGGGCCCAAGACTTTTGTGCGCAGCGGGAACAACCCGGGGGCCCGAAGTTGTTGCTTCGCGCAGCGAAGTGAAGGTGTGCAGAAGTTTGCGTTGTTGCAGGCCCTTCTGGTTGTTTGAAAGCAGAAGTTCGGGGTTGTTTGTTGTTTCCGCAGCTTTCCCCCGTGCTAGCCAGGTATGTGCAGAAGGTTGTTTGTTTTCCGAGCGCAGGGGAAGAGGAACTTCTGCGGGGAAGACCTCCTCTTCGCGCAGCGAAGCAAAAGTTGTGTTCCCTTTTGCCACTTCTTGGGGGAAGGCCCTTCCCCCAAGAAGTGGCACACCTTGGAACCAAAAAGTTCACTCATTGTGGCTTTCCCCCGTGCCTACCTTTGTAATCTCGTGGCCGAAAAGGTTGTTTCGGAGAACCCAAAAAGTGTGAACTTCTGCACGAAAAGGTTGTTTCGAAGGCCGAAGAGTTTCGAAGACTGTGGCTTGCAAAAGGTTGGTTGTTTCCGGCCAACCAAACCTCTGCCCAAAAAGAACTCAACAACTTAAGTTGTTGCCTTCCCGCACGGGGGAAAGCTGCGCAGAAGTTCAAACAACCAACCCAACCCAACTTTTAACCCAACCAAACCCCGCAGAAGTTGCACTCTTTTTTTGAAATCCGTCGCAGAAGTTCTTCGCTGCGCGAAGATTCAACCGCTTCCCCCGCAGGCAGAAGGGAAACTTCTGCTTAGCTGCGCGAAGCAGAAGTTTCACGCAAGCCAGCCTTCTTGGTCCAACAAGAAAGGTAGCTGCGCTCAGATTCAACCTTCTTGGCAGAAGTTTGAAACTTCTGCTTCGCTGCGCGAAGATTCAGGTCCTTTGTAATTTCGAAACAACCTTTTCGGCCACCCCAAAGTAAATCCGTCCAAGAGTTCTGAGCGCAGCGAAGAAAGAAACTTCTGCTTTGTGTTCTTGACGGATTTCCAAAAGCATAAGTTTTCGCAGCTACCGAACTTTGAACCAAAAGAGCTTGCTTGCTTTCTGAGCGCAGCTTTCCCCTCCCCTCCCCTCCCCTCCCCTCCCCCGTGCGGGGGAAGAAGGAGAACCGGTTTGACGGATTTCAAAAGCAGAAGAAACTTCTGCTTCGCAGCTACCGAACTTTGCACGGCAACTTTTACGGAGAACCTTCTGCAAGCAACTTCTGCACACCTTCACTTCGCTGCGAGATTTTGGCAGAAGTCTCTTCTGCTTGCTTTTTGGAAGTCCAAAAAGTGTGCAGAAGTTTGTTTGGTTGTTTGAAACTTCTGCTTCGCTACGCAGGAAGTCCAAGAAGAACGGTAGCTGCGCTCAGAAGAAACTTCTGCTTGCTTTTTGGAAGCAGAAGTTCTTCGCTGCGCGAAGCAACCAGAAGGGTTGTTCCCGCTGCGCACAAACAACCTTTCTTGGTTCCAAAAAAAAAGTGTGCAGAAGGGTTAAAAGAAAGTTGGAAGATCTTCTGCTTCTGCTGCGCTCAGAAGAAACACACTTCTGCTTGCTTTTTGGAAGCAGAAGAGACTTCTGCTTCGCTGCGCTCAGAACAACCCAACCCTTCTTGCCGCCAACCCCTTCTGCCTCGCTGCGCGAAGAAGAGACTTCTGCCTGCTTTTTGGAAGTCCTTGGAACCAAAAAGCCTTGGATTCGTGGCCGAAAAGTATCTTCTGGCAAGTGTGGCAAGTCGGGATCCAAGGATTTCCAAAAGCAGAAGCAGAAGTTTTCGCAGGGGTTTCCCCACAAACAACCTGAAGAGGGATATAAGAGGGTGGCAGGAGTTCTTCTGCTTTCACCCACTCTTTCCCCCGCAGAAGAGAAGGGTGTTCTCGCGGTGCTCGGTCAAGAACTTCCAACCTTTTCCCCTGCGTTGGCAGAAGTTCTCTTCCCCTGTGCTCGGTCAAGAACTTCCAACTTTTAACCCAACCCTTCTGCGTTGGCAGAAGGGTGGGGTGTTCTCGCAGCCCCAACTCCTGGCTCGGTCAAGAACTTCCAACAACCCTTCTGCCTCCCAGAAGGTTCCCGCCCTCATTCTTCGTGGCCGAAAAGGTTGTTTCGAATGAAAGCAAGCCCTTAAAGTTGCACGAATGAACCGTCCCAGTCGGGATCCAAGGACCCACTCCTTGGATCCGTATCCCATTTTGAAGTTGCACTCATTCACTTACAAAAGTATGTGCCTTGACCGAGCACCGCGAGCAGAAGTTCACACAAACTTCTTGGGCCGATTTCCAGAAGGAAGGTTGGTTGGAACTTCTGCGTTGTTGGTTGGCTGGTTCTTCGCGCAGCTACGTGAAGGTAGGCACGGATAGCAACCTTAAAGTTCATCTGCGCCCTCAGATCCTTGGATCCCACCCGTACCGGGGGAAGTCCTTGGATCCAAAAGAAGGACTTCCCCGTGGCGTGGCAAAACTGGTCCTTCGTGCCACTATGTGGCCCTCATACCCCCTCCCCACCCGGCACAAAAAGGCCATCCACTCTTTAAGACAAGACTCTTATTTAATTGAAAGGTCGTCCCCCGCCGGCAAACTCAGCCAACCGAGGCCATTGGGGGATCCCAGTGCCGGGCGCGCTTTCCCAGCTCTCCAGGGGGTGTGATTGAAAGCGCTTCTGTCGCGCTTTCTCCGTGCGGGGGAAGCGGTGCGTGATTGACCAATACTGGGCTGGGCGCCCGGGTCGGTCGGTCGTATATAGAGGGTGGATTGAAAGCGCTACTTACCTTGGCTCTCTCTATATACGTTCATATCTTGAACGGAGACAGACAATTAAGGTTGGTTGGAATTCTGGCGCTACAAGTTAGAAGTACGGAGCGCTCCAATTTCGGGGGGGCCTTGCCTTTCAAAGTATTCCCCCGGAGCGCTACGCGCTTTCTTTCGCCGGACCCACCCTCATTGGCACCCGTAACGGAGCGATGGAACCCGTAAGTAAATCTCTGGGTTCTCCCGCTTTGCCACCTTTGAAAATTAATCAAAAGTTGATCTCCTGTGTTTCCCGGGAATCGGTGGTGACCCGATTCCAAACTCCCCTACGTGGCCACCGGAACTGCGTGCTTGCCGAGTGGGTTCCTGCAAACCTGTTCCTCTGGCCTGGGTAGGGAGGTGTATCTGTTGTGTTACCCGCAAGTCCCTTACGTGTAACCCGGAACTGCGTTTGTATTCCCTTTCAGAAGTAACTTCCTTCCTGAAGGGGGTGGGTTTCATAGTTCCTACCTGGGGGAAGAGGTGACCCATTGTTTTCAAAAGTAAATTTGTCAATTAAGCTTGCTTGCCGCTTCCCCCGCTAGCTTAAATCCTGAATTGAATTGAATTTGTGAAAACAGTTGCCGGTAAGATCCTGAATTAGCTCCACTGTTTTGATAAATCTCCACCACTGTTGAATTTGTTTGTGGGGTCCCCGACCTTACAATGTCTTTCCTTGTGCAAGCTTCTGGGCTTTCCTCCGTGGGTTCCCTGAGTCCCAAGGCCGGTCTCTTGGTGGAGGTTCCCCGAGCAACAGGTAGCTTCGTGGATGGTGATAAGTAATTCCTTTTTTTTAAGGTCTCCGGCTGCTTTAAAAGTTGATAAAGAATATCCATTCCAGTACGTACGTCCTCCGGCATTAAAAGTTGATAAAGAATATCCATTCCTGGTTCGGGAGCGCCTGGCTTTTTGGATAAAGCATATCCATTCCTTGTCCGTTGGCCGAAAAAGCAGTTCATAAAGAATCCCCTTGTGTTTCCCTGGGACTCCTGGGTTACCCAATGGAAGTGCCTACGTGAAGGGTGCCACGAGGGAGCTACGTGTCGGAGGCCCTAGTCAATGAGGGTCCCCTTGAAAGTTAGCTGAACTAACTTTGCCGAATCAATCTAAAAGGGCCGGGCCAAGAAGGGTTGTTTGCGTCAAGAAGTTCTTCGCGCAGCAGAAGTTCTTCTGCAAAAAAAATGGCTTTGTGTTGGACCAAGAAGGGTTGGCGGCCAGAAGGAACTTCTGCTTCGCGCAGGGGAAGGGGAAGAGCAGAAGCCTTCTGCGACGGATTTCAAAAAAAGAGTGCAACTTCTGCGGTTGGTTGTTTGAACTTCCAACCTTCTGCGCAGCGGGAAAAGGACTTCTGCCAACGCAGAAGGTTGGAAGTTCTTTACCGAGCGCAGGGGAAGGGCCTTCTCCCCTGCGAGGTGGCAGGGTTTCTCCGGCCGGGTTCCCCGGGACGGTTTTTGCTGGCTGCAAAAAAAAAGCAGAGGTTTCTTGGACTTCCAAAAAGAAAGCAGAAGTTCTTCGCGCAGCTACGCAGGAGATCTTGCCGGTTCCGCCGACATTACGCTCTTCCCCCTACGTGTCACCCGGAACTACCAAAGTTTCGATTCCGCAGAAGGCAGAAGGGTGTAAGTTCTCGCAGCCCCAACTTCTGGCTCGGTCAAGGCACATACCTTTTGATTGAATTGAATCTCATTGAATTTCGTCTCGGGCCAGAATAAAGGGCTTACTATGGATAGAGCTTGATCCAAGCCTGAAGCCTATCTTCGGCTGGGAAGCATCTATGATACGAGAGTGAAGGCTGCTTTTGGTGTTCCGGCACTCGCCGGGATGGGAAGCCATGGGGAATTCGAAGGGGGGTGTTTTATATGAATGGGAGTTCGTTCAATCTTTCATGCCCTTTTCGGACGGGATTCGAACCTATAACTTGGATCCCCCCACAAGTGCCCCCGAAGGCTTGGGGGACGGGACCCTTCAGTTGTGCCTATCGGTTCACCTCTGGGGGAGGGGAGGGGAGGGGATAAAGCGCTTTGCGGTTCCAAGATGAAGAGCTACAAAGCCGTGCGTCGGAGCTTTGGGCATCACTGCAAGCATGCAAAGCATGCGATCCGATAGTAGTGCTGATGAAGGAAGAGCGAACCGCTAATGAGCAAACCAAAGGCGCAGGCCTTCCCCGCGGGGAGGGGAGGAGCCACTATGGAAATAGCGTGTGTTCCCGGCATGACCGGTGTTTGAAGTTCTCGCTCTTGTCTAGTGAGTAACGAGTGGCGATCGAGTTTCGAGTTTAGGATCGTAGCCACAACTGCTTGCTTTTTAAGTAGGGCACGGTAGTTCCGGTTTCACCCAACCCACCCACCCGTTAATGAGTCCGACCCGGTCGTGGTTGTGGGACTTGGTCTTGTAACCACTAAAGTTGGGGCCCCCTCTTCTCTCTGTTCTGTCGTTGGCCCGGCTGTCCTCGTGTCTCTGGTCCTAAGCGGTTCAACCACGGGCCGCTCTCCGGTTTGGCCTTTCTGTTGTTCCCAGAAGGTTGGGTGGGTTCTCGCAGCCCCAACTTCTGGCTCGGTCAAGGCACATACCTTGGATTGCAATTTGGTGTAGGTGAGGTGGGGTTGAGTTCCTCGTGTAGGTTCGAGGCATAACGGTGAGTGTAGGTGTTGGAGGTAGGGGCTAAACGGTGGGTGGCTTTCCCGGGTAGTGGCAAGTGATGTGGGTAGGTGCGAGTGTAAAGTGGGTGGTGGAGTTCAGGTGTAGGTAGTGAGAGTGTGTAGGGGGTGGGGTTAGTTTTTTTGTGTATTGAGTTCGAGGCAACGGTGCGTGTAGGTGCGGTGGAGTGGTGGAGGTAGGTTGAGTGAGGTTCGAGGCATAACGGTGCGAGTGAGGTGATCCAAGGAAGCCGGGGATCCAAACAACCACGGAGATCCAATCCCTTCCCTGGAACGGGACCTTCCCTGGAACTTCCCTTCCCTTCCCTGGAACTTCCCTTCCCTGGAACTTCCCTCCCCTGGAACTTCCCTTCCCTCGGTCCGGCACGGGGGAAGCCGAGTGTATTAAACCGCCGTTATGCCGGCTTTCACGCACGGCCCCTTTGCAAGGTCTTCCCTCTTATATTCCTCTGAAGTGCCGTACGGGGGAAGAGGCACGGGTTAGACCCTCGCTTGGGGAACCCGGGAAGCCGAGTGGATTAAACCGGCTTACACGGTGCCCAGACGTCCCCTTTGCCAGGTCTTCCCTCTTATATTCCTCTGAAAGGACAGATTTCAAAAAAAGAGTGCGGTTGGTGCAGGTGAACTCTTATTTTATTGCGGGAAAAGCAAGCAAGAAAGATCCAAGAAGTCCCCTCTTATATCCCTCTTCAGTTTGTGGGGAAAAGTTACCCCTGCGCTCGGTCAAGAACTTACCAACCTTCTGCAACCCTTTACCTCGGAGGGGAGGGGAGAACCCCTGCGCTCGGTAAAGGCACTTCCCTGAACCTCGGAGGGGAGGGGAGAACCCCTGCGCTCGGTAAAGGTAAGACCTTTTTTTTGGACCTCCAAAAAAATGCGCAGAAACAACCAACAACGCAGAAGTTCCAACCCCTTCTGCACACTTTAAAGAAAGCAAGCAAGTATTCCACTCCAAACTTCTGCTTCGCGCAGCAGAAGAACCCTTCTGCACACGGACCAAGAGAGTTTGTGCGGGGTTGTTTGTTGCTTCGCGCAGCAAGTGAAGGGACTAAGAAGTTAGTCTCTTCTGCTTCCAAAAGAACGCGCAGCAGACTTCTGCTGCTTTCTTCCAACTTTTAACCCAACCCTTCTGCACACTTTTTTTTTGGGACCAAGAACTTACTTTCTTCTGCAAGAAGTTCTTCTGCTTCGCGCAGCAGACTTCTGCTGCTTTCTTCCAACTTTTAACCCAACCCTTCTGCACACTTTAAAGAAAGCAAGCAAGTATTCCACTCCAAACTTCTGCTTCGCGCAGCAGACTTCTGCTGCTTTCAACAACCCAAACAACCAACCTTCTGCACACTTTTTGGAACCAAGAAAGGTTGTTTGTGCGCAGAAGTTTGTTGTGTTGTGGGGAATTGGTTGTTTGTTTGTTTGGGATGTTGGGTGGTTTGTTGCTTCGCGCAGCGGGGAAAAGTAAGTTCTTTTTGGACGGATTTCAAAAGCAGAAGTTTTCGCAGCGAAGTTCAGGTGTCCCACTCTCCCTCCTTCCCTCCCTTTTGCACGAATCTCCAGGCAATAAAATAAATAAAAGTGTGCCCGTTACCCCGCCAACAGCTTACCCCTTGGATCCGACTTTTAGAGGTTCGCTTCGCTCACGTAAACGTACAACACGAGGTTTCCTTGACCTGGGACTGTCGCTGCCCTAAACCTACACACACGACCCAATCGAATCGATCAATCAGTATCGATTCAGTATCGATTAAGTTGCATTGCTCATTCATTGGATCCGGCTCAGCAGTATCGATTAACTCGCATTGCTCGTGAATGAACTACTTTGAAAGTTGAGCTGGCTCCGCTCGGTTCCCAACCGGTTCGTGCTTGTTGTTTAACTGGCCGGGTTCCTTTCACTGGCTTGGCTGGTTGTTAACTCGCTTCGCTCGTTCAAGGCCGGCTGCTTTATCGAATCGTTCAACTGGCTTCGCTGGTTAACTGGTCGAGAGGTTCGTTTCACTGGCTTTGCTCGTTAAGGGGCTTGAAGGAGTTTGAATAAATCAAGGAGTGGGCAAGTTTGATGCTCACCAACTCTTCGGTCGATTCCGGTCGCCGATCGTTCGAAATCGAATGTCTTTATCAGTACATAATATATATCCCTGGTCCACCCTGTCGAATCGGTCTTTCTAACGAATTCACTTCGGTCAAGTCAATTGTATAAGCACAGGGATCTATCTATACCTTTTATCCTTATATCTCCTCCGCTTTTTAAGAAGAAGCAAGATTATCTATCCGGCTTGCCCGAAAGCGCTGCTTTGCGCTTTCCTGGACTAAGCCCAAGTCCCTTCACGGGTTTCTTCTTTATTCATGCACTCTACTTGCTTTGTCTACAAAAACTTGGTCATGCATGGGGGAACCGGTTGTTCTTCGTGCCAAGAAGGTTGTTTGCCGGCCGGCGCACCCTCTCCTATTCCTCTGATTAGAGAAGTTACCCAATGAGTGCCACGAAGGATGAGTGCCACGAAGAATGAGTTTGTTTGGCGGGTTGTTGTTTTTCCCCCGTGCCTACCTTTGGTTCCAGGGCCTTCCCCGTGGCCGAAAAGGTTGTTTCGAAAAGAGTGCCACACAAACAACCAACCGGACAGATTTCCTACAAAAAAAGAGTGCAACTTCTGCGGGTTGTTTGTTTCTCGGTGAACTTACTTTTTTTTATTGCGGGAAAAGCAGCCAGAAGTTCGTGTGAACTTCTGTCCAACTTTTTTTTGGACCGGTTAGGGTAATGCGCAGCGGAGCAGAAGTTTTAACAACCTTTCTTGGTCCAAAAAGCAAGCTCTTCTCCGCACCGCAGGGGAAAAGGTTGGAAGTTCTCGCGGTGCTCGGTCAAGAACTTCCAACAACCCTTCTGCGTTGGCAGAAGTTCTCTTCCCCTGCGCTCGGTCAAGAACACCCTTCTGCAACCCTTTTTTTTGGACCAGAAAGGTTGTTGCAGGCATAAGGTTGTTTGAAACTTCTGCCAGAAGAAGTTTCGCAGCGGCTTGCTTGCTTTTTTGCAAGCTCTTCCCCCTTTTTTTAGGACCCAAGAGAGTTGAATCTTCGCGCAGCGAAGCAGAAGTTCTTGCAACAAACAAACTTTCTGCCGAACAACACGCAACCCAAAAGGTTGCCAAGCAACTTTTGGTTGCCTTGCCAGGTTGTTTCGCTTACAGGCACGAGGGAAAAGGCACGAATAGCAACTTTTAAGGTTCACGCCCCTTCCCCCCTGCGCACTCATTCGAAATTACAAAGGTAGGCACGGATAGCAACAACCGTCCGTCCTGGGCCCTTCCCCTGCGCACTCATTCGCTTACAAAGGTAGGCACGGCAGAAGGTTGTTTGTTTGCCAAAAGGTTGGTTGTTTCGCTTACAAAGGTAGGCACGGACAACCCTTTGGCACGAATAAAAGGCACTCATTCTTGCCTGTGGCACGAAGGCAAACAAACAACCTTCTGCCGAAAAGTAAGTTTCGCTTACAAAGGTAGGCACGGGGGGAAGGGCCCTCATACCATTAGCTTCGCTAAACGAGTGAAATGGTACACGAATCTTCGCGAATGCCACAAGATATTGTTCATGGGTTTTGGGTTGAATTGACCATGGTTCAGTGATGGGTAAGATAATGCACTGACCAGCTTGGTACTGGATGGCTGCTTTATTTGGGTAAAAAGAATCAGAGATATGCTGGTAATTAGGAGGAAAAAACACCATAGAAAGATTCCTCATGCAGAATCTGTAGCAGAACTATGAACGGGAGCTAGCAATCCAGAACGTACGAAAAAAGTTCCCGAAACACGGCATAAAAGAGTAACCATATTGAGGAACAAGGTCCGAAGATTCAATTTAGATATAATCACTGAATGAATACGAGCTGTGGCTAATACCCAAGGCATAGAGGAAGCATTTTCCACGGGATCCCGAAACCACCAGCCACCCCGACCTAATTCGTGATAAGCCCGCCAACTTCCCGGCAATATGCCTACGGTTAAAAAACACTGACATGTCGAGATCCAAATTCTAATTCGTTTCCACCAGAGGGGGACCACTATATTCGCGCCGGCGGTCCAACGAAAAAGCAAAGACATAGTATTTGCATTACGAACAACACGCTTCGCCGTCCCTGTGCGCTTTAACCGCTCTCTTGGCCAAAGCGAAGGGAGGTACCCCCGGGCGAACTGTAGGGGGGTCCCCCCCTCGGGGCCCGGGAAGGGGCGGAGGGGTCCCCACTCGGGGGGGCCCCCCTCCCGGGCGAGGCGCCGAAGCATGAGCGAGCTCCTATTGCTATGCAATCTGAGAGCGAAACTGGGATGGCCGGAGAATGCATTATCATCTTCCCGGGGCTTGCTCGGGGCTTCGACGCATCCAGAGCAAAGCTTCTCTCCGACCGGGAAAGCGCTGATAAGCGCTTTATCCCCGGCCTTCGGCCTCCCCGAGTCTCCCCCGGGTACCCAGCCATCCTTCCGCATTGGCAGGTAGAGTGCGGGGATCCCGTTCATTATTCTGCACATGCATAAGCAAAAGCCAATAGCACTGGCGACGTATCCCGCATAAATGCGAGGAGGATGTATAGCTGATATAGGATCTTGCGAAACAGGATTCGATTCTGCAAGTGATTTAGTACAAACAAAGGAAATTCGAACGAAAGGATTAGAACTTGCTAATGGAAGGAGGGAGAGAAAGAAAGCAATGCCCTGGTCAATCCGCTATTCATCAATAAACGAAGCTTTATCTTTCGCATTCCGCGCCAATTGAAACCAACAACACGGAGGGAAACAATGGGTTTGACTTCGAACTTTGTTCGTGAAGGGGTTCGTATAACGAAGAGAGTGTCGGAAAAAGGGGGGCGTAGCCCCACTTCCGACAGGGGATAGAATGGAGTTCTTCACAAAGTGTGGAACAAAGGAACAAAACTTTATTCTCCCACGGCCCGATACATCGCAAGGTCGAGCCCTATAACCGAAAAGGAATACGTAGAAACTTGGGATCCGACACCGTAATAACGGACTACCCTCATGATTAGACCATGTTCCTGAGATTTTATGAAACAAAGGCGCATTAGCATTAGGGTGGGTAAAGACGTTGCAATTGAGAAGATCTTCTGGAATATAACGAAACAAAAGACCGAATAAAGAAAGAGTTAACAAAGAAAGGTAAGGTGAAACAACAAAGGCCGCAGGTTTTTTGTTGCAAGTTGATGCGACAGGGATACTCAGGACTAAAGAATAATGACCCAATTCATTATACGTTTGGGTAAAACTTTATGGAATGTGATAATGGGCCCAGAACCTTCTATTTCACCGTGTCACCCGGGCAGGCAATAAAGAGCCAAGAACACCAACTACTGAGCTCCAAGACCACCAACCGAGAGCTCATTTGATCTCATCCATAAACAGTCAAGTAAGTGCTAAATAAGAGGGCCCTACGGCCTCCCTCGATCTTATATCGTTCCAATCTATCGCTCTTGTCCTTCGCAAGCAATAAGTCCCCTTCCCCTGCGCTCAGCAATCTTTTTCGGATTTCCTAAAAAAAGGGTTGCAGAAGGGTTGTTGGAAGTTATTGACCGAGCGCAGGGGAAGAGAACACCCTTCTGCGGAGTTCTTCTGCTTCGCTTGCTGCGCGTTCTTTTGGAAGCAGAAGAGACTAACTTCTTGGTTCCTAAAAAAAGGGGGAAGAGCTTGCAAAAAAGCTAGCTTTTCCCGCTGCGCGAAGCAGAAGTTTGGAGTGGAATACTTGCTTTAAAGTGTGCAGAAGGGGTTGGAACTTCTGCGTTGTTGGTTGTTTCTGCGCATTTTTTTGGAGGTATTCCCCCTGCCAGGTTGTTCCTCCTGCCAAGAAGGCGTGCAGCGGGAACAACCCAGGGTAAAAGGTTGCTTCGCGCAGCAGAAGTTCTTCAGAAGTCTCTTCTGAAGGGCAGGCAGAAGGTTGGTTGAAACTTCTGGGGCCGGGTTGGCGGGTTAAAAGTTGGGTTGGGAACCAGAAGCAACCTTTTCCCCTTGGTTGCAGAAGGGTGTTCTTGACCGAGCGCAGGTCTTCCCCCAGAGGTGGCAGGGTGTTCTTCGCGCAGCGGAGAACACCCTTCTGCGGTGTGAAGAGCTTGCTTTTCCCTTCCCGCTGCGCATTTTTTTGGAGGTCTTCCCCAAAAAAAATAGACTTCTGCTTCTGCCGCGCCGGTTCTTTTGGTTCAGCCAGCCCTTCAAGCCAGCCCCGCATAAGGGTTGTTGGAAGTTCTTGACCGAACACCGCGAGAACACCCTTCTGCGGAGAGGGACCCAACCAACCCAATCTTAAGGTCCACTCATAATTAATTCATAATTATATGGGAGATCCATCTCTTTCCCATTCACAGGGCGGGCCCCCGCCTTTTATCTAGGTATGTGCCTTGACCGAGCGCAGGGGAAGAGGAACTTCTGCGGCCCCCGCCCGCCGGCCCGGGCTTTAAAGCCAGCCTGAAACCCCGCCCAAGCCCGCCTTCTAGGGAGGGAGGGCTATCCCGAAACCCTACTCGGGGTCCGGCCAAGTCCCCGGCAGCGTCGAGTGGACCGGAAAGCCGAGTGGTGTCCCAGTCGGGATCCAAGGACTTCCAAAAAAGCTATCTTCGCGCGGGAAAGCGAAGAACCTTCTGGAACAAAAAATTCTGAGCGCAGCGAAGAAAGCAAGCACTTTTTGTTCCAACTTAACTTTCAGGACCTACAAAAAGCGGTGTTGCAGAAGAAGCAGAAGAGACTTCTGCTTCGCGCAGGGGAATAAGTTCAGGTGTCCCACTCTCCCGACTTCTTCACCTGGGAGCACAAATGAAAACAAACTTTTGCTTGCCGAAACGGTTGTTTCGGCGGGTTGTTTGCAGGCAAGGAGGCAGAAGGGTGTTCTTGACCGAGCCAGGAGTTGGGGCTGCGGGGGAAGCAGAAGAACTTCCCACCTCTTCCCCAGGTATGTGCCTTTACCGAGGGGTTCTCCTCACAAACTTCAGAGGGATATAAGAGAGAGGAACGGCCCTGCGCTCGGTCAAGGTATGTGCCTTCTGCAACTGTATGTGCAGAAGTTCTCCGAGCCCCGCGAGAGCTTCTGCGGAGAGTGGGCCCTTGGATCCCGACTCTAAGGTTGAATGAGGGCCACGCTTACAAAGGCACGGATCCCCGGGAATATCCGTGCCTACCTTTGTAAGCGAAACAACAACCCGCCAACCCGGCACTCCTTCTTGCTTGAAGTAGTGGCACTGCCGCCAGGGACTCCTGGCCAAGTCTTACGAGTGTCTTCCCCCGTTATGCAGGGGTCCTTGGATACCGTAGTTGCCCCTTGGATCTCCTTCCATTCGATTTCCAAGACGAATAAACGAGATACGGTATTCAATCCAGCCACAGGCCGTAGGCGTGCCTTGCGTAGATTCATCAGTGGAGGTCAGAGCGAAGGCTGGGTCAACCACTAATGCCTGTTCAGCGATCCACGATGGATGATGTGCGGTCGCCTCTTCCCAAGGACCTCCAGAAGGTTGGTTGGCTGGTTCTTCGCGCAGCGAAGTGAAGGCGGCTTTCCAACCAAAGGTATGTGCAGAAGGGTGTAAGTTCTCCGAGCGCAGGGGTTTGAAGGGTTTAAGGAGCGTCCAAAGCAGCCAAGTCTCGGGTGGGTGGGAGGCCTGAATTCCCAGGCCAGAATGGGATGTGTTGCTAGTGTTGCTACGTAAACATGGACGTGTTCGTTTGCCCACTCCGGGACAAGTACACTCAACTGGAATTCGCCGTATGGATTCTTCGTGGTTGGCTCCACCGCCCTCGGCTGCTGGGTTGTCATCCCGTTGTTTGTAGCCCCTCCCCTGGAGCCTCGAGCCGGAACATCGGGTATAAGTATCTAATATCAATATGGCAGGTAGGAGATCCAAGGAGCAACTACGGTATCCAAGGACCCCTGCCTCCCTTTAACCTCTTCCCCTGCGCTCGGTCAAGAACTTCCAAACAACCTTCTGCCTCCGCTTCGCTGCGCTCAGAACTAACTTCTTTTTGTGTGAACCTTGAAGAGGAAGACACTCGTAAGACTTGGCCAGGAGTCCCTCTTCTATTCCTCTGAGTACGGGTCGGAGACCTCTGAAAACGGAGGCAGGAGTTCTTGACCGAGCGCAGGGGTTTGAAGAGGTGGCAGGGGACTCCTGGCAAAGTCGGATCCAGAAGTAGTACCGCTTTGCAGGGGTGGGAGAGTGGACCCGAACGGTCCACTCTCCCTTCCCCTTAACCTCTTCCCCTGCGCTCGGTCAAGAACTCCTGCCACCTCCCCCTGCGCTCGGAGAACACCCTTCTGCACATACCTTGACTTGGATACCGTAGTTGCCCCTTGGATCCGACTTTGTAAGCCGGGCTGGCCGTGCTCAATGGGTCCCCCGTCGTACGATTTGGGTGGGCGGCGGACTGAACCCCGTTCCTCATAGCTGTCCGTGAGATGTCCTTGCCGATAGCATATTCAAATCTCACCCTTGGGTTTGGGCAAGTGCAAAACTTTCCATAGCAAGCCGTAGTCCTCGCTCAGGGGGAGAAGCTTTCGTAGTGGATGGGCCGGCATGCTTCGGTCCCATTGCTCTTACGGGCAACAATGGCCCACCCAAGCCAGAGTTGATCGCATATACTCTCCCCGCATAAGTTCTCTTCAAACCCCTGCGCTCGGAGAACTTCTGCACATACCTGTGTGTATTGGACCTGTGTGTATTGGTCATTGATATTAAGGTGTGAACAAAAAAAGAGTGCAAATAAGTTCGCTTGCTTTCGCAGCGGTAAAAGCAAGCAGGGGGTTCCCTTCCCTTCCCCGGGACTACTCTTTGCTGGCTGAACCAAAAGAACCGGCGCGGCAGAAGCATAAGTCTCTTACCCACCCCAACCCAACCTTTTTTGGACCAAGAAACCGCGGCGCGGGAAAAGCTAGCTTTTTTGCAAGCAGGCAGAAGGGTGTTCTTGACCGAGCCAGAAGTTGGGGCTGCGAGAACTTACACCCTGCCACCTCGCAGAAGTTACCCCTGCGCTCGGTCAAGGTATGTGCCTTCTGAACTGTATGTGCAGAAGTTCTCCGAGCGCAGGGGTAACTTCTGCGAGGTGGCAGGCAGAAGGGTGTTCTTGACCGAGCACCGGGGAAGGGAAGGGTAACTTCTGCGAGAACTTCTGCGTATGTGCAGAAGGGTGTAAGTTCTCCGAGCCCCGCGATAACTTCCCCAGAAGAACTTCTGCTCGGAGGGGAAAACCCCTGCGCTCGGTCAAGAACACCCTTCTGCTTCCCCTGCGGGGGAAGACGACTTTTTGCTGGCTGCAACACCGCAACCGGCAGAAGTTTCTTGGAACCAAGAAAGTTTGTGCGCAGAAGGGCGCAGCGGTTCTCGCAGAAGTTCTTCTGCTTCCAAAAAAGCTATCTGAGCGCAGCGAAGCGAAGGCGACCGCGCCCACATACAACCAACCTTCTGCGCCCAATCAGCATGCATATAACGAAGCAACCCATCTCTCACAATGTGTTTGACGCTCGCTGTTGGGGAAGAGCTAGATCCACATGAAGCAGCTTGCAGTGCATAGATAGAGTATTTTTTGAAGAGTTCAGGTTTCCATTGCCGTGTAAGTACAACATGTTTACTGCAAGTGCTCTCCGAACCGTATGAGACAGTCACCCGGCTCACTAACCTATCTACTTTCGATCCCAAGACCTTTTCCCAGGTTGGGTGGGAAGGAAATCCAAGGAGTCCCGCCACTTCTTACAGAGGAATATAAGAGGGAAGACACTCGTTAGACCGAGTGGACTTGGCCGGGTTCTCGTGGTTTCCCGTTAGCCCAGTGTCGTGGACCGTGGCATTGGCGCTGGTGCCGGTAGCAGGCCCGCAGGAAGAGCGAACGGATTTGTTCCTTTAAATAAGAGGTTGGTTTAAAGGTGGGAGACAGCCGTGGTAGACCGTGTTACTCCGGGGAGCGGGAGAAGGATGAAGCTCTCTTGTGCTCGTGATTGGCAACTTGGGTCCAAGAGGACGAGGACGTCTTTAAGGACCTGATAAATAAAGGGTGGGGTAGAAAGAGCAAGGACTGATCGCATGTGCATGCCTATCGTAAGGTGTCGAGAATAAGGGGTCGGCCGCAGCCCTAGCGGGATCAATCCGCAATCCCCTCGAGTATATGTGGGTTTGGAGGGGGTGGGGGGCCCGCCACCGTCTACGGGAGATCTGGTGAGGCGGGCTCCAACCTTCTTCCTTGGCATAACGCCAAAGTGTACCGGCCCAAAGGCCTATCCATTTGTAGCTCATGGAAGGAAGTCAAACCGACATCAGAGTGCGAGAGGGGAACCCCTCCTTCTCCGGCTGTGGGGTGTGGAGGGAAGGAAATACAGTTTATCCTTCAGACGGAAACTCCCCCCCGGAGAGTTAAAAATCTTTGACCCAACTCGAGCGAAAACGACTTTTCGGTCCTTCCAGCCGTCCTCGGCGTTTCCGGCGTATTGGGGGAAACCGTTGATAAAGCCTTCCATATCCATAACCTCTTGCATATCGGGGAACTCATATGCAGAATTAAGGACATTTTCGAGCCAGTCTACCATAGACCGAACCCTTTGCCGATAGAATAAGAATTCATTCACACGTGAACGGAACTCTTTGTGTAGGTCGGTTCTGTACTTCGTACCTCTATCTATGGTGTCTTCGATAGGGCCCCCAATATGAGCAAACTCCGGGGTCGCCGTGTTTATTAACCGATACTCCGCCTTTCTCTCTAAATAGTTATTGCCCTTTGGATCCCCAACTACTATGCCGTCTTTTACTTTGTCTAAACTCAACTCAAAAGTAGTTTCCCAATCCGGAGCCCTTTCCTTTAATAAGGGTTTGCCCTTTGTATCCCTAATTACCATGCTGTCTTTTACTTTGTCCACAATCAACTTCGTCAATTCCCAATCCGGAGCCCTTTCCTTTAATAAGGGTTTGCCCTTCGTATCCCTAATTACCATGCTGTCTTCGACTTTGTCCACAATCAACTTCGGAAATTCCCAATCCTCCGCCCTTTTTCTCAACAAAGCCGCTCTTTCGGCGAGTTCCTGAGCTTTTTTGGCGAGTTTATGAGCTCTTTTCAAATGAATGACTGTTTTCGTAATCGATTTACAAAATGGATCTGCGAACTGTATAGAATCATTATTCACTGGAATGGGATAAGTGATTAATTTATGTAATCTCTTTGGGAGAGTGGAATCCACCAGAGATACAATAGGTATTTGTAATCGATTAGCTTCGAGTATAGCTAGGAAATCTCTATGTGCATTCAGTATAACTAAACGATCCGGAATTTGGCGTGTCATGAGTCCCGATTTTCGCATCTTTAGAGAACGTGGACTGGGATGCTGCGCGGATAAATCTTCAAGGCGTTTCCCATGGTTCATATGCTTCCAATTGGTTGAAAAACCACCAATCCACTTATAAGAAACATGGCTTTGATTGGTTTTTTTCGCCATTCTTTCAATTATGTGATTGGGGAAAGGATCGGTATTTACCAACAATGAATGGCCTTCTCCACGAATAATAGATCTTATCACATCACAAGCAATCTTTGTAAATAATAATGTTCTTTCCGAATCAATAATAGCCCTCTTATTCCTGAATCCGCATGAATATTTCTCATAATATGGAGTAGGAGGTCTCCGATAGCCTAGATGTGCGCTTGTACTTGGTAATCTTTGAAAAATCACTTCTTTTTCTTCCTTCGAATAATCTATATTTATCTTATTCTTTCTACTCGACTCCCTAGCAATAGCTTTAGCCATAGCATGAACAACTCTATGGAAATCTGAAGGTTTAGGCCAACCTTCTGCTACAGATGATAGCTTTATAGCTATAAAATGTGATCTTATTCTTTCGAAATGCCTGCGCATAGTTCCTTCTTTGCACGCACATAGTTCCTTTTTATCTCGGTTCTTTGCATTAATGACAGTTTGTGAAAGGCTCCCTCTACCAATCATACCAATTCTTATTATTCTATGGTCCTTGCCTTCCTGATTTCTGAGGCCTTGTCCGAGCGCGATTTATTGGTGGTAGTCTCGTAGGGCGTTGATTCATGCATCAGTAATTGCATGAGCCTTATGTATGAGAAGTGTCAGTTTCCATCGCATTCCTCAAATTACTTCGAATAGATTGACCAGTTTGCGTGCGAAGTTCGTTTATCCGGACGTCCGGCCGGGAACGCAGAAAATCTACTGGTTCCCCCGCCCGCATTAGTCTGCGATGTAAGCAGACCCACTAAAAAGATCCACCATGACCGACCAGCCATCATATTGGCAAATGAATAACGTATTCCCAAGCTTAATGCGCGGGGGAAAAGCCCGTTACCCCTGTTAAAAAGCCAGCCCGGCAAAGTTGGTTCAGCCCTTTCCCAGTCGGTCGAGTGTCTTCCCTCTTCCTCAACTCTCTTTTGGGTGTGAACAAAAAAAGAGTGCGGGTTGTAAAAAGCAAGCAAGTTCTTCGCAGCGGGAAAAGAACTTCTGCCAACGTTAGCAGGTATGTGCAGAAGGTTGTTTGTTTTCCGAGCGCAGGGGAAGAGAACCTTTTGGTTTGGGTATTTTTTTTGGTTGTTTGGAAGTTCTTGACCGAGCGCAGGGGTAACTTCTGCGAGGTGGCAGGGGGGCCGGCCGGGAACTCTTTGCTGGCTGCAAAAAGTTGCTAGCTTTTTTTAGGAACCAAGAAGTTAGTCTCTTCTGCTTCCAAAAGAACGCGCAGCAGAAGTTTCAACAACCCAACCCAACTTTTAACCCTTCTGCACACTTTTTGGAACCAAGAAAGGTTGTTTGTGCGCAGCGGGAACAACCCAGGGGAAAAGGTTGCTTCGCGCAGCGGGGTTTTGAAGGAAAAGCTCTTCTCCGCAGAAGCTCTCGCGGGGCTCGGAGAACTTCTGCACATACAGTTGCAGAAGGCACATACCTTGACCGAGCGCAGGGCCGTTCCTCTCTCTTATATCCCTCTGAAGTTTGTGAGGAGAACCCCTCGGTAAAGGCACATACCTGGGGAAGAGGTGGGAAGTTCTTCTGCTTCCCCCGCAGCCCCAACTCCTGGCTCGGTCAAGAACTTCCAACTTTTAACCCTCCTGCCACCTCTGGAACCCCTGGCAAAGTCGGGATCCAAGTTGTCTTCCCCCACAACTGTTTTTTTTTGTTTTGTTTTGGACCCATTTGTTTTGGACCTCCAATTTGTTTTTTTTGCGGTTTGGTAGGGTATTTAAAGCTCATCCAAACAACTTTGAGCTGGGAACGGCACGGAGAACTTCGTGCAACCTCAGACCCTCTCAGAGGAATAGAAGGAGGGGCGGGAGAGTGGACTTTTACGGTATCCAAGGACCGGTCGAGTGGGCCTTTATGCAGGGGTGGGAGAGTGGACCGTTTAGCAGGGTGGGATCCCCCCCGTACGGCAGCCTACTCCAGAGGCAGGAGTTCTTTACCGAGCGCAGGGGTAACTTATGCGAGGTTAAGGAAGAGGGAAGACACCCGACCGTAAAGGTCCACTCTCCCTTCCCCTGCCACCTCGCAGAAGTTACCCCTGCGCTCGGTCAAGAACTCCTGCCACCTCTGGGGGAAGACCTGCGCTCGGTCAAGAACACCCTTCTGCAACCCAAAAAGCTTTGGATACCACCCGTCAAGGGGGAACCACTCTCCCACCCCGGCAGGGTGGGATCCAAGGACTTCCCCCTGTACGCCGGTGAAGGGGAAGACACTCGACCGGATACCGGCCCACTCGACTTACGGGCGTTTTACCCCTTATGTAATAACCAGTCCCCCTACCTTTTGCCTTGTGCCGGCCCACTATCCCTCCTACCCGCCCGAGGCTCCGGAAGTACTCCATCACTCGGTTTTACGGGGAGTGAATGATTGTGAAGCCGAACGCATAGAGGTACTCCGAGCCACGACTTTGATTTCGGCAAGTCGGACAGGGAGCAAAGACAAAGCCACCAAATTCTCCCTATCAGCGGGCGTGCGTCGTGACCCGCTGCTGATTCTGATGCTTCACTCACAGCATTCCCACAGGCTTTTCCATACGTTTCGCCGACCTCCTCTGACGCTAATTCACTCATCGGGTATTTCGAATATTGACCAATGTCCGTGTACTCCCATATATGGTATGGTACTTGCTGTACATTCCTTCTGACAAAAGTTGGTGGATAACCCTAAAAAGTCGGATCCAAGGAGTCCCCTTTATATTCCTCTGAGTACGGGAGGTCTGAGGTGGCACGAAGTTATTCGTGCCCAGAAGGTTGGTTGTTTGAATGAGGGCCGCTGTTACTTGAATTCGTGCAACAAACAACCTTTTCCCCTGCGGGGAAGGCCTTCGTGCAACTTTGCGAGCGCGCAAACTGTTTTAGAAGTCGGGAGAGTGGGACACCTTGGATCCCGACTTGGCCACAACTATTTATCACGAAGAATGAGTGCCACTCCGGGCAACCTTAAAGCTATTCGTGCGGGTGCCTACCTTTGTAAGCGAAACAACAACCCGCACGGCAGAAGGTTGTTTGTTGCTTGCTTGCTTGCTTTCTGAGCGCAGCGAAGCAGAAGTTCTTTCTTGCAACAAACACCCAAGGCACGAATAACACTCTTCAGAAGAACTAACTCCTGATGCTAAAGTTAGTTTCTTGCCCGGATTATTATATTACAAAGGTATGTGCAGAAGGGCCGAGCGCAGGGGAAGGCCCACAAACAACCAACCAACCTTCAGAGTAATATAAGAGAGAGCAGAAGTTCACACAAACGGGTGCACGGATCAGTTTGCACGAAGGAAGGAGGGATAGTGGGTACTTGGATCCCGACTCGTTTAACGGGACCGAAACGTCGTTATCGTGTCCCACTCGTAACTCCTATCTGCCGAAGAGTTTCGCTTACAAAGGTAGGCTGGCACGGAAGGGGCGGGGCCACTTTTAGAAGAATGAGTTTGTTTGGCCACGTGCCACTGAATGAGTGCCACGAAAACTGTGGGAATAAGGTAAAGTTGCTTGTTTGTGCCACTGAAATTACTTACAAAGGTAGGCACCCCGCACGAACAACCCTTTTGGCACGAACCGCACGAATTATTACAAAGGTAGGCACGGATTCAAAGGTAGGCACGGGTTATTACAACCTTCTGCGGATTTCCTGGCACTTCGCTGCGCTCAGAAAGCGCTTTTGGAAATCCGCAGAAGGTGTGCAGAAGGGTTGGGTTGTTCTTCGCTGCGCTCAGATTCAACACGAAGGCCAACAAGAACTCTTCCCCGGAGAACCCCTGCGCGGAGAACCGGCAACCTTCTGCCAACAACCTTCTGCTTCCCCCCAACAACCCAGAAGTTCAAACCAAACAACCTTTTCCCCTGGCCCAACTTTAAAGCAGAAGTTTCTACGCGAAGAACCAGCCAACCCACCTTCTGGAGGTCCGGTAAACCCGCCAACCCTTCTTGGTCCAACAAGAACTTTCGGTAGCTGCGCGAAGATTCAACCGCCAACCCGCAGAAGTTGGCAGAAGAACTTCTGCAAACCCCGGAGGGGAGGGGAGGGGAGGGGAGAACCCCTGCGCGAAGCAGGAGTTTCACGCAAGCAAACAACCCTTCACCTCTTCAAAACCCTGCGCTCGGTAAAGGTATTCCCAACCCAACCTTTTGCCTCGCTACGCTCGGTAAAGGTAAGCAACCCAACCCAACCCAACCTTTTGCCTCGCTACGCTCGGTAAAGGTAAGACCTGAACCTCCCTCTTATATTCCTCTGAAGTGGGGAAAAGGGCCCTGCGCTCGGTAAAGGTAATACCTGATTTCTTGGTCCTTTGTAAGTTTCGAAACTTTTCGGCAGGGCAGAAGTTTGGGTTCTCCGTGCCCAAAAAGTTGGAAACTTTTCGGCCACGGGAAGGGCCCTTCCCCAAAGGTAGGCACGGAGAACCCAAACTTCTGCCCTGCCGAAAAGGTTGTTTCGAAATGACAAAGGTAGGCACGGATAAAAGGCAGGCAGGCAGGCCCTCATTGGCACTCATCCCCAGGCACGAATTCGTAGTGGCACTACCGTGGGACTAAGCCAGGGACTCCTTAAAGTTGGTTGTTGGATCTCCTATCCCGGTGGGTGGTCTTACGAGTGTCTTCCCTCTTCCTCTGTAAGAAGTGCCGTACGGGGGACTCCGGATCTCCTATCCTTCAGAACCGGGTCTTAATTGATACTCAATGGTCTATTCCTATGCAATCGTCGGAAGGGAGGAATGTACTACCAATCTCTCACTCTCCCGAAAACCTAATCGCTTCTCGTCGTGGATCATCCAGCCGTGCGACTGCTTGAGCAATTGAATCGTTAAACTCGTTGAGTAGCCGTTCCGGTTTGGACGATTGCGTGGATAAACTAAGATTATCCCGGAAAGGAAGGACCTGCTATTATTCCAGTTTGTTCTTGAATCGAGAGAATTGCGGTGAATAAACAGAGCTACTCCGTGAATTAGAGTTCTCTAAATCTTTATACACGGAATTAAAAGTGGATTTTTACTATAATAGAAATAGGTCATTCAAAGTCAATCGGTCGAACAACCTTTGAGGTTACTCACTGCTTAAACAGCAAGCATATTTGTCGGTCATAATACTTATACCTGCAAACATTCGGTTTCCATAGTATGTTATTCCACTTTAACGATTTCAAGATCATCTGGATCTCCCACCGATTCTACGACTTTTACCTCAGAGGACGAGGAGCAAAAGCCAGAGGTTTATATGATTCTAGCTCGTATCAACTTCCAAAGGTCTGCATAGATATATTGATTGGATATTTAAATATCCAAAAACAACCTTATCTGTCATGACCCATCCAGCCTTCCTTCCGCCCTTTGCAATACCAAGGTTCACTGTCAATATTATAGTAGCGGTTTATCCGTTATCCAGAAATCTTCTACACCGTTTATCATTCGCTAATTCGTCTTCTCAAATATCGTTATTCCTGCATTAATGACTGAAAGCGCTGTGTGTGTACAACGTAATAATCAATGTGGGTGCGCGAAGAGGGGAGCGAAAAGCGGCACGAACATATCTATGAATTCTTAGTTTCTGGAGAGTGTTTTCTTTGCGGCGTCATCAATCCTCTCTGATATTGCGTCTATGACAATTCCACATCTCCGTCTTCAGACGCCCAGTGTGAGAAAGTAAAGCCTCAACCGGCTACTGATGAAGATATAACAACCGGCTTCTGATTCATTCGGGGGCGGCTGAAAGCAAGCCGTTTCGTGCTGATAAGCACTTTGGGAACCAAAGGTATGTGCCTTGACCGAGCGCAGGGGAAGAGGAACTTCGGACGAGGACGTCTTTAAGGACCAATTGACTTACGAAATAGGAAAAGCCCAGAGCCAAGCGTTTTCGGCTCCCAACCCGTGCCGGGAACTCGACCAGCCGGTGTCCATTCCAATCACTCAATTCCATTGGGAGGAGGAAAACGCTGAGCGGTCCGTCGCCAAGAAGTTCCTCTTCCCCTGCGCTCGGTCAAGGCACATACCTTTGGGCGTTGGGTTGATTAGAACCCAACTTCTTCACAACCCCGGGTTAGATGCAGGCAAATATGAATAGAACCTTTGTTTTGTTGTCATAGATAAAGGCAAAGACTAATAGAGATTAACTGCCTAACTTGTTGAACCAGCGGAAAGGGGGTAGTCGGTATCCTAGTCTCGAAGGGCTAGGATCTGGTCGTCTGACGAAAAGAGCATACGATTAGCGGTCCAGCTGGGTTGGCAAATCTGCGAACTTTTATGTGTTCTTCTGGGTGGATATCGTGATTTATTATTTTATGTGTGGCATGTGCATTGCTGATCTAGCTTATCTAGGTTTGGTGAGGGGACATATGATAAGCGATTAGCTACTTTAATAGTATGTGCGGATTGGTTTGTCAATATGCCGGTATGAATGTTAATAATCTGGCGATTACCTTCGCAAGCAATAAGTCCCCTTCCCCTGCGCTCAGAAATAAACTTCTGCTTTTGGTTTAAACCAAAAGGAACTAACTCCTTTCCAGTCCAGTCCAGAAGGTTGGTTGGAACTTCTGCGTTGTTGGTTGGCTGGTTCTTCGCGCAGCGAAGTGAAGGTGTGAACTTACTTTTTTGGTCGATTAGAGAGCGAGATGAAGAATCTTTAGGAATTGATTCGCGATCTTTCAATATTGTGTATGACTGTTATAACCACCACGCCAACCCTTTTTGTTGCACTAAATCAAGGTCCTGGGGGAAGAGGTCTTCCCTTAAAAAGTGGATGGCAGGTAGTAGAAAGGGGACTGATCCGAAAGGCCGGCTGCTTTGTTGAAAGTCCACGGTTGGTTGGTTGGTTGTGGGCGGTCGGTCGTTGAGGGGGGAGCAGTTGGTGGGGGCTTTGACGGGAGAGTGGATGGCGGGTATGAGTGCCTGGGGATCCGTGCCTACCTTTGTAAGCGAATTCGGGCCAATGAGAACTGTGAGCACGCACGTTTTAAAGTTGGCCTTAAATCCGTGCCTACAAAGTTTGCTGTTCCCGCACGGGGGAGGGGAGGGGAGGGGAAAGCTGCGCTCAGAAAGCAAGCAAGCAAGCAAGCAAGCGCAGTGTCCCTACCATTTTCGAGAGAGAAGAAAGGTTGGTTGGTAGGTCGGTCGAAGAAGCGTAGTGTCCCTACCATTTTCAGGCAGGCTTGCCAGGCATTTTGGGTGGGAAGTTGGTTGGATAAAAGTACCTCGTACTACGGCGGGCTCCTTCCCCTGCGCGAAGCAGAAGTTCCTTCTTTCTTGGTTCAACTTTTAAGCAGAAGTCGGTAGCTGCGCGAAGCAACCAGAAGGGTTGTTCCCGCTGCGCACAAACAACCTTTCTTGATCCTTTTTTGACAAAAAGCTATTCTTAGCTGCTCGCTAAAAAGTAGTTGCGGATTTCTTTAAAGAAACTCCCTACTCTCAGGCGGGCGTTTCGGGTTGGTTTTGTTATTCGTCATGAATAACAAGCACCGGGTTTCTACCACTACGCCCAGGGTACTGCTCTAGGGCCGAAGGGGGTTGGCTGGACTTCCGCAGAAGGTTGGAAGTTCTCGCGGTGCTCGTCGGTCAAGAACTTCCAACAACCCTTCTGCGTTGGCAGAAGTTCTCAATAAATGAGAACTTATGCCCCCGGTCCATAAATCATCCTCACTGAACCCCCCGCAACGGCTTTTCCTTAACCTCTTCCCCGGTGCTCGGTAAAGAACTTCCAACAACCCTTCTGCGCAGAAGGGTTGGGTGTTCTCGCAGCCCCAACTTCTGGCTCGGTCAAGAACACCCTTCTGCTGTGCTGCAAAACTCTAGATGTTTTATTGAGTCTAAAGCCCCCTTCCCGCGGGGCAGTAAGGAACTCCAGAAGGTTGTTTGGTTGGCTGGTTCTTCGCGCAGAAACTTCTGCGGTTGTTGGGGAAGACCAGAAGTTAGTTCTTTTGGTGTGAACTTCTGCTTCGCGCAGGGGAAGGAGAACTTCTGACGATTTCCAGAAGGTTGTTTGGTGTGAACTTCTGCTTCGCGCAGAAACTTCTGCTTAAAAGTTGGGCCAGGGTAAAAGGTTGTTTGGTTTGAACTTCTGGGTTGTTGGGGGGAAGCAGAAGGTTGTTGGCAGAAGGTTGCCGGTTCTTCGCGCAGGGGTTCTCCTCCCCTCCCCTCCCCTCCCCTCCCCTCCCCTCCCACAAACAACCAACCAACCTCTCCCCTCCCCTCCCCGGGGAAGAGTTCTTTTCTTGTTGGGCCAGAAGTTTGGTTGGCAAAAGGTTGTTGGCAGAAGGTTGCCGGTTCTTCGCGCAGGGGTTCTCCGGAGTGAAGGCATTGGTGGAAAAGAACGAATCCCGGCATGCCAAATGCGTGGATACTTGCCAGCTAACTCTCAAGCTGGCTGGCTTCTGGGGCCCCTTCCTTGGGGCTCCTTCCAACCTTCGCCCCCGTCGCTTGTTGTATGAACATGATCAAGAAGGGCTTGCTTGCTTCGGGGAAGGGCCGGATCTTATCTTCTGACGAAAGGGACTTCCGACGCGGGTCACATCTTTTAAGATTGTTCCGAAGGCACGCACATGGAAGGGTCACATCTCTGATGGGGACTTCCGACGGAAACCACGTATATAGAGGAGGCCACGCCACGTATATAGAGGAGGCGGAGACCACGTATATAGAGGAGGCGGAGAACACGTATATAGATAGAGGATACCACGCCACGTATACAGAGGAGTTGTGCGGAGACCACGCCACTTAGATATATTTATATATCCTATATTATAGATATATCAATATATAAAGGAGTGGTGAGGAAAGGAACCTTTGCTTCGGTGCTGGCCCTACAACCTTTTAGCCAGCCTGGAGTGAACGGCAGTAAACTTAGCCTGACTCCGACCCTACTTGAAAGCAAGCCCCAAATAAGATTGATTCCAGGACCAAGTTTGTTTGAAGGTGTGACCTCCAGAAGGTTGTTTGGTGTGAACTTCTGCTTCGCGTAGAACTTCTGCGGTTGTTGGGCGGGGTTGGCAAAAGGTTGTTGGTTCTCCGCGGGGAAGAGTTCTTGTTGGCGTGTTGAATCTGAGCGCAGCTTTCCCTTCCCCCGTGCCAAAAGTTCTTGTTGGACCAAGAAAGTGCGTGCGAACTTTTGCTTCGCGCAGGGGAAGGAGCAGGAGTTACAACCCGGATTTCCAGAAGGTGTGAACTTCTGCTTCTTCTTCTTCCCCTTCTTCTTCTTCCCCTTCCCCCCGCGCAGGGGAAGAAGTGAAGCCGGAAACTCTCCTCCAGCCCAGCCCAGCCCAGTCCAGCCCAGCCCAGTCCCGAAGGAACTTCTGCTTCGCGCAGGGGAAGGAGTGAAGGCAGGCACGTGCCAAGCCAAGATGTGCGGGCAATAAGTTCCTCGCAGGCCCTGCGCTCGGTCAAGAACTTCCAACTTTTAACCCAACCCTTCTGCGCAGAAGGGTTGGGTGTTCTCGCAGCCCCAACTTCTGGCTCGGTAAAGGCACATACCTGCACGAGCTCGCCAACCTGGCTCGGTAGCTCACCAACCGGGCTCGTGGCTTAGAGCTCACGGGGGAGGGGCCCACTTTGTCCGGGGCCCCGACGCCACAACAGTTTGTCTTGCTTTGGGGGCCCCGCCCCGGGTTCTTTGGGTGGGAAGTTGGTTGGATAAAAGTACCCGGCTCCGCAACAAAACCTCTTCGCAACAGTAATCTCTAATCCTTTCTCTCATTTGCCTAATCCGCCTCGCAGGTTTTGTGCGGCATAAGGCCGGCGTTCTCTCAGGGGTTCAAGTTCCTCTCGCAGGATTGAATATCTGTTGTTTACACACATGTTTGTTTGTTGCCGCTCGCTTAGCGGCTCCGCAGAAGAACTTCTGCTCTCTCTTATATCCCTCTGAAGTTAGTTTGTGGGCCTTCCCTTCCCTTCCCTTCCCTTCCCTTCCCTTCCCTTCCCCGGTGCTCGGAGAACTTACAACCTTCTGCACATACCTTGTGCCCTCCCCTCCAAGCTTGCTCCTCCCTTAACCTCTTCCCCTGCGCTCGGAGAACTTCTGCACATACGCGGCGGCGGTGCTCGGAGAACTTACAACCTTCTGCACATACCTTGCGCCCTCCTTATAAATAGAACCAGGATTGATCCTATTTAGTCAGTACTAGTTCGGATAGTTTACAGCCAGGCTTGGACCAGACTTGGAATCACGTACATAGAGCGAACCGAGGCGCGAACGAAAGCACGAAGAGAAGCAAGATTTAGACAGGACGTACAATCATCAGCACGTTCATTCTTTCACAGACAATACAGGACAGGAGGGAAGAGCCGGTTAGCGAAGGGATTCCAGAAACACAATACATGGGGGGAGGATTGGCATGGGGCAGCCCAGAGACACACTCAAAGGATTGCTCTTAAGGTGTGAACAAAACAAAGAAAGAGTTAGTTCTGAGCGCAGCAGAAGATCTCTGCTCTGCTTTCAAACAACCAACAACGCAGAAGCCCCCACAACTTAACTTCTGCACACTTTAAAGAGAGCAAGCAAGCAAGACCGTGCCGGTTTCGCAGCGAAGAGAAGAGACTTCTGCCTGCAACACCGCAAACAAACAACACCCGCTTCTGCTCGGAGGGGAAAACCAACCCCTGCGCTCGGCCCTTCTGCACATACCTCTTTTTTGGAGATCCGGGGTTGCGGTTGGTTGTTTGCGGTGTTGCAGGCAGGTGAACTTACAACCTTTGGGTTAGCGGTTGTTTGAGACTTCTGCTTCCCTGAGCGCAGCGGGACTAACTTCTTGCGTGCGGGTCGGTCTCGCTTAAGATGTGTTGTCTCTGCTTTAAGGGGATATTACATCCGACAACCTTTGGGGTTGTAAGTGGGATATCTTCAACAACCCTTAATGTGGAAAAAGGGTTGTTGCGGGTCTGATACGATACAATGACCTGAGATATGAGATCACGAAATACACACCTCGGACCCAAGTACACATGCAACTTTATGCTCTGGGTGGGGAAGACTCAAACTCAATTTAGTAGAGGCCTTTGATAAGTCTGCGCTGTTTTCTGGCAAAGTCGGGATCCAAGTTGTCTTCCCCGCCCGACCCCGGCGGGTGAAAGAAGATTCTTGGGGACAGATTTCCTTCGCAAGCAACTTTTATCCCCCCCCTGCGCTCAGAAAGCAAGCAAGCAAAAAGTGTTTTGTTTTGTTTTGGAAGCATAAGTTCGCAGAAGTTAGTCTCCCGCTGCGCGAAGCAGAAGTTTCGGTCCCTGCCACCTCCCTCTTATATTACTCTGAAGGTTGGTTGTTTGTGGGGAGAAGTTACCCCGTGCTCGGAGAACTTACACCCTTCTGCACATACCTGCCTGCCACCTCTGGGGGAAAACCTGCGCTCGGTCAAGAACTTCCAACCTTCTGCCTGCCACCTCCCTCTTATATTACTCTGAAGGTTGGTTGTTTGTGGGGAGAACCCCTGCGCTCGGAGAACACCCTTCTGCACATACCTTCTGGACTTACTTCTTTTTGCAGCCAGCAAGAAGCAGCTTCGTCCCGGGGGGGAGGGGAGGGGAGGGGAGGGGAGGGGAGGGGAGGGGAGGGGATGGGAGGGGAGGGGAGGGGAGAACCGCTTGCTTTTCCCGCTGCGAACAACCAACCTTCCTTAACCTCTTCCCCTGCGCTCGGTCAAGGTAATACAACCCAACTTTTAACCCAACCGTTGCACTCTTTTTTTGAAATCTGTCCTTCTTTTTCCGGTATAGCTAGCTGGCGGTAATAGCTTAATGGTAGAGTATAGCCTTGCCAAGGCTGAGGTTGAGGGTTCGAGTCCCTTTTACCGCTCACTACTTGGGGGGGACTTTGAAGGTACTTATCCCAATAGCCTGTATGGGAGCGTAAACAGGTGGTACAGTGGTGAGATCTTTGATTAAGAGCTTGAAAGCTAAGCTAGCTTTCAAACGCTTTTACCCGCGAGCGCCCGAATTCAATGAATAGGCTGCAGCGTAGCGCTTGACTGAAGCTCTGGGAATCCGAGACTGACCGAGATACCTCCATCTAAGTAGCGATCGGCATCCAGTAAAGTCGGACCTATGCTCTTAGGTAGGTTTACCGGCCTCGGCCCCGCCTCTCCCAATATTCAATCTAGTAAATCTATGGATGATGTGGGACTTTAAAGCAGCTTCTTCATTCCAAGTTGATCGATCACATCCTAAGATTCAGAGAAGATTCCGCCTACTAAACTAAAAAGCAAGCAAGCCGTTGGGACGGTTAGACGACCGACCGAATTCCAAGCAAGGTGTAGCGCAGTCTGGTAGCGCATCTGTTTTGGGTACAGAGGGCCATAGGTTCGAATCCTGTCACCTTGATCCGCTCGCAGAAACACTGAAAAGCGAAGAGAACGGAAGTATTCTCAGTCGGGTGGGGCAACCTTGCTTTGGGGGTTGGGGCCCCACCCCAAACGACCGACGAGTAATCCCGTAGCGGGAGGGCAGGGAGAGGGATGAAGGGCCTTCCCCTCCCCCGGCTACCACTCCAGTACGGGTGGTGAAGCGAACCCAGGCGATTGAATTTCCCAGAGCCTGCCTGCCAAGGGGAGGGGCCGACGCGGCAAGCAAATCTTACGGGTGGTGAAGCGAAGCGAACCCAGGCGAAGCGAACCCAGAGCCGGGGCCGACGCGGCAAGCAAATCTTACGGGTGGTGAAGCGAAGCGAACCGGGATGGGCTGAGCGGGTGGTGAAGCGAAGCGAACCCAGGCGATCGTGCCGGGCTTTGTTGGCTCCAGGGATGGGCTGAGGACTGAGTAATAAGTAGCTTGCTTCCCACCCAGAGCCTGCCAAGGGGGAAAAGCCGACGGCCCCTCCCCTCCCCTCCCCTCCCCTGCGAGGTGAAGGGGTGTTGTTTGCGGTGTTGCAGGCGGTTGGTTGTTTGAAAGCAGAAGAAACTTCTGCTTCGCTGCGCATTGTTTTGTTTTGTTTTGGAGGTATTCCCCAAAACAAAAAAAAGCAACGCAACTTCTGCCGGGTTGCGTTGTTGCAGCCAGCAAAAAACGGCCGGGGGCCCCTGCCACCGGAAAACCTGCGCTCGGTCAAGAACTTCCAACCTTCCTTCTGCGCTGCGCAGAAGTTCTTTTCCCGCTGCGAACAACAAACAACCAACTGCCAACCCAACTGCCCCACCCCTTTTTTTTTGCCTTCGCAAGCAACTTTTGCCCAGCCCAAAAAGAGAGTTCACCTGCACCAACCGCACTCTTTTTTTGAAATCCGTCCGGCGCCTGCGCTTGACGCTTTCTTGCTTCGCGAAAGCAGCCTTTCAATTCGCGAAAGGCTGCTTTCGCACGAAGCTTGCTTTGAAGCAAGCTTCCCCTCAAATGAATGATTTAAAGTTATACAGCAAAGAAAAATATGGATTCGTTGCGTTCTTTTCCAAAACCACCCGGAAATCAATCAAGAAATCAAGTTATCAAATAAGATTATTCCGTTTCGAAAATGACTGCCAAAATATGCATTGTGATTAAATCTTTTGAAAAAATATCAAATTTACCGCATCCACATAACACACGCCAGATTGGATTGCCTGAAGAAAAAAGATTATATACCGTGTTACGATCACCCCACATTGATAAAAAGTCTAGAGAACAATTTGGGATGAGAATCCATAAACAATTGCTGGTCATAGAAACGGAAACACAGAAATTGCGCGAAAAGTTACTCTGGTTAAAATCTCACCATCCACTTGGAGTTCAATTGAGAATTATCTTTACTTATCGACAACAGTTTGGATTTGGTTAAAACCTAGAACCTCAAATTGCTTCGAAGTACTTTAAAATAATCCAGCCAAGGTAAGTCCAAAAGAACGCCGTGTTTGCGTGAATCCAAGGTAAGGTGTGAACAAAAAAAGAGTGCGGGTTGCGTATTGGTTTCTCGGTGAACTTACTCTTATTGCGGGAGGTAGCAGGCATGTGCAGAAGGGTGTTCTCCGAGCGCAGGGGTAACTTTGACCCTGCGAGGTGGCAGGGGTTCTCCTCCCCTCCCCTTTTGGCCGGGACGCTGCAAAAAAAAAGTGTGAACTTCCTTCACCTCTTCCCCTGCGCTCGGTAAAGGTAAGACCTTTTTTTTGGACCAAGAAAGCTTGCTTGCGTGTTGTTCTGAGCGCAGCGGTGAAGGGGAAGCAAAAGTTGCTTGCGTGCGGGTTCGCACCTTTATAAACCCAAGCAAAGCAAAAAAGAGTGCGGGTTGCAGAAGGGTGTTCTTTACCGAGCGCAGGGGTAACTTTTCCCCACAAACTTCAGAGGGATATAAGAGAGAGCAGAAGTTCACACAAACTTCTTGGGTTGCGTGTTGGTTTCTCCAAGCAGGTGAACGGCTGGGCAAAAGTTGCTTGCGAAGGCTTTTTTTTAAACAGATTTTCGAAATCAAATAAAGGGTACCCAACATGAAGGGAGGGTACACTCGACCGAGATTTTCAAGTATTTTGATAGCTACCCCCCTATACAGTGTACAGTACTGTATTGCTATGCATGTGGAGAGACAGGATCGCACTATCCGTTTGGCTGTGTCCTGTCATTTTGAAGGCGTTTGGTTTATGCGCCAGCGCGGGACGGGCGGCTTAACCTTGGATCATACAGAAGAGTGGCCGCATGAGATTGAGCGATGCAGTGTGCTTAGCCTCTGTAGGAGATATCATGGCACCCTACCCCTCCCAAGAATAGAAGAGAATGGTTGATTGGATAGGAGATCCAACAACTACGCCAGTCCCGCCACTCCCGTACTCAGAGGAAGAGGGAAGACACTCGTTCCCCCGGGGACTGACTTGGCCGGTTCTCCAGAGTGAGTTAGTTCTCAAGTTTTAATGTAAAAACCTCACTGTGGCCGGCCTACCGGCCCACCCAACCACACAGGCCTACCGGCCCTTCCCCCGCGTTTCCCTCCCACCAATGAGTGCAAAAGGTTGTTTCCGTGCCAGCCTACCTTTGTAAGCGAAACAACCTGGCACGGCAAGCCACTTGCCACACGGGAAGAAGTGGCACGGGGTAGGTGTGAACAAAAAAAGAGTGCGGGTTGTAAAAAGCAAGTTCTTCTGCTTCTTGCAGCGGGGAAAAGCGAAGGTTAAACTTTCCCCTCCCCCGTGCCAGCCTACCTTTGTAATTTCGTGGCGGGTTGTTGTTTCGCTTACAAAGGTAGGCTGGCACGGAAACAACCTTTTGCACTCATTGGCACTCATTCGTAGTGGCACGAAGGCACTCATTCGTAGTGGCACGGATGTGGGAATGAGTGCCTTCGAAACTTTTCGTGCAGAAGGGTTGCAAGTCTCAAGTTGGTTGCAGAGCAGAGCTTTTTGGTTCCAAGGTGTGCAGAAGGTCCTCCCCGCAGGCAGGCAGAAGTTGCTTGCTTGCTTGCTTGCTTGCTTGCTTGCTTGCTTGCTTGCTTGCTTGCTTGCTTGCTTGCTTGCAGAAGGTTGGGCCAACCACCCAAAAAAAGTTGCCTTCCCGCACGGGGGAAAGCTGCGCTCAGATTTGAGATCCGCAGAAGTTCTTCGCTGCGCGAAGATGGAGGCCGCAGGGGAAAAGAACTTCTGCTCTTCCCGGAGGGGAGGGGAGAACCCATGCGCTCGGAAAACTTCTGCTTCCCCTTCTTCGCACGGGGGAAGGGAAAGCTGCGCAGAAGTCTCTGCAGAAGTTTTCAAACAACCAACCAAACTCCTGCCTGCTTTTTGTTCACACCTTCACTTCTTCCCCTGCGCGAAGCAACCTTTTCCCCTGGGTTGTTCCCGCTGCGCACAAACAACCTTTCTTGGTCCTTGGAAAAAAAGCTCTGCTCTGCAACCAACTTTCAACCTGGGGCCCCTGCACGCACGAAAAGTTTCGAAATTACAAAGGTAGGCACGGATGTTTAGCCACTTCTTCCCTTCCCGTGTGGCAAGAAACTAACTTAACTTCTCGGCCACTTTTAAAGTGGCCGAGAAGTTAAGTTAGTTTCTTGCCGAGCTAGCTTTCAAAGGTAGGCACGGATAACAACCTCCCTCATTCTTTAAAAGTGGCACGTGTTTAGGCGGGGATAAGCGCTGTTTGTGCCACTTCTATCACGAAGTGGCCCCCGGATGGATAGCCTCAGCTATGCGATATATCTTATGGCTAAGCGCGAAGCAATCAATCATCGTATATATGATTGATGACGTTGACCGTCTCAAAGTGTAAGACCGACCTATGGTACTTTACTTTCAAACGAGGCTTGCTTGCTTGCTTGCTTGCTTTTAGGTCCTTTGATGCTTCTTTTAATAAAAGTAAAAACCCAAAGGATCAATGATAAGTGGCCGAAAAGCACTGAAAAAATTGACGAATAGTTTAAGAAGGTCTGCTGGGAGAAATTCATCAGGGCGCATTACGGTTTTCCACCGAGGAGGTGGATCTAAGCGATTGCAGCGAAGAATTGATTTGGAACGAAGCACTTCGTCTTTGGGCATTGTGGAAAGAATCGAGTATGACCCAAATCGTTCTTCTTGGATTGCTTTGGTACGATGGATTGGAGGGGTGCTACGCCGCCCTGTTCGGCTTAGCAGAGCTTGCAAAACGAAGGCGCCGCGACCTTCTAGGTGGAGAACGCATAGCGGGGCGCAGAGAATCAAACGTAAAGCGCGGGAGCGAAGCTGGCACGGAGTCATTTTCGAACCCGAGAGCTTTGAAAGGCGGCCGAAGGCAGCAGATCAAAGGCCTTTGTTGGATGAAGCATGCAAAGTGAATCGTACACCTTTCGTGTGACCCGTTGGTCTTAAGCAATGTCTCTGGCGAAGCGACCCACGTTGCTCTCTCCCATAGGCAACGAGAACTTCGATCGGATGCGGGTATCCAATCCCGCCAATAGCTGAGATGTCCAGCTGACTCCCAGGCCTTGATAAAAGAATGGCCACCTTTGAAGTTGCAGGAAGGAGCAGAAGGCCCAGGCCGTAGCAGGATGAACCAAGGTTAATGAGTGTAAGCTTCGTGGCCTGAAACGATCGGTGCTGACCACACTAAGGGCCTGCTACCATGGTAGCAAGAGAGGCCAAGGCGGTGGCAATTGAAGGGTTGTCACTGAGCAGCATTCCTAGTCACACGGGGAGAGCTTGACATTAGGGGATAGAAGTCAATTGGCAAGGCCATAGCTCGTGGGGCTCCTCGCGGAGTATAGCTCACATCCAAACATCTGATTGGGGAACGGGGCAACGCCCATGAAGCTCCGGAAACGGGAGGCCTGCCAAGCCATATGCCCATGGGTGCAGCAGGATTCCCCAAGAGAGCCAATGGGCTGACTCGGAGACTTAGGACCTTAGCCACGAATGGCCGGAGAAAGGGATGAACTTTTTGAGAATCCTAGCTATTATTCCTGACTCAAGGCCTCGACCGAATGTTCAGGCTCTCCAATATCTGGATTGCAGTTTTCCGGTACGGATTGATTAAAGTTCTCGAGAAGAGCCGTATGAGGCCCAATAAATAGTCTCACGTACGGTTCGGAAGCCGAGCCTCAACAGTAATGGTGCGGCCTAGGTTAACACTCACATACTAGCCAGTCATGGATTGGAAGCGGGCAAGATGGTAATGAATTATGATTGGTCTAAACCTTCGACCTTGTTCAACACAGCGAATGAAGGCCATAAATGGTTGGAGGAGGAGAAGCTCCCGTGGGGGAGCCGTCAGGGCGGTTCTTGGCTGCGCCCCGGGAAAGACTACGCCGACCCTTATAGTGATAAAAAATACATTCTTGATTCGTATTTTCAAATGGTAGGAAATTGCATACCATCAGCCCATATAGCTAGAGGCGCATGGGTACACAATATCGAATGGAATCCAGGTCAAGGCGCAAAGTTGACTCGAGCTGCAGGAACCAAAGCTAAGATGGTTGAGAAACTTAGTAATACACCACAATGTATTGTGCGGTTACCTCCGGGTGTTCACAAACTCCCAGATTACCGATGCCGAGCTACTATAGGTATAGTTTCTAATCCCAACCATGGTACACGTAAGCTTAACAAAGCAGGACAAAGCCGGTGGTTAGGCAGACGCCCCATTGTTCGGGGTGTTGCTATGAATCCAATTGATCATCCTCATGGGGGGGGTGAAGGACGCACTTCCGGAGGTAGACCTTCGGTGTCACCTCGGGGAAAGCCCACCAAAGGTGGATTTAAAACAGTAGTAAGAAAACGCATAAATTAGTTCATGACACGATCTGTATGGAAAGGCCCCTTTTCCGAGACAAGGATGCCGAAAAAAAACACCAAAAAGATCGGGTTGAGAATTTGGTCACGTAGATCTTCTACTTCGCCCGAATTGGTTGGTTGCTATGCACAAATTTATAATGGAAAAATATTCATCCGTTCGGAGATTACGAACGAGAAGGTTGGTCATAAATCTGGAGAGTTTGCTTCTACACGAAAAACCTCGAGAACAACCAAGATAAAAAAAAACAATAAGGTACGATAGGTCAATATGGCACAAAAAGTCAATCCGATTTCGGTCAGACTTAATCCGAATCGTAGTTCAGATTCAAGTTGGTTTAGTGAGGGCGACCGCAAGTCACCGAATGAATTGCCCGCCACTGTCGGGTCGGGACGTTGCAGATGTCCGCGACGAGACGGACACCACTTGAATTCGTTGGCGTTGTTGCTAAGAAAATCAAATCAATCGCGTTGAAACGCTAAAAGACCACAGCGACGGAGGAAGGCACCTCGAGGAACGAAGAAGGGCTGTGGGGACCAGAGCATGTCGTGAAAGGAGCACGCACTTGGGGAGGGGACCCGGACCAACCCGGACCTTGGGCGTGCTCCGACCGTGTCTCTGAAGCACAGTTGGATGTAGATATCATGAACGCGAGGTGCAAGAGAGATACCAAGCCTGGCTTTTCGGAGAGAGGAGGGGGGGGGAGGAAGGCAACACCACACCTCCCCCTTACATGCGGGGATCGCTAGCGCATGTACCCGGATGAGGCCTGAGCCGCCAGAACCAAAATGGAAGCCGGTAGGGCGGCCCTAAAGCGCACTGTGCTTCGACGGATGAGAGTCTTCGGTGGAACCGGTGAACCACGCATCTAAAAAAACGCGGGCAGATGCGTGGGGCAGAGGGCTCGTAGTACCTGCGGCCCCTAGCCTACCTATCGCGGACCTCGCGATAGTAAAGCACGGCTATGCAATAGAAGGGGAGGAGCCTAAATCGACGTACCCACCCAATAGGTACGTTGCACACTCAAGCAGTACAAAAGCTATATCGGACTCTCGAATGGGACTAAGCAGCTACAAAACGCTTTGACATATGCCGATCGACACTTCGTGATAAAAGTGCCCGTCATCATTGGAACAGGTAAAACCTATTAAAAAGGTCGAGTGGGGCACACTTCTCTAATCAGAGGAATAGGAGAGGGTGCGCCTGGAGATCCGTGCCTACCTTTGTAAGCGAAACAACAACCCTTTTCGTGCAAGCAAAATTAAGGCTGGCTTTCATTCGTGCAAACTGTTGTTAATCCGTGCCTACCTTTGTAAGCGTGTTAAAGTGTGGCGGGATCCAAGGATTTCCAAAAGCAGAAGCAGAAGTTTTCGCAGGGGTTTCCCCACAAACAACCTGAAGAGGGATATAAGAGGGTGGCAGGGGTTCTTCTGCTTTCACCCACTCTCCCGCATAAGTTCTCGCAGAAGGCCCTTCCCCGGTGCTCGGAGAACTTACACCCTTCTGCACATACAGTTGCAGAAGGCACATACCTTTACCGAGCGCAGGGGAAGAGGTGGCAGGGTGTTCTCGCGGGACAGAAGTTACCCCAACTTCTGGCAAGCTCAGAGAACTTCTGCACATACAGTTGCAGAAGGCACATACCTTGACCGAGCGCAGGGGTAACTTTTCCCCACAAACAACCAACCAACCTTCAGAGTAATATAAGAGGGAGGTGTGAAGTTCTTCTGCTTCCCCCGCAGCCCCAACTCCTGGCTCGGTAAAGAACTTCCAAACAACCTCCTGCCACCTCCCCCTCATTCCCTCATTCAAACAACCTGGGCAACTGCTTTGGCACTTTTGAAGTTATGGGCCATTGGGGAGAATAGGAGCAGGCACGGGCCCGTTATGCAGATCAAGTGGGGCGGGCCTTCCGGTATATCGTTGAAACCGAATTGAGCAGCATTGCTTTTGATCGACGGAGAGGAGCAAGTGCACAGCGTTGGGGGCTTGCCAGGCACATACCTTGACCGAGCGCAGGGGAAGAGGTGAAGGCACCTTGACCGAGCGCAGGGGTTCTCCCCTCCCCTCCCCTCCGAGGTTCAGGGATCAAGCGCTTTTACTTTTCCCTTCGCCGGATCCACCGCGATATAGGCAACTCGGATTGGAGAGCCGTGTGATGGGCAACCATCCCGCACGGTTCGGAGAGCACTTTATTTAGTCTGCGCTGGCGAATGGGAGCCAGCCCTTCCCCGGCTGCTGCTTTTACCACAGCCAGACAGAGTAACTATTGACTCCATTCATTATTATAGAGAATTGTTGTATCGAGATGTCAATTCTAGATATTATTTCGGTTTCATCTTTCCTAGGATTCGGGGAGAAAAAATAACTGGGAAAATAAAGATAACTAAGAAGAAGATTGGGGGGAGCAAATTTGACCCTCGTCTCGGTAGGTGTATTATCCATCATGAACCCAAAATGACATTAATTCATGTCTTCTTTTCTATGGTTCAACGACGCCCACCATTATTCTTTGGTCGACGACACCGTCGACGACGCCAATCGAGAGGGCGACCGGTCTAGTTCCTGCACGAATAACTTGTACAAGATTAATTCTGTACAAAGGCGTTGCACTTACTTCTGCTCGGTAACGAACGCGGGGACCAGAGCATGTGCAGCAATAAGCTCTGTTAAGGTTCAAAGAACGAAGTTGTTGGCGAAACGGGCCATTAAAGAGTTCGGGGGCCCCCCCCATCGGGGAACCCCACCCCGGGCCCCCGAGGGGGGCCTTTGGACAATAACTTCGTAGGCGCTACGCGCTCACCCCCAAGGCAATCCATCCTGGGCCTTTCTATATTGAAAACCAACCGGTTCTACGGCAGGGGTGGGCGGGTATAACCCAACAGCATGGAGCAAGCCTGTTCCCGGTATTAAGATGAGAGCGAAGCTTGGCGAATCGAAGTCTCTCTCGAGGTATGTGCAGAAGGGTGTAAGTTCTCCGAGCGCAGCGAGGTTAAGGAAAGCGGGCCCTTCCCCGGCAGCTATAACCATAGCACGCTCTGTGAATGGGGAGCGCAAACGCACGCTGTCTTGCTCTATGCCCATTGAGGGTCTTGATCAATCGGGCTTTCCAAATTGCCGTCCCTCGACCTACTCACTGCACGGGAGGGAGAATAAAGGATAGTGGAGCCCCATCCTACTGGGGACAAGACACTGAACGACATCTCGGCACAGGGCGTCCAATCAACGATTGGACAAGCCGTGTAGGAAACAACGGTGAGATCTTCCGCGGGCGTGCGGGCTGGCAGGGGGAAAGCAGCCCTAGGGAGAAGTCAGAGGGCCCATACCACCCGCCTACCCTTAAGGGACCTAGCGATAGGAAAGCACCCGGCGAATGCCAGGTAGAAGGGAAGGAGCCTATGCACTTGTCACGCCCTAAAGTCAAGGGCTTTCTGACAAGTTTTACTCGACCATGCCCTCCTTCCACCGGTGAAGACCATTGAGTGGGGGACCCCGTAGCCTCTCTCCCCGGGGTGGGGGGGGTACCCCAGGCTGGCTGCTTTTGACGGGCGCTCCCGGGCTGGCTGCTTTTATTGCCACAAACCTCTGGGCACTACCGTGCTCCCAGGGGGAAGAAGTCGGGATAGTGGGACAACTTGGATCCCTACTTTTTAAACGGATGAGTGCCACTTTTAAAGAATGAGGGCAGAGAGGTCTTACCTTTACCGAGCGCAGGGGTTCTCCGAGGAACTTCTGCGGTGTTTGTTGCCACAGTTTTCGAAACAACCAGTGCCGTTGAAAGAGAGTTCGGCCACGAAGAATGAGGGAAGGAGGGATAGTGGTTCCTTGGATCCCGACTTGCCACACTTTAACACGAAGTGGGGGAACCCGAAGGCACGAAGAGCAACAACCTGCCCCTGCGCACTCATTCGCTTACAAAGGTAGGCTGGCACGGATAACCCGCACGAATCCCCAGCCCGGGGCCCAGAGTGAGCTTTGGCCGAGTTAGAGAGCCGTGTGATGGGTGACTATCTAGCACGGTTCGGAGAGCACTTGTGTAGCCTGCTGCACCGGTCGTCGGGGTAAGAAAAAGAGGAGGGAACACACGAAATAGGGCCCTTCTTTGCTCTCCATGCCTAAGTAAGGCCTTGATTGTGTTTCGCCTTTGCCAAGCCAAGAAGGGGCCCGGCAAGGGCCCCCCCACGGCGGCGCAGGTGGACTCTTTACTCTATCCCACAGGCCGACACCGCCTTGGGGCAATAAGATTTGGCAGGGGGGCCGACGGTACAGAGAGAAAGTCTATGTTTTATACACACGACAGTAGAAAAATCAAGTTGCGATGGGCAAGTAATAATAAACGCTCCAGAAAAGAACGCTATGGATACCCCGATCGATCACCATCAATACGGAAGATTAAGAAGAGATTCCTTTGAGTCAGCGGTTGGAAGGCCTCCAAACACTCCACCCTTTTTGCAGCAACTGCGTAGATTATGTCCTTGGTCGTGCAATACTTCTTTCGGATGAAGAACCAAATTCATTCCGACCCTACTACAGTTAACATATCCGACGACAATCTTGTGACAGCGTTTTGTTCCAAGCCCGGGGACGTCGTCCGAGCCCGACCTAGGTTCGCAAAAAGGGTAAATAGTAATGAGAATACGCTCCGTACGTCTATGGAAAAGAGGCTCTGTACGCGTATGAGAAATACGAAATGTACGTATATGAGGAATACGGAATCCTTCATAGATGCCCGCCGACGCCTGTACATAGGGAATGCCCGATTTATGGAAAGAAAGATCAAGAGGTGCAGTCATTGTTGCTGGAAAGAGATTAGACCTTGGTGGCCTAGAATGCAATCTTTCTCGTCCAATCGAACAAACACTAATATCTCGATTAAGCCAGTAAGAGCTGATTTTGTTTATCAAAGTGCTTCTCTAATAGCTGAAGAAATCACTTGGGAACCAAAGAAAAGGAAATCATCCGTACAGATTTGTACATCTATAGCTTTTGAACAGATTAGAAAGTGCAAATATGTGAAGGGAATCCGTATTTGTTGTTCAGGTCGATTGAATGGTGCAGAAATAGCTCAGACTGAATGCATGAAAGAAGGTTCAACCTCTTTACACGTCTCTTCCGATTGCATTGATTATGCGAAAGCACAAACATCGACTCGTTATGGAATCTTAGGTGTCAAAGTGTGGATCCCATATTATCCAAACCGAGGAACATAGGGTCAAAGTGGTGCTATATCCAAAACGCACAAGATTTCGGAAATATCGGAAAGTCAGAGGTGAAGGTTGCAAAACGGACGGTACACAACTTGGTTTTGGTAAATATGGCCCTAAAAGTTGTGAAGCTGGTCGTCTTTCATATCGAACCATCGAAGCAGCACGTCGTGCTATAAGCAGACATCTTCGGAGAAATGGTCAAGCATGGGTAAGAGTTCTCGCAGATCCTCCTATTACCAGTAAACCTACAGAAGTGAGAATGGGGAAAGGAAAAGGAAATCCCACAGGTTGGATGGCTCGTGTGGCGATAGGACAAATCTCATTTGAAATGGATAGTGTTAGTTTGTCTTTAGCTCAAGAAGCGGCTAGATTAGCAGCGCATAGACTATGTGTGTCGACCAAGTTTGTTCAGTGGTCGTGAGTGAGGTTAGGAAAAATCACCGCTTCCCCCTCAAAGTTGGCAGGAACACTTCGCTTAGCTCCAAGGGCGGGGCCGGTAAGCCACTTTTTATAGTGGCACGAAGGGAAGGAGGGAGAGTGGGACCTGAACTTCGCTGCGAAACCGGCACTCTCTTTTGAAATCCGTCCAAAAAGTGTGCAGAAGAGTTGTTTGGGCAGAGATCTTCTGCTGCGCGTTCTTTTGGAAGCAGAAGAGACTAACTTCTTGGTTCCGTTCCAAAAAGTGTGCAGAAGAATTGTTTGGGCAGAGATCTTCTGCTGCGCGAAGCAAAAGTTCGCACTTTCTTGGTTCCAACTTTCTCTCTTTCGCTTTCTTTAACTTTCTTTCTCTCTTTCGCTTTCTTTAACTCGCTTTCTTTAACCTTCTTTCTTTAAAGTGTGCAGAAGAACTTCTGCAGTTCTTCTGCTGCGCGAAGCAAAAGTTCGCACAAACAACCAACCTTTCTTGGTCCAAAAAAAAAGGTTGCAGAAGGGCTCAGACTTTTTTGTTCACACCTTGGATCCCGACTCGTTTAACGGTTTGAACTTCTGCGGTTTTGCCAGGGCTAAGAAGAGTGATGGGAGTTATTGTCATTCGCACATCCTTCCCTTATGAATGAGTAGTATCTGGGGGATGGCCCTAGCCCTCCCCCAAAGAAAGGCGGGATTGAGTAACTGGAAAACTCGATCGTATCTTTCTCCGCTCCGAATGATGTGGGTTCAAGCCCCACTCCCGTGAACAACGTTGCCTAAATTCTTTGACGGAAGAAGAATCGCCGGATAGGGTGGGCCTGGGCTGGGCTGGGCTGGGCTGGGCCTGGGCTGGGCTTGCCAGGGCTGGGCTGGGCGGGACACTTCGTGATAAGAGTGCCTGGGATTCGTGCGGGTTATCCGTGCCAGCCTACCTTTGTAAGCGAATGAGTGCGCAGGGGCAGGTTGTTGCTATTCGTGCCTCAAAGCTATTCGGGCCAATGAGTGCGCAGGGGAAAAGGTTGTTGCTATCCGTGCCTACCTTTGTAAGTAATGGCAAGAATGAGTGCAAAAGTCTCATCCGTGCGGTGGCAACAAACACCGCAGAAGTTCCTCGGAGAACCCCTGCGCTCGGTAAAGGTAAGACCTTTATGCCGGCCGAAAAGTTTCGCTTACAAAGGGCCAAGAAGGGGGACCGGTTGGTTGGCTGGTTCTTCGCGTAGCGAAGCATAAGTTCCAACCAAGGGGAAAGGGTTTACCTTCTGCCTCCTTCCGGGTTGGGAACCAGAAGGTAAACCTTTTACCCTTGGTTGCAGGAGGTTGTTTGGAAGTTCTTGACCGAGCGCAGGTCTTCCCCCAGAGGTGGCAGGGTGTTCTCCGCGTAGCGGGGAAGAGTTCTTGTTGGCCTTCGTGTTGAATCTGAGCGCAGCGAAGCAGAAGTTGCGTGTGAACTTTTTGGGTTCTTTCCCCTGCAACCCCCGTGCCTACCTTTGTAATTTCGAAACAACCGCAGAAGTTTGTTGCTTGCAGAAGGTTCTCCGTAAAAGTTGCCGTGCCTGAACTTATTCCCCTGCGCGAAGCAGAAGTTCACACCTTCTGGAGTGGAGGCCCTTTGTAACTTCGAATGAGTGAACGACCGCAGGCAGAGGTTGCTTGCTTGCTTGCAGAAGGTTCTTTCCCCCGCCTACCTTTGTGATTTCGAAACAACCTTTTCGGCACGGCAGAAGGGTTGTTGAAAGTTGGGTTCTCTTTTCGGCCCAAAAAGAGCAGGTAGGCACGGAGACTTTGGCCGTGCCTGAACTTATTCCCCTGCGCGAAGCAGAAGTTCACACCAAACAACCTTCTGGAGGCCCTTTGTAACTTCGAATGAGTGCCTTTTATCCGGCCAACCACCCAAAAAGTTGCCGTGCCTTTGTGATTTCGAATGAGTGCAGAAGGCCCTCCCCGCAGGGCCTTCTGCACTCATTCGAAGTGGCGGTTGGTTGTTTCCGGCCAACCAAACCTCTGCCCAAAAAGAACTCAACAACTTAAGTTGTTGCCTTCCCGCACGGGGGAAAGCTGCGCAGAAGTTCAAACAACCAACCCAACCCAACTTTTAACCCAACCAAACCCCGCAGAAGTTGCACTCTTTTTTTGAAATCCGTCGCAGAAGTTCTTCGCTGCGCGAAGATTCAACCGCTTCCCCCGCAGGCAGAAGGGAAACTTCTGCTTAGCTGCGCGAAGCAGAAGTTTCACGCAAGCCAGCCTTCTTGGTCCAACGCAGGCAGAAGTTTCTGCGCGAAGCAACCTTTTCCCGCCAACCCTTCTTGGTCCTTTGTAATTTCGTGGCAAAAAGAAGGTTGTTAGTTGGAACAAAAAGTGTGCAGAAGTTTGTTTTCGCTGCGCTCATAACTCTCTTGATTTATTTTGGGTCCAACTCTCTTGCTTGCTTTGCTTGCTTGCTTGCTTTTTGGAAGCAGAAGAGACTTCTGCTCTTCCCCTTCCCCTGCGCTCAGAACTCTCTTGATTTTGGGTCCAACTTTCTTGCTTGCTTTAAAGTGTGAACCCCTTCCCCTGCGCTCAGAACTCTCTTTCTTTCTCTCTTTCGCTTTCTTTAACTTTCTTTCTCTCTTTCGCTTTCTTTCTTTCTTGATTTATTTTGGGTCCAACTTTCTTGCTTGCTTGCTTGCTTTTTGGAAGCAGAAGAGACTTCTGCTTTTCCCCGCTGCGCGAAGATTCTTTTGTTCACACCTGAACTTATTCCCCTGCGCTCAGATTCAACACGAAGGTTTGCCAACTTTTAAGCAGGCAGAAGTCCTACGCGAAGAACCAGCCAACCAACCGGCCCCCCTTCTTGGCCCTTGGAACCAACTTTCAACAACCCTTCTGCACGAAAAGTTTCGCTTACAAAGGTAGGCTGGCACGGGGGAGGGGAGGGGAAAGAACCTTCTGCAAGCAAGCAACAAACAACCTTCTGCCGAAAAGTTTCGAAGTTACAAAGGTAGGCCAGGCCAGGCCCCTTCTGCCGAAAAGTTTCGCAAGGCACTCATTCGAAATTACAAAGGTAGGCACGGATAACAACCTTTAAGGCACTCATTCCTTTTAGGACAGATTTCAACAACCAACCTTTGTGCCGGTTTCGCAGCGAAGCAGAAGTTCTTGCACGGATTACTGCCACTTTTGCACTCATTGGGAGAAAACACTCGGAAACCCGGGTGCCAAGGGGTGGTCGAGGGAACGTCTTAAACCTGCCGGTGCCGGGACCCGAACTCGGTCAACCCGCAAGGGACCTGGCAAAGGGCTTAACCCCGTGCTAGCCATTCCCGGGGGGAATGGGTGGGACTCGATCTTTAAGGAAACCCGCTAGGGACGAAGGGATTCCGTGCTAGCCATAAAGGCTGGCCTGGTAGGTTTAATCCACTCGGCCGGGCCGTGCCTCCCGTACTTCTTATAAGAGGAGTATAAGAGGACTGACTGACTGACTGTTGGGAAGACATCCCGTAAGGCCATCCACTCTCAAACCGGCCCCGAGCCATCCACTCTTTAAAAACGGGTAAAAATTTAGTTTAGATTTTTACCCGACCCGGACTCAGTTCCTAAATCTTTACCCAAAAGCTATTCGTGCCAAAGGTCCGTGCCTACCTTTGTAAGCTGGCAAGTGTTAAAAGTTGTCGGGATCCAAGGAACCACTCTCCCTCCTTCCCTCATTCTTCGTGGCACTCATTGGGTCAAAATTTAGTTAAATCTTTCCCTTCCCCTAGGAGGGAGGGTGGGTGAAAGCAGAAGTTCTTTTCCCCGCTGCGAGACTTCTGCTTTTGGAAATCCGTCAAGAACACCACACCACTTCCCCCACACCACTTTTGCTCCGCTGCGAGACTTCTGCTTTTGGAAATCCGTCGCAGGAGGTAACTTCTGCGTAGCTGCGCGAAGCAGAAGTTCACACAAACAACCCGGGCTTGTTGTTCTTGGTCCAACAGCTTGCCAACTTCTGCGGGTTGTTTGCAGAAGAACTTCTGCTGCGCGAAGCAGAAGTTCACACAAACAACCCGGGCTTGTTGTTCTTGGCCCAGCAAGCAGAAGTTTCTGCGCTCAGATTCAACACGAAGGCCAACAAGACCCGCTGCGCGAAGAACCGGCAACCTTCTGCCAACAACCCCCCCCAACAACCCAGAAGTTCAAACCAAACAACCTTTTCCCCTGGCCCAACTTTTAAGCAGAAGTTTCTACGCGAAGCAGAAGTTCACACCAAACAACCTTCTGGAGGTCACACCTTCTTGGCCCTTGGATCCCGACTTTTTGGTTGGTAAAGATTTAGTTTCGGACGGGGCGCTACAAGAAGCGCTTTCAATCCTGGCGCTCCGCGCTTTCTCTGTCCACTCACCCGTAAGGCCATCCACTCGACAAATACCCCGGCTTTCACGGGGGAAAAGGACGGTTTAATCCCCGATTGATTTCGTAAGGCCATCCACTCTTTCCCCGGCCATCCACCCACCCCCTTCCTTTTAATTTAATTGGCCATCCACTCGACCGTTTGCCGTTTGCCCTGGCAGGCCATCCACTCGCGGCCTGGCTCTTTTTAAAACCGACCGTCAATCCCTACAAGCCGGCCTGCCGCGCCGTTTTTGCCATCCACTCTAAAGTTAAACCCCGGGACACTCTACCGCTTCCCCCGGGCATCCACTCTCCCTTCTTTCAAAGTAATATTAGAGGGGAGAGGGTACGGGTCCACGTACGGGCTAGCCCCGATACGGTGTCCGTCCTCGTCCGTAAAACCGTCCCCGTCCGTCAAAACGTCCGGAAAACCCAAGCCCCCGTCCGTAAAACCGTCCTTCGGGTATCGCCCGTTGGATGCCGCAGGTTAGCGGTTCTACGAGGCCGTGGGGGTTCCATCACATCAAAGTTACCTCTTCCCCCGGGACGGAACTCACTCTTAGGCTGGCCTCTTTCTTGGGTGCCAGTTACTGATTGCTCTCGTCTGATGTCCTTAGCTATGCCCACTCGGCTAGGCGGGCGACGGACACTTTAAAAAAAAAGGTTGGTTTGCCAGGTGATAGGGACAGAAGGCACACCTAACTACGCTCAGTGAGTCGTTGGCCCTAATGGCAAGGAGCACTCCTGATCCCATCTTCTCGGTCTCCTGCTATCCCGCTGCTTTTATTTATTATTGCCGGGCACCAACCAAGAGCGGTTACTGGCCTTCCCTCCTCAGTGAGCTGTCTATAAGCATGTGGTGCCGGCTTTCCCATTATTAGCCTACCAACTTGGCGTGCGAAATCCCTACTGAATGACTGGCGTAAGGCAGGCTTTTTGCCCCTCTTCGGCAGGCAGAATGGACTTGCCAGTCACCATAGAAGTACCTAGGCTCATGACAACCGAAGGGGATGGCCGATAGACTCATACCTAGGGAAGGAGAATAGGCGGCTTTTTTAGTCAGACATTCGGTTGGCCAAGGGGTACATGGCTAGTTGTCAAAGGCTGTAGGCCACTCGACACATTATCATGCTGTGTAGCTGGTTCAGTGCAATGCGATTGCAAAGAAGGCTACAGCCCTCTCATTCTAAAGACAGAACTAGTACTAGAGTGCGGTACAGGCTCTTTAAGGAGATGAGGAGAATGAAGATATGTGCCAGAGTAGCTGAGATGTACATACAACTCTTTGCCATGTATAAGGACGTACGTCTCTACCAACGCACTATGAGAAGTGGTTTTGTGATATACTCACTCACCTGGCACACCGCCCCTACTATAAAGGCCGTCATAATAGCCCAGTCCCTATATCCGAACGATTCCATTCTGCCCCAGAAGAGAAGGTTGGCAGGCAGGCAGGCTATCCAGCCCCCTCCCAGTCGGATCCAAGGAGTCCCGCCACGGGTCCTTGGATCCAAAAGAACTAACTTCCCCAAAACAAAGTGGTTGGGGGAAGAGGTGGCTTTCCCTTCCCGTGTGGCCAACTTTATGCTTTGAAAGTACTGCAATGCCCTCGGATCTCGTGATGTCTTTCTGTCTGTATAAGTGGCATGACAATCCAAAACGGCACAGGGGAAGGGCTTGGGTAAACGCCGACCCTATCTATGGCCTGTAACCCGACTTGAAAAGCTCGGGTGGGGCGTGGGCGGTACCTTTCCCAAACCGGCAATGCCTGACATCGGTTTCATTAAGAAAAGACGTCAAGACTCGTTATACCTTGGTAATCCGTTACGACGGGGATCCGAGTGTCTGGGCTATGATTCAGGCTGTGGAGCCGGGGGCGAGTGTCTGTACTGCGTGCGGATCCTCCGACTTTGTAACAAGTGGGCTTGCTTGCTTGCAAAAGGTTGGTTGGTTGTTGGATCTCATGCAAATTGACGCAGCAAGAATAGGCCCGTAAGTAGCCATAACAAGATCACTGTGTCGGAATGGTCACGAAGGGTTTTAGGGAATGGAACCTGCTTTCCGCCGGTAGGCAATTCCTCAAACCAACCCGGGAAAGCGGGATAAAGCTAGCGCTTTAGGGATCCCAGAAACGTACTATGGGCTTGCTTTCGCCAGCCAATTTGTTTAACTACTACCTCCATCGAATTCGTTTCACTACAACTTCTGGTGCCAGAAGCAGCTACATAATAATAAAGCTGCTGGGTGGTTATCGCAGACAGCAGATTCTAGACTTAAGTGCCGGCTTCTCCCCTCCCCTCCCCTCCCCTCCCCTCCCCCAGGGAAGGTAATAATGCGCGGGAGGATGCGGTGGCTTACGGCTCCCTCTCCTTTTCGAAGCGAAGCGAAGGGATCCAAGGAGTGGATTAAGGGAGAGTGGTTCCCCCGGGGGGACGAGTGGATGGCCTTACGGTAGAGTGTCCCGGCCGGGATGGATCCTCGTGCCTTCGCTTCGCTGCGCTCAGCCGCCCTTGCTTGCTGCTTGTGAGAATTAATTCTCTAAGTGGATGGCAGGCACTGGGTACCGGGAGAAGGCGTGTCCCCGGGGCGGGCCCCTGTCCCGGGGCCGGGGAAGCACCCCTGCCGTGTCCTTCGGTTTTACCCGGGCCTCTCCGGCCCCGGGGATCAAGGGGTAACTTCTGCTTGCTTGCTTGCCACTTTTTATAGTGGCACTACCGTGCCAGGGCCGTTTTCCTCTAAGGATAATCAAGGGGGAAGCACCCCTGCCGTGTCCTTCGGGCCCTCTGTGTGATTTCCCAATTATTGGTCAATCACGTATATAGAGTAGTGATTGGTGTTTGGAATCACTCGTGATTGACCAATAACTAACAGTCTTTCAAATTGGTCAATCACTACGATAGAGTGAGAGGGTCTGACCCCGGCGGGACCCGGCCAGACACTCGACCTCCCGGTTTAACCTTAATGATAGGTCTTAACTAAGCTAGGTACGTAACGATATAAGGACTCGCTCGAAAGGGACCCGACCTTCACTTCTTCCCCTGCGCTCAGAACTCTTAAGAAGTTTTTGGTTGAAATCTGTCCTTTGACAGAAGAATCAATCCAGTTTTTTGGGTCTGTCCAAAGTCCAGGGACTCAAACAAAGGCTAGGACCACTCGTTCCCCCGGACCCGAACTAATCGCGCGCGCGCGCTCGCCGGGACTCGGACTGCTTTTGAGAGTGCCACTCGGTCTTCTCGAATGGGGCCCGAACTGAATGATAGGTACCTGTTGACCGGACCTTCACTAAGGTTCACACGAAAAAAAGAGTGCCAAACTCTACTCTTTTGCGCAGAAACTTCTGCTTCCCAAGAAGTTCCCTCTTATATTACTCTGAAGGTTGGTTGTTTGTGGGGAGAACCCCTGCGCTCGGTCAAGGTAATACAACCCTACCCAAAATAAAGTTCGAAAGAGAGTTCTGAGCGCAGGGGTTCCCACTTCAGAGGAATATAAGAGAGGGGTAACTTCTGCGAACTTATGCGGGGGGCGCGCAGCGAAGCAGAAGTCTCTTCTGCTTCCAAAGAGTGCCGTGCCAAAATAAGTTTTCGCAGCGAAGCGAAGCGAAGGGCTTCCAAAGAGTGCCGTGCCAAAAGTAGCAGAAGTTTTCGCAGCGGAGCAGAAGTCTCTTCTGCTTTCAAACAACCAACCAAACACACCAACCAACCAACAACCAACCTTCTACGTCCAAAAAGCAAGCAAGCAAGCAAGCAAGCAAGCAAGCAAGCAAGCAAGCAAGCAAGCAAGCAAGCAAGCAAGCAAGCAAGCAAGCAAGCAAGCTTCAGTGCAGCCAGTCCGGCAGAGCCGGTCGTATAATAAAGATCTTCTATAGATTACTAGAGGATTGATTTCCTGCAAAGCTTTCTACAGGAAAGCTTTAAGTAATATCTATGGGCTCGAGTGATTCACCGAAGCGACGAGAATCAATCTACAGGGTGGGTAGTAAAACGCTTTGCTTTTAGTTTCACAGGCCGATTTGGTGACAGGATAAATCTCATTCAGAAGTAAGAGTGTGAGTTTGTCTTGAGCTTAATAACAATAAGAGTCAATTTTAAAGGGAGCAGAAGTGGAAGCAAAGGCCGAAGGCTCAGGTTCAACGCACGACGACCTCTTCCCCCACGGATGAATTTAGGAACGAAGACTATTATGGAGGAATCGAGAATTCGTGGTTTTCGGATCTTGATTCGCTTTAGTTTGACATGGCTTTCGCGCTATTGGTTTCCGGAAGAATTCATCCTTTCATTGGCCAAACCCTTTATTACTTCGCCTTATCCAGACTCGTATTTTATTTGCACACAATCAACGGAGGCCTCGAGCACGTATGTTACTATGTCTCTGATCTCATGCTTTTACTTTGTATTCCCCTCTCTAGGTTATCAAATCTGGTGCTCTTTTATACCTAGTTGCTATAATTCAATAAAAAAGCAATACAAGAATTTGTTCTACTCAAGTGGGTTTCGCTTCTTCCCGTTCTTCCCTGTGACTCTTGTTTGGGTAGTTCCCAATGTTCGGCACTTCTCATACCATCCGAGTACAACATCGACTAATTCGCTCATGATCAAGTTACAACCTAGGATTTATGACTATATTCTGTTAACTGTTGGTATTTCGTTTATCTCGCCAATACGCTCCCAAGTCCCTTTCATGGTTATCTGTTCGTTAGAATCAAAAGCTATTGATTTTAGAACCTGTCTAAAAAATCGTCGTATTCTGATGGTTTTTTCGTTCTTCACAGCAGCTCTGTTCACACCTCCAGATATCTGGTGTCAAATCGTCGCTTGTTCATCTCTCTCTTTCCCAATAGAGTTTACCATATTCGTAGCCTTGATTATACCAGTCTATGAGAATAAAAGATCTGGATAGGTAGGCTCGAGCGAGCTTACCCTTATAAACCAATGGGGGTGGCACACCACCCCCCCCTCCTGCCCAACCCGTGAAAATGAAAGGGATGTGATGTGAAGCGGAAGCCCGAGCCTAGACTTGGCTGGGGTGATCTGTTTTTCTTTTCCCCGCCGCCGGCAAGAAAGAAAGAGCTTAAGTACGTTCCGGGCGGCTCCCTGCCCGCGGTGTAATCCTTAGTCAATTTGGCGACTGGGTATCTGAACCGTAGGAGATCCGTTTTCGGAGCGGACCCCTGGCAGGTCGAGTGGTTCCCTCTTCCTTAACCTCCCCCTGCGCTCGGTCAAGAACTTCCAAACAACCTTCTGCCTCTGAAAGGTATGTGCAGGAGTTTTCCGAGCGCAGGGGAAGAGGAACTTCTTGGGAGTGCCGGGGCCGGCAGAGGGCCTTAAAGGTTGTTATCCGTGCCTACCTTTGTAAGCGAATGAGTAGGAGGGAGAGTGGGACAACTTACTTTGCCAGGTTCATTCGTGCCAAAAGGGGGGAAGGAGGGATAGTGGTTCCTTGGATCCCTACTTTAACGGCAACTTAAATCCGTGCCTACCTTTGTAATTTCGAATGAGTGCAGAAGGGAAGGAGGGAGAGTGGGACACCTTGGATCCCTACTTTTTAAACGCGATTTCATTCGAATGAGTGCCTTTGTAAGCGAAACTTTTCGTGCGTAGGTTGTTTGTTGCTTGCTTGCAGAAGGTTCTTTCCCCTCCCCTCCCCCGTGCCAGCCTACCTTTGTAAGCGAAACTCTTCGGCCGCGGTTGGGGGAAGGCCCTTCCCCTCCCCTCCCCAAAGGTGTGAACAAAAGAATCTGAGCGCAGCGAAGAACTTCTGGTTCTAGCTTTCTTTAAGGTGTGCAGAAGGGTTGCAAAAGGTTGGTTGTTGGTTGTTTGAATCTGAGCGCAGCTACCGGGGGACGACCCAAAGAGTGCCGTGCCAAAAGAGCTTGCTTTCTGAGCGCAGCTACCGTGCCAGGCACGGCACGGGGGAAGGGCCTTCTGCAAGCAAGCAACAAACAACCCTCTGCCGTGCCGAAAAGCAAGCAAGTCTCTTGCCATTACAGGTAGGCACGGATAGCAACAAACAACCGGTTCACCCCCTGCGCACTCCTTAACCTCTTCCCCTGCGCTCGGAAAACAAACAACCTTCTGCACATACCTTGGATAAGGTGGGATCCAAGGACCCCGGCACGGGACACTCGGGAAGACCTGGCAAAGCCCACTCGACTTTTATTTGGATACCTGCCATCCACTCTCCCTCGTTCACTACAAGAACAGAACAGAATAGGCGTAGGCAATCACTCAATCAAATCCAAAGTATCTGGTGGATGTGTTTTCCCAGCTTTGATTGTATGGGCAACCGCTGGTGGTCTGCCTTTCCCTTGCTGAATAGGCAGCGTGTCTGAGTACTATATTTTGGGGGGTGTTGGATGGGCGTGTTTGGACGTACAGGCAGGTGTCTGCCCTCTATATAATATGCAAATTAAGATATGGCCTGTGGTTTGTCTGTTTGTTGGTTTGACTGACTGCTTCCTCTGTGCTATCCTGTGACTTTTTTATCTGATGTGTTGTCTACGTGTTGGTAATTCCCGCTATCCCGGTTTTAAGGTTCACCTGCTTCGGCTAAAGGTGGTTTGTTCGGGTTCCTCTGCTAAAGTCCGAGGGGTGTTGGTTCTCTTCTGTCTGACCCTCTCTTTGTCGACTGCTAAAAGCAGGGCGTGTTTTCTGAGTCCCAACCGTCTCCATCATAAGGTACAAGGTAAAAGTACGGCTGATCCCTGGGCGGGCGGGGGCAATAAGCTAAGGTGCTTTTGTCTGGCCACAGCTTAGCCTTGACTAAGCTGGGTGTTTGGTTTTCCCAAGAAGTTCCCTCTTATATCCCTCTGAAGTTTGTGGGGAAAAGTTACCCCTGCGCTCGGAAAACAAACAACCTTCTGCACATACCTCTGAATGGCTAAGGGCACTAACCAGTTGACTCTGTCCTATCGTCCTTAAAGACGTCCTCGGCAGTTGGAATGTGTTTGTTGTCTACGCTGAGTAAGTCTCTCTGTTGGGTGTCCGGGTAGCTGACGTAGGGATCCAAGGAGAATATCTGAAGACGGCCTGTGTCTTTTTCCAGTGTAAGGCTCTTCCCGCCTAAAAAACCGTCCTGGCCAAGTCGGATCCAAGGAGTCCCGTTATGCAGGGGTCCTTGGCCTTGCCCCGCCCGCCCCTTCTGGTTGTTCTCGCAGCCCCAACTCCTGGCTCGGTCAAGGCACATACCTTGTGTGTGTTGGAGGATCCAGATCTCTTTGAACTGGGTCCTATCTGGGTAGTGTTCCAATAGTTGTCTATGCTTCTGTTTGTAGCTCTGCTGGGTCTCCGGGCAAGGGAACTAACTCTGCGGTGTGGTTTATCCAGCTTTTCCCCTTTGAATAAATAAGTGGCCGGCGGCTTCTATGGAAGCTGATCCCTGCCCCACTTCACCTCTTCCCCTGCGCTCGGTAAAGGCACATACCTGGTTTGTCCCTGCGAAAGAAGAGAGAGGGCTGTTGGTTTTCTGATTATTACCTAATAAGGCCGGGCCGGGCCGGCCTAAATTGGTTTGTGACCGATAAGAAGCTTACGGTGTCTTTCTGACAGGGTACTTCCCACCGCTTCCCCGGCACAGCCCCCCCCGGGGAAAAGGTACAATCTCTAAGTAAGGGATCCAGGTAAGAGGCTGATTTGCTTCTGTTTTGTGCGTAAGACGGTTCTGTTGTTTCTGATTGTTGACACCGCCGGGGAAGAGGGAGAGTGGGACAACTTGGATCCCGACAACTTTTGGTTCAAAGGTTCCTAAGCCGGGGAAAAGGTTTATTTCTGAGTCCGAACTAGAAGGTCCTGGCCATGAAGGTACAATCCAGAAGGAACAGCTCCTCCGGCTTCTAGGGAAGATGATAAGGCCCTTTTGGTTTGGTTTGTCTCTTTGAGACTAAGAGTTCTGGGTGTTTGGTGGTTTCCCCTATCGATAACTAAGGTTCGGTCTGCACTACGGACTCTCTCCTAGCGCTCCTTGCTGTGCTGTCCTACGATTTCGTAAGTATCTATGTGAGAATGCCCGGCAACCGAAAGGTAGCGTCTAGTGGTGGCCTCCTCCTCCAAGTCCCAAGGGTGTTGGTTTCTCTTGATTGACATCCTAGTAAATGACTGATAATAGGTCCGGCTTTCTGAGTCGGAACTAGAACGAAAGAATCTGAAGACTGAAGCCACAACCCGTAAATGAATGGTGTAAGGGCTTAAAGCTGATACTATCATATAGTCTGTCTTGCCCTTAAAGATTAGGTTGGTCTGTTCCGGTCTGATTATGGACATTCCTTCTAGTTTGTGACTGGACTGATAATCCCGCCCGCCTTTGGCGTCTTTTTGAGTCCCGACTAGAACCGTAGGATAATAAACTGGGCAAGCAAGCCCTATTATCACGACAAAGTCACTCTAACCGTAAAGAATCTCCTTATTCAGCCATAAACCAGAAGTTCATGATTCCCTGTATTCTAGCGGCTGATCATCTCTGTCTGGGACCCCAAAAAAAGACTGAGTGTTGGGTTTTCCCCCACCACTGAATGAGGGGCGGTCTGCGATTTCCTCCGGATTAACATGGTAACTCTCTGGACTGGACTGGGCTGGGCTGGACTGGGCTGGACTGGACTGGACTGGAGAGATGTACTGGCTATGATTTGGTAAGTTTCTCGGTTGAGTGTCCCCGAGGGGTTCAACCTGACTCTGGTCTGAAGGGGAATTAATATGCTCTGTGCATTGGAGTATAACTTTTCCTCCATGTTGAAGGATCGGTGTCCCTGTTTTCACGGGTTCCTATCTGGGACCGCCTAGTTGGAATAGGCGGTCGGAGTGAGGATCTGTGGCAGATTGACCGATAGGGGATCCAAGTTGCCGGGGTAGCGTATTGTGTCTGTGAACCCCCTACCCTCTGCCTGGCACTAAAAGCTGACTATCTAATAGTCTGTTGGTTGTTCTCCAATCCTTGGTTGGCTACGAGCTTTCGGGTAAGTATCGGAGTTTAATGTCCCGTGAGGAGCAACCGAACGTATCGATGGTTCAAGCCCGGGTGCACTAATAATTGACAAGTACTAGGTATGTGCAGAAGGGTGTTCTCCGAGCGCAGGGGAAGAGGAACACCCTTCTGGGGAGTGAATTATTTGAGTGGCTGGCGTGCCGTGTTTGTAAGTATCGAAGTGAGGTTGGCAGGGGCAACCGAACTAAGTCTGGGTCTGGTGTGTCCATCACACTCTTGCCTGCCCATGAGCTAGTTTAGTGTCCCATTATTCATGGGTCCAACCGAACAAAGCATGGGGGAAGTGGTGTAACCCGAACTCCGGGATGGAATATCTGTTTCTGCGAGGGACTAGCTGAACTTGTTTTCTGGTGTTTAGAGCCATTTGGGTATATAGATATAACGGTTTGGTTGCCGGGCAACTGAAGAAGCAAGGGAGTTCCTGTTTCCCAGTGTGATTCCCGCAATGCCTCACTGCTCTCCCCCGGGGGTTGTGAAGGGCTGCACAACTGATTGACCATGGAATGTCCTGGCTGGTGACTAATGGGAATTGCTATCTACAATGGAGTAAAGTATCTCTGTTTGGGTTTTCTCGTGAGTAGCAACCTCACATATCGGTTTCAATCCCGACCCTAGTTGAGTGCACTAACAGTTTACAAGGACTAGGAGTTACTCTCTTCCTTTTCCCCCGAGGTGCTGTCTATGCTGGAGTAAAGAGCGGGTTGCCTGCCTCTCTCCTTGGATTCCCGCCCCGGTAGCAACCGAACGAAGCGTGGTGTGTGGGACCCTTGGTGGTTGATGACCATGATCTCCCTCCGTGGGTGGCCCGGGGAACCCCCAAGGTAGGAGTGGGCCCAACCCGGGCCAGGAAGGAAGGGGAAGTCTCTCTCTGGGATAGTTTGGGTGGCCCCCCGGCCTGTGATGTCCTGTTCCTCTTTAGCTTCTCGGTGGTCCGATTTATTGGTTGTAAATGCACCATTCAAAAGCAGAAGTTTTCGCTGCGAAGCAGAAGTCTCTTCTGCTTTTGAAATCCGTCAAGAACACCACACAAAGTGTGCAGAAATTACTGGGGGAAGGGCCTTCCCCCGCTGCGCTCAGAAAGCAAGCAAGCGGGAACTGGCAGGCACTTAAAGCGTGCGTGCGTGTTGAGATCCGTCAAACCGGTTCTCCTTCTTCCCCCGCACGGGGGAGGGGAGGGGAGGGGAGGGGAAAGCTGCGCTCAGATTCAAACAACCTTCTGCACACCTTGGATCCCACATCCCAGCTTTTTGGAATAGCGAGTTAACTTGTCGTATGTGTTGTCTACGCTGGAGTAAAGGTGTGCAGAAGGTTGTTTGAATCTGAGCGCAGGGGAAGAAGTGAAGGTTCACAACAAAAAAAAAAGAGCTGCGCAGAACTTCTGCTGCCAAACAATTCTTCTGCACACTTTAAAGCAAGCAAGTATTCCACTCAAAAAGGACCAAGTTTTAAGGTGTGAACTTCTGCTTCGCGTAGCGAAGTGTTTAAAGTGTGCAGAAGAGGCTTCTGCTTCGCGCAGCAGACTTCTGCTGCCAAACAATTCTTCTGCACACTTTAATGCAAGAGAGTTGGAACTCAAATTTAAAGTGTGCAGAAGAGGCTTCTGCTTCGCGCAGCAGACTTCTGCTGCCAAACAATTCTTCTGCACACTTTAAAGAAAGTTGGAACCAAGAAATCAGGTATTACCTTTACCGAGCGCAGGCCCTTTTCCCCACAAACAACCAACCTTCAGAGTAATATAAGAGGGAGGTTCAGGTATGTGCCTTTACCGAGCGTAGCGAGACAAAAGGTTGGGTTGGGTTGGGTTGCTTACCTTTACCGAGCGTAGGGGAAGAGGAACTTTGGGAGTGCAGAAGTCCCGAGCGCAGGGCCTTTTCCCCACAAACAACCAACCTTCAGAGTAATATAAGAGGGAGGTTCAGGGTTGTTTGTGCGCAGCGGGAACAACCCAGGGGAAAAGGTTGCTTCGCGCAGCGGGGAAAATAGACTTCTGCAACCTTTTTGGAACCAAGAAGTTAGTCTCTTCTGCTTCCAAAAGAACGCGCAGCAGAAGTCTCTTCTGCACACTTTAAATTGGAACCAAGAAAGGTTGTTTGTGCGCAGGGGAAAAGGTTGTTTGTTTGTTTGGGATGTTGGGTGGTTGCTTCGCGCAGCTACGTGAAGGAGCGAAGGGGATGAGCTTGCCCGTAAGTCGCAACCGAAACGTAGCTACGTGTGGTCCACTCTTGCTCGACCGCTTGAGCTACGTTTGGTTGCCTATTCTGGGCTCCCTCACGTAGGAGTTTCAACTCCGCCACCTTGGGTGGGTGGGTGGGATCCAAGGACTGGGTGTGAGGTGTCTTCCCCCGGTCCGGGGGAACTGGTTGAACCCCGCCCGAAGTTTGGTTTGGAAGTCCATCGGAGTGGGGTCAATGGAAGGTATCAGATGTAGTAAAATAAGTTGCGGCCGGGATGCCGGAGATCGGTTTGTGTAAATCTAAGTCACTATATCTGAATAGTGTCCCAATAGTCAGTCTCCAACGAGAATCTACTCCTATCTGAGATCTGATAGTGGCTAAGGGGCTCGCTCGTTGCACTTCCAATTCAAGTCTGAGTGTGTTTCCTGTCTTTGCTAGTCTGGTCTTGTCCTAAGGTTCTGGGTACCACGCAGTGGGTACGGGTACAACCCAGCCGGTCATCTTTAGGAAAGCCCCCCTTTTATCTTATCTCCCCTCCCCCCTCCTGGTTTTGGTCTGGTCTAGGCCCAGTAGTTTTTGATTGGTCTATGAGAAGCCCAGCCCACGAAAGGTATGTGCAGAAGGTTGTTTGTTTTCCGAGCGCAGGGGAAGAGGTTAAGGGAAGGGCTGTAAATGGTAGTTCTTTCTTTCAATTACAGATCTGTCTGCCCTGAGATGAAGTAACTAACTCTGTTGGTTGAACGGCTTCAGTTGAAAGCAAGCTCTAGGTGTCTCTTGCTAGCCCATACTGGCTAACCAGCCTAAGTCTTTGTCTGTACAATAATAAGGAGTAAGCAAGTTCAACACCTTAAGATCTTGGGTGGGGGGTATCTCTGATGCCAAAGGGTAGTGATTTCCCGCCATCCCTCCTTTTGGTCTTTATTCCAGTGTGTCTCTAGGTAAATATAGGAGGGATAGTGGGACAACTGGGATCCCTACTTTGCCAGGGTTCCCTCCGTTCTTCTTATTTTATGTTCCGGTGGTTGTATCTCGGCTCTCTTCTTCTCTTTGGGTAGGGAGAGTGTCTTCCCCCGAAGGGGGATCCAAGGAGTCAGTCCCGGCTTCTGATAACCGGGTGGGAGAGTGGTTCCCCCGGGAGGGGGGCTGGGTATCACGGGGATCCGAGTTCGGTATCCAAGGACCAAGAAGGTTGGTTTCTTCGCGCAGCGAAGTGAAGGACCGTTTAAGTAGGTCGAGTGGACTTTGCCAGGCCTTCCCGAGTGTCTTCCCTCTTCCTTAAACTCTTCCCCTGCGCTCGGAGAACACCCTTCTGCACCTCTGGAGTAGGCTGCCGGCAGGGGTGGGATCCAAGGCCCAGGTATTCCCTTCCCGAGTGGACTTTCCACTTTTACGGCATCCAAGGACTTCCCTCTTATATTCCTCTGAAAGGACAGATTTCCTACCGGTTGCAGAAGTCTCTTCTGAGCGCAGCGGGTTCCAGAGGGGCATGTGCCTTGACCGAGCCAGGAGTTGGGGCTGCGAGAACACAGAAGGGTGTTCCTCTTCCCCTGCGCTCGGTCAAGGCAGAAGTTCTTTTCCCCTGCGGGAAGGGAAGGGAAGTTCCAGGGAAGGGAAGGGAAGGGAAGGGAAGGGAAGGGAAGGGAAGGGAAGGGAAGGGAAGGGGTGGAACTTTTTGCAGCAAAAAGGGTTGGTTGTTTGTTGCAGAAGTTGCGTTGCTTTTTTTTGGACCAAGAAAGCTTGCGTGTTGTTCTGAGCGCAGCGAAGCAGAAGTTCTTGCCACAAAAAGTGCCGAAAAAAAGTAAGTTCTGAGCGCAGCGAAGCGAAGGGAGTGCCTAAACATTCGTGCCTGAAGGCGTTAATTCGTGCAAAAAAAACTGTTGTTTGTTTGGTTGGTTGTTAATCCGTGCCTACCTTTGTAAGCGAAACTTTTCGGCCTGTGGATCCGTACCTACCTTTGTAATTTCGAAACAACCTTTTCGGCAGAAGTTTGGTTGGTTGGTTGTTGGGGTGCCTACCTTTGTAAGCGAAACTCTTCGTGCAGAAGGGTTGTTGAAAGTTGGATCCAAGGTGTGAACAAAAAGCGCTTTCTGAGCGCAGCTTTCCCCCGTGCCAGGGGAATACCTCCAAAAAAGCTATCTTCGCGCCGTGCCAAAAGTTATTTTTGGACCAGGTTGTTTGTGCGCAGCGGGAACAACCCAGGGGAAAAGGTTGCTTCGCGCAGAAACTTCTGCCTGCAACACCGCAAACAACCTTTTTGGGGAAGACCTCCAAAAAAAATGCGCAGCGGGGAAAAGAACTTCTGCTTTCAAACAACCAGAAGGTCACCTGCCTGCAACACCGCAAACAACCTAGGTCCAAAAAGGTTGTTTGCGGTGTTGCAGAAGAAGCAGAAGAAACTTCTGCTTCTGAGCGCAGGGGAAGGGAAGGGAACTTTTGGTTGCTTGCGAAGGTTCTAACTAACAACCTTTTGCCACGAAATGACAAAGGTAGGCACGGATAGCAACTCTCTTTTAAGTCCTTTGTAACTTCGAAACTCTTCGGCAGAAGGGTTGTTGAAAGTTGGATCCAAGGGCCAAGAAGGGGGGCCGGTTGGTTGGCTGGTTCTTCGCGTAGCAGAAGAGACTTATGCTGCCTGCGGTTGGCAGGCAGTTGGGGAAGACCGGTTGTTTGGTTGGTTCTTCGCGCAGGGGGGAAGAGTTCTTGTTGGCCTTCGTGTTGAATCTGAGCGCAGCGAAGAACCTTCTGGAACAAAAAGCGCTTTCTGAGCGCAGCTTTCCCCTCCCCTCCCCTCCCCTCCCCTCCCCGGAGAACCCAACCTTTTGCCTCGCAGGGGAGAAGGCCCTTCCCCTGCGCTCGGTAAAGAACTCCTGCCACCTCTGGGGGAATACCTGCGCTCGGTCAAGAACTAACTCCTGCCTGCCTTTTTTTTGGACCAAGAAAGGTTGGTTGTTTGTGCGAACTTCTGCCAAAATCTCGCAGCGAAGCAGAAGTTCTTGCCACAAAAAAGAGTGCAACTTCTGCGGGTTGGTTGTTTGAACTTCTGCGCAGCTTTCCCCCGTGCGGGAAGGCAACAACTTAAGTTGTTGAGTTCTTTTTGGGCAGAGGTTTGGTTGGCCGGATAAAAAAAAGTTGCCGTGCCTTCACTTCGCTGCGCGAAGCAACAACACCCAGAAGGGCTGGGTTGTTCCCGCTGCACACAAACAACCCTTCTTGGCCCTTTGTAACTTCGAAACAACCTTAAAGGTTGTTCGGCCACCCCAAAGGTTTAAACAACTTTTAGGCTTTCTGAGCGCAGCGAAGAACACCGGCACGGCAACTTGGGGGAAAGAACCTTCTGCAAGCAAGCAAGCAACTTCTGCACGTGCGGGAACAGGTTGTTTCGCTTACAAAGGACGGATTTCAAAAGCAGAAGTTTTCGCAGCGAAGCGAAGGGAAGGCAACTTTTTGGGGTGTTGTTTGGTTGGCCCGTTGCCGAAAAGTTTCGAAGACTGTGGCAAAAGGTTGGTTGTTTTTCCCCCGTGCCTACCTTTGTAATTTCGTGGCCGAAAAGGTTGTTTCGGAGAAAAGGCACACCTTTTTTTGGTTCCAACTTTCAACCTTCTGCACGAAAAGGTTGTTTCGCAGGTAGGCACGGGGAACAAAAAGAGCTAGCTTTCTGAGCGCAGCGGGAACTTACTTGTTGGTTGCTTGCGAAGGCACTCATTCGAGAACTGTGGCACGAACACTCATTCGAAAACTGTGTAGAAGTGGCTTTCATCCGTGCGGTGGCACACCTTTGGTTTGGTTCCAAAAAGTGTGAACTTCTGCCCTGCCGAAAAGGTTGTTTCGAAGACTGTGGGAACTTACTTTTTTGGGTTGTTGCAAGTTTGTTTGTGCCACTGAAATTACTTACAAAGGTAGGCGCACGGGGGAAGGGCAGCAACAACCTGGGGGAAGGGCCCTTCCCCTGCGCACTCATTCGAAGACTGAATTCGTGCAAGATCTTCTGCTTCGCTGCGCTCAGATTCAACACGAAGGCCAACAAGAACTCCGCTACGCGGAGCAGAAGTTCACATCAAACAACCAACCTTCTGCTGGTTCCCAACCCAACTTTTAACCCGCCAACCCGCCCAACAAGAACTTCGCTACGCGAAGAACCAGCCAACCAACCGGTCCGGTCAACCCTTCTTGGGTCCTAAAAAAAGGGGGAAGAGCTAAAAAATCCCCGCTGCGCAGAAGAACCAACCCGCACTCTTTTTTTCGGATTTCCGGCACGGATAGCAACTTTTCCCCTGCGCACTCATTGGCCCGAATAGCAACAAACAACCTTTTACCCTGGGCACGGATTGAGTTTAGGCAGGGCACTCGGGTCCGGGAGGGAGAAGACACTCGGTCAACCAACCGCCACGCCACTTTTTCCCGCGCGCGCGCAAAAGAATGAGGGAACCTTTTCCCCACAAACAACCAACCTTCAGAGTAATATAAGAGGGAGGCAGAAGGTTGTTTGGAAGTTCTTGACCGAGCCAGGAGTTGGGGCTGCGGGGGAAGCAGAAGAACTTCCCACCTCTTCCCCTGCGCTCGGTCAAGGTATGTGCCTTCTGCAACTGTATGTGCCTTGACCGAGCCAGAAGTTGGGGTAACTTCTGCGAGAACTTCTGCGTATGTGCAGAAGGTTGTAAGTTCTCCGAGCCCCGCGAGAACTTCTGCGGAGAGTGGTTCCTTGGATCCCGACTTGCCACACTTTAACACGAAGTGGCACTCATCCCCTCCGTGCCGTTAAAAGTTGTCGGGATCCAAGGAACCACTCTCCCTGCCACCTCTTCCCCTGTGCTCGGTAAAGGCACATACCTGCCACCTCTTCCCCTGCGCTCGGTAAAGAACTTCCAAACAACCTTCTGCCTCCCTCTTATATTACTCTGAAGGTTGGTTGTTTGTGGGGAAAAGGTTCCCTCATTGGCACTCATTAACAGTTTGCACGAAAAGGGCAGGGCACTCGGGCCCGTGCCGGGAGAATACACTCGACTTCCCCCGTGCCGGGCCCTCTAACTATTCCTCTGAAAAGATGGGCCCGTGCCGGGAGAAGACACTCGGTAAACCCTAAACGGGTTTACCCTTTAAGGTCGAGTGGTTCCCCCGCAGGCCCACTCTCCCACGCCACTATGACTCTGAAAAAAGGGGTCTTTTCCCCCGTGCCGGGAGAAGACACCCGGGAAACAGCCCCAATGAGTGCAAAAGTTTGTGGCTTGCTTTCATTCGTGCCACTTTGAAAGAATGAGGGGGAGGCAGAAGGTTGTTTGGAAGTTCTTGACCGAGCGCAGGGGAAGAGGTGGCAGGGAGAGTGGTTCCTTGGATCTCGACTTGCCACACTTTAACACGCTTACAAAGGTAGGCTGGCACGGATCCGTGCCACAGTTTTCGTGGCCAACAAAAACCAACCTCTCATTGGCCGTGCGGGTTGTTTCGCTTACAAAGGTAGGCTTGCACGGATGAACCTTTTAAAGTCGCACGGCCCGGGGACGAGTGGTGACCACTCGACCTGCCATACGGTCGGTCTCATGGTTTTACCGGGATAAATCAAGTGCTTATCAGCCCAGCACTTGACCGGCCCGCCCCTACCCCTCAATCATACGGTCGAGTTAACCCACCCACCCCGGTGCCATTTCTGCCCGCAACCCCGTACTAATTCCCGTACATAGATGCTCGCTCTTTTACACCGAATATATATAGTGAAACATAATACGCTTCGCCCTGCCGGCGCGCGCGCCCAAAAGGCACATAACCTGACCGAGCGCAGCGAGGTTAAGGGATGTGTGGTGAGTGGTTAACACCACCCCCACCTTGGGATAGGAAAACGCTGGGCGCCCCGAACAAACTGCCATAAGTACAAAGAACAGACCGAGAATAAATCAATAGTTTATGGAGAAGCAATTAAAGCTCATAGAGCTTTCTGGGCATTGGCTTATTCAAAGAAGTACTGCTGCTTTTCCGGCCCTAACCCTTATTATAGCCAATGCTCCCATTCTGATCCTGCTCAATATACTGTTATTCTGGCATATTCATGTAGGAATCGAAGAGATTCTGGCAGATTATGTTCACCATGAAGTCACACGGAATTGGATCTTGATTCTTCTCAGAATCCTCTCGTTAGTCATTATCAAAGATGTCTTTGTGTTTTTCGTTCTCTCCAACTAATTCTTAAAGAACCATATAAGAGTTCGGTTGTTTTGCTACAGCCCTTCCTCCTCGAAAGCGGGGGGGGGCCCTCGATATCGGTCGGTGTACCGCTTCCATCAAGGGCGGGCCGCGCTTCTCAGCGCCAAAGGATGGATGGATGGAGGGAGGGAGTTTTGAAGGAAAGGAGATCCAAGGGTGGGTATGAGGGCCACTACGAATGAGTGCTTACCACTTTTTTGCATACCGAATGAGTGCAACTTCAGTTCATCCGTGCCTACCTGTTCCCGCACGGGGGAAAGCTGCGCTCAGAAAGCCAAAGGTTGTTTAAACCTTTGTAAGCGAAACAACCTGGCACGGCAACAACCTTTTCCCCAGGATGGGTGTTTTCATTCGAAACAACCTTTTCGGCCACGGTTGGGGGAAGGCCCTTCCCCAAAGGTGTGAACAAAAGAATCTGAGCGCAGAAACCAACCCAACCCACAACCTTTCTGCACACTTTTTTTTTTTTTTTGAACCTCCAAAAGAAAAGCAGAGGTTTCTTCGCGCAGCAGAAGTATCTTCTGCACACTTTAAAGAAAGCAAGCAAGCAAGTATTCCACTCCAAAAGGACGGGTTGTTTGCTTGCGTGTTGAATCTTCGCGCAGGGGAAGAAGTGTTTAAAGTGTGCAGAAGAAGAACTTCTGCTCCAATTTAAAGTGTGCAGAAGAGACTTCTGCTTCGCGCAGCGGGGAAAAGAAACTTCTGCTTTTTGGAAATCCGAAAAAGATTAATTACAGAAGTTTGTTTGTTTTCGCAGCTACCGACTTCTGCTTTGAACCAAAAGCGCCAAAAGTTCTGAGCGCAGCTTTCCCTTCCCCCGTGCGGGGGAAGAAGTAGAACCGTTTGACGGATTTACTTTGCTTCGCGCAGCTACCGTGCCAGGTAGGCACGGATGAAAGCCACTTCTTCCCGAATGAGTGCGGGTTGCTGCGTTTGCCAAAAGGGGCCAATGAGGGAACCTTTTCCCCACAAACTTCAGAGGAATATAAGAGGGAGGCAGAAGGTTGTTTGGAAGTTCTTGACCGAGCGCAGGGGAAGAGAACTTCTGCCAACGCAGGGGAAAAGGTTGGAAGTTCTTGACCGAGCACCGGGGAAGGGTAACTTCTGCGAGGTTAAGGTATTGCCTTTACCGAGCCCCGCGAGGTTAAGGTATTGCCTTTACCGAGCCCCGCGAGGTTAAGGTATTGCCTTTACCGAGCCCCGCGAGGTTAAGGTATTGCCTTTACCGAGCCCCGCGAGGTTAAGGTATTGCCTTTACCGAGCCCCGCGAGGTTAAGGTATTGCCTTTACCGAGCCCCGCGAGGTTAAGGTATTGCCTTTACCGAGCCCCGCGAGGTTAAGGTATTGCCTTTACCGAGCCCCGCGAGGTTAAGGTATTGCCTTTACCGAGCCCCGCGAGGTTAAGGTATTGCCTTTACCGAGCCCCGCGAGGTTAAGGTATTGCCTTTACCGAGCCCCGCGAGGTTAAGGTATTGCCTTTACCGAGCCCCGCGAGGTTAAGGTATTGCCTTTACCGAGCCCCGCGAGGTTAAGGGAGCAGCGGAAAAAGTGGCGGTGCTGTTAAAAAATTACAATATCAGCAAGATAAATCTAAAGATCAGGGGGTTGGGTCCCGGCAAATTGAGTGGGGTGCGCACTCTACACCAAGCAGGTTTTCGCATAGGCAGAATCTGGGAGTGCACCCCGCGGGAACCCCCACAACGGCTGTCGACCAGCAAAGTCCAGGCGCATCTAATCTCCACTCTAAACACCCCTCCCACGATTTGCTCTTACTCTCTACGCCCCTAGCACCATTCCCCCTAGAGTGGTGCAGCCCAGTTCTGCGCCCTAGGGCAGCCTAATCCCCTGGGGCCATTCCCCCTAGAGTGGTGCAGCCCAGTTCTGCGCCCTAGGGCGAGTGACACAGAGTTAAACGTTGGGGGGTGGGGGTGCAGTCCAGTTCCGTGCCCCAGGGGAGCCCCGGGGCGGGTGACACAGAGTTAAACGTTGGGGGGTTGGGAGTGCAGTGGTGGCGGGGTGTACAAAGAATGAACTTTAAGTTTTCTCTTTAAGGTAGTATGGAGAAAACACTGATGGGAGGAGCAGTTAAAAGAGCGCACCCCTGCAGGCAGCTGCTGGTACCCCTCCAATTACAAGCACCCCCAACGCTCCACTCCACGGGCAGAACGTTGTGTGATCAATGTCACACCAGGTCCAGTCCAGAGGCGTGAATGCACCTTTACAGCGCGCACAGCCACCCCCCGGCAAAGTTGACCTGGGAGAAATCCCCGCCCCTCCCCGCTGGGGAGTGGATTCACCCATTAAACGTCCACCCCCGTGCACACTCCAATTATGTAAATCACCATGGGCGCATCTATAGGAGGCCTGCCATGTCCACACAGCATTTGAATACTTACCCAAAAACAGTTCAGTGATCCGTGCCGTAGAAGAGCCCATTGTCCCGGGGCCCCCTATTCTGGCATGAGAAAACTCCTAGTAGCCAGCGCGGGAAAAGTACTTTATGTTTTCTTGCCACTGCAAATGCCACTTTGACGCACTTGCAACTGCACATCCGCATTCTACGGTGTGCCTGGGCGCGAGTACTGGGGGCACAGTGTCAGTTCTCTCTCCCCCCTCTACCCCAGAGGTATGTGCAGAAGTTCTCCGAGCGCAGGGGAAGAGGTTAAGGAAACTCGCTTCATTCAGGTGTCCATGCGGGACATCTCTAGGGCAGTTGGAGGGAATCCGTCTCCAGGGCAGCTGGAGGTATGTGCAGAAGTTCTCCGAGCGCAGGGGTTCTCCCCACAAACAACCAACCTTCAGAGTAATATAAGAGGGAACTTCTTGCTTGGGAATCGCGCAGCTGGGGGGTATCCATCCCTAGCGCAGCTGGAGGTATGTGCAGAAGTTCTCCGAGCGCAGGGGTTCTCCCCACAAACAACCAACCTTCAGAGTAATATAAGAGGGAACTTCTTGCTTGGGAAACCGTCTCGAGCGCAGCTGGAGGGTATCCATCCCTAGCGCAGCTGGAGGGTACCCATCTCTAGGGTAGCTGGAGGGTACCCATGTCCCTTTCTAGCCAATCCTGCTTTGGAGAAAGAATCACCAAAGAACGCCCGTAGCATATTAAAGCATCGGCTTTTTTATTCCTTCGCCCCTGACTATAAATGGCGTGCCAGATCCCCGGGAGGGCCTTTCTCTCCAATGTAGGGACTCCCCCCCTTACAACGTGAAAGGTGATGCCAGGAGCGTTTAATTCTTGAGATGGAGGGGGAGGGGGCTGGCTTTTTTAATGTATTTCTCCCTGCTGCATTTAAACCTACCTTCAGGGCCCTTTTAAAAACAAACTCTAGGTCAGTCCCGGGGGTGGGGGATTTGCTTGCTTTCTTTACATGTTCCAGCTCTGTCTGTTCAGGGTCTGTCAGTAGAGGCCGGCGGGCCCTCCCTGGCACTAGTGGGCGCGCAGGCAGAGGGGGGCATTCTCTACCTCGGCTCCCACTCTCCATTCCCCAGGGAGTACCGGGTTGCTGGCCATGGTTGCTGCTGGTGGGGTGGAGAGTGCTGGCAGAGGGGGGCATTCTCTACCTCGGCTTCCACTACTTGGTTCCTGCAGCAATACACCCCTCCCCACGCTTCGCTCTTGCGCTTCTATTGCCTGCGGCAATACAACCCCCATCTGCGGCGGAGTCTTTTTCCCGCTGGAAACGTTTCCTCATTCTGTCCTCACCCCCGGGTCTAAAGATGTGCGTACAGTGCAATGGTGGGGGGGCAATGGCGGGGGGGGGAGTAGTTGCCCTGGGCGCGCGGATAGTGAGCGGGGAGTAACGTAGAAGTTTCTCTGTCTCCAGTGTCACTGCACTGGTGCTCCTCTCCCCAATGCAACTTTTTGCATAATCTTTATAAAAAATTGTTTCGTTTCAGTTGATCTTGCCCTTTATCCCTCTACCTTTTTCTAATGCGCTCCCCCCTGTTTTTAACCCCCCCCGGGGGGGCGGGGGGGGCTGTTAAGTGTTGTGAGATTTAATTGTTCTCTTTAATTGATGGAATCTCTGAAAAAGTGTGAAAAGCTGGGGGTGACGGGCACATCCACTCCAGCGTTGGCGCTACTCCGGGAACAGTTTACCAGGGAAACTGTTCCCCACATTTTTTGTTACTCGTTAGAGTATTCCAAACAACGTAAAAGAAGAAAATAGCACCAATGACAGAAAGGTAGCTGCCATAGCTAGCTATAGCATTCCAGCCAGCGAAGGCATCAGGATAATCAGGGATACGACGTGGCATCCCCGCAAGACCTAGAAAGTGCATGGGAAAGAATGTGATGTTCACTCCTAGAAAAAAGATCCAAAAGTGTATTTGACCCAGTGTTTCTGAGTACTGTAAACCGCTAATTTTGCCAATCCAGTAATAGAAACCAGCAAAAAGGGCAGGGCAAAGACTGCCCCCATGGAAAGTACATAATGAAAGTGTGCTACCACATAGTATGTCATAATCTAGCCGGACGAGAGCCCGGGATTGGACTCGATCTTGCCTTTAGCTCAACTTAATGACTACTCGGCTGCCACGTAGAGTCTCTAGAGATCCACAGCGGGCCAATGGCGACATTGGCCGCCGCGTTTCCACGGTATTGTCCCAACTGTTTTTCCCGGCCAGTGCAACCCTTCTGCTGGCACAGATTGGGATTTCACCGTTAGCACCCCCCAGTAGGAAGTACCGCCGGAGATAGATTGATAAATCCCCAGCACAGTGGCATGACTGCATGACACATACATAAAGAAAAGGGTTTTATTGAGCCCCCTTCGGCGTACAGAGTCAATAGGGTTTGTTGAGCCCCCTTCGACGTGCCAAGTCAATAGAATGGAAAAAGAATAAAAGAAGAGCCGCAGGGTAGCTTATGGACGGATGCAGTTAGTGGTGAGAGGTAGCGAGGAAGGGAGTGCTAGGATAAATCTTGGAAAAGAACTGTTCTCCAACAGCTTTGGGTTTATTGACGAAGTCAATAGAGAAAAAGAACAATAACAGGCAGAATGTACGTTCTACCCCTCCCTTAGTTGGTCAATGCCCCGGCGACTGGGGGGTTGTGGGGTTGAGCCCCCTTCGGCGTACAGAGTCAATAGAGATCTAACGCCTTTTTCCAGCGGGAAAAGGCTGTACTCTTTTCCCCACGCAGGGGATATGCTAGACAGTGTTTAGCTATCTTTTCAAGGCAACTGCGTCTGTAAACTTCTTCCCCTCCCCCAAAGGTAGAAATCTGTTTTTATCTGGCGTACCCTGTTTACACCAGCAAAGTAACGATGCAGAGTTTCCAGCAGATAGCATCCTTTTGACCAATGGAAAAGCTCGCACTCCCCCCGGAAGAGTCACGGAGAGAGAAGCACCCTTTTGCCTCAATCCAGCCGCTGCACCACTGGGGGAAATAATCTAACTCTTCCAGACGGCGAAATTGCATCAGGAAGATGCGCGCGTCCCGTTCCCTGTACTTGTGCTGGCGCTCCTGGAGCATCCATTGCACATCTCGTCTCCTGCGACACTCCAGGAGGAAATGCAGTTGGCATTGGAGCCTGCTGGTGAGAGGGGGGTATCTCTGGAAAATCTCGCAAATTTTACATATGCGCCGCTGGGTGTTTTCCACACCTCCCAGAGGTGAGGTGAGGTGAGGTGAGGTGAGGTGAGGTGAGGTGAGGTGAGGTGAGGTGAGGTGAGGTGAGGTGAGGTGAGGTGAGGTGAGGTGAGGTGAGGTGAGGTGAGGTGAGGACAACGCCTGCACTCCCTCTAGGGGCCGGGCGCACGCTGCCACCGATAACGCGGGCCATATCTTCCAACATGCGCACGTTCTCAGGGTGGGCCTTTAGCTTGATCACAAGGCGGTATTGTATGTAACGGCCCTTCCAGTGGTTGCACTGGATGGAGCCGTCTCCGTCCATGAGTCCCAGGAAGAACTGTGCCCACTCCTCTCTCTCTCTTGCCCTTGGGCCCCGCTGCGCCCCCCTCTTTTTGGGGGGGTTCTTACATTGTCTGGGCTCTGAATGGAGTTTTTATTCTTTTTAATGGCCTGCTCTTCTTTATAATTAAATTCTTTTATCATGCAAAGCGATGTCTATACCCGAATTAGCCAGTACTACGCCAGTGAGGCCACCAATGGTGAATAACCTTTTGACAAAACCTATGGCAAAAAGCATTGGGGTTTTAAACTCTATGCTTCCACCCCTTCCCCATGGTTGCAATCCAGGAAAATATTTTAATTCCTGTAGGGACAGCAATAATCATGGTAGCAGCGGTAAAATCCCGGGTATCAATGTAAAGACCCACGGTAAACATGTGGTGGGCCCAGACGATAAACCCTAATATTCCGATGCTCAGCATTGCATATACCATGCCCAGGTACCCGGATATAGGTTTTTTGGAAAAAAGATTTGTGGAGGTTGTGGCTGCAAAGTTTGCCAAAACCGGGTAATATAAGGATGTAAACCTCTGGGTGGGGTGACCGAAAAACCAGAAAAGATGCTGAAAAAGTACTGGATCACCACCACCGGCTGGGTCAAAGAAAGTGGTGTTAAAATTGCGATCAGTCAATAACATGGTAATGGCACCTGCCAATACTGGTAGAGAAAGAAGCAATAGAAATGCTGTGATTAACACGGAACAGACAAAGAGAGGTAATCTGTGCATGGTCATTCCAGGGCCGCGCATGTTGAAGATGGTGGTGATAAAGCTATTAATGGCACCTAATATGCTTGCTGCTGGCACCATAAAGGTGCAAGCTGAATATAGCCAAATCTACAGCACCAACAGAATGGCTGGCAATACTGCTTAATGGAGGATACATCGTCCATACTGTCCCTGCTCCCACTCCCACCAAAGCAGAACTTAGCAGAAGAAGAAGAGAAGGGGGAAGGAGCCAGAAACTAATGTTGTTTAAGCGGGGAAATGCCATATCTGGGGCACCTATCAAGATAGGTACAAACCAGTTGCCAAACCCTCCAATCATTGCTGGCATCACCATAAAAAATATCATTAAAATAGCATGGGTAAGCTGTTATAATCACATTATACAATTGGTGATTTCCCCCCAGAATTTGATTGCCAGGAGCAGACAATTCCATGCGAATAAGCATGGAAAAAGCGGTGCCCATCACTCCGGTGCTTTTTGCAGCAAAGATCAAGTAAAGCGTACCAATGTCTTTATGGTTGGTGGAAAACAACCAGCGGAATTCAGTGGTCATCTCTAAAGATTGTACCCAAGAAATAAGATATAGCGATGGAGTAAAGACTTACGAAGGGCAATCTATTGACGAAGTCAATAAGGTTTATTGACGTAGTCAATAGGGACTTTTTTGCAAGATTAAAAACTCCAGCACCCCCCCCCACCAGGGCGCATGGCGACCATAAAAACTGTTCCATGGGGAGCCGCCAGGGAACGGGGCGCGCCAGGCTGGGGAAATTAGACTTTATAGCAAATCCACACTTTAACGCCAATTTTTCCAAATGGAGTAAGTGCGCTTTTGCTGGTACTTCTTTGTACAAAGTCCGAAAAAACGTTCAGCGAAGTTTGTCCCCACTGTATTGATTCTCTTTTCGCTTTTTGCGCCTTTTTTTTAAAGTTGATCGTGCTGCCACACGACCAGAGCAGGTGATGCGCACTCCTTTAATGCCGCCGTCTCTGCTAATCTCTCGCATCAGCCGGTGTTTCAACTGTAGAAAGGGCACTCTATCCTCGACCACCTGTGTGGCCAAGAAAGGTGGGTTTTGGTGTGCAGAGGGGCATAGTAAAAAATGTATCTTGCACCTGTGATGCGTTTGCGCATAAATATAACTTTCTAGATGGTCGCTGCTAGCTGGATAATTTATTAAATCAGTTGATTGCAGGGGCGCAATTTCACCCTGTGGCACCGCGCCACTTTTCCCATTTTTGGAAATATGGAGTGGGTGGAAAGGAGTGCAGGAAACCCCCAGCGCTGTGCTATTTGATCACAACGTGATATCTTTCCCTCCACCCTGCCCCAAGGAAGGTCTGCTTTCCTTCACCTCTTCCCCTGCGCTCGGTAAAGGTAAGACCTTTGAGAATCTTTTTTCAGTATTGCACCCCCCCTTTCACGCAACGTTGCCGCGGCAGCAGGGTACACCCATCGGTTGCCCTCATTGACAATATGGCGGAGACAGGAAGAAACACCAGCAAATTGACTATTATTTAAATCCCCCCCCGCACTCCGGGAAAGAAGCAAATATGGAAAAATAGCGCTTTTCCAGATGCATTTTTCCAGCCTGCCAACGCTTCTCACCCTGCGCCTTGAGTCCCAAGTTTTGTCCAACTTTTTTTAGCGAAGGGTGGGACCAGAAAACAAATCTTTGAGAGCCAATCCTCTCTCTTCTCCGCCCGCAAAAGCGCATTAGAAAGTGCCGGGTTTTGCAGCTTTTATACGAATTCTAGGCAACCCGTTGGCGCGGGAAGAAGAAAAAAGCGCGCATTTGCTGGCGCTCTCGGTGAATAAAAACAACCGGGGCGCCATCTTGGCCTGTTGACAGATATTTTGAATGTGTGCGTGTACTCCGCAGTCCTGAAGTAACTGTGTGGTATAAATCTCCGTACCAACCGCTTTGAGTTCCACAATTTATTTGTTTTTTTTTAATCTTAAAGAGATTGGATTACTCTTTTCTTTTGTGCCATAAATAAAATAGTATTTTAAATAGTACATATAGCCAACCCTAGGAGCCAAGGGGAAACGTGTGGAGAGAGGACACGGGAAAAGAGGGAGAAAACTCTCATCCCCATAGGAAAACAGAAAAGGGGTTCAAGTTTGTTTTTCCGAACAAGACTCGTCAGAGGATACTCTCCAGCGCATTCTCCAGGGGTTCGCCCCGCCCGCTTCGCTAACCCTCCGGACATAGAAAGAATGGGGTGCATTTTATATCGACTCCCCCACCCCCCCCAGAGAATAGTGAAATAGTGGCGACTCCCACCACTACAGCCCTCCCCCCTTCTGCATCAATATACCCCGCTGTGCGCCCAGGGGAAGGGAAGGGAAGGGAACCCCTGGGCTCAGCACTTTGCCATCTCCTTCCGGGCGTATAAAGTGCTGGGGGGCCTGTATGTAAAACGTTGGGGACACGCAAATAAATAGGGCTACCTTGCTCTTCCCTTCCCCGGGACCCGCTTTTTTTTTGGAGAGGGGCTAAAAGTTATTTCATCAAACTTTAGGCCTCTGCGGGATTCTATGGAAGAAAAAAGATATTTCATTCCCATACTCTCTTTCTGGAAAAACAGGAATAAGCACCGACGGGTTGGGAAAAAGTTGTCCGTGCTCTCTGTTGCTCTTTGGTAGAGCAGCCACCCTAATACCACCCAAATCGTTAGTGGTATTGGGGTGGCACCAACCAGAAGTTTTTTGGTTTATGCTAGCCAGTGCTTTACTTTTATGGTCCCCCCTCCCTGCCAACGTTACATTCTCTTAAATCTTTCCAATAGGATAACTTTTTTCCCCTCATTGTTGGCCCAACTACTAAAAACTACAGCAAGACTCGTTAATAGGTACTCTTTGGCCCAGCCGGAAGATAAATGGACTAGTGAAACGGGGGGGAGTTGGCTGTTTTGTTATTGTTGCTAATAAATATGTCTGTTATAGAACCAAGAAGTTACACCTATTACAAATCTGTAATTTGCCAACAGAAGGGTTATCTACACTCGTCAATTTAAAAATATAATGGAATTGCCACAAATCGTGCAATGTATTCTAAACAGCAGTTCCGCTGACGTTTTAAAGGACAAGTCTCGGGGACTAGCTGCACAAATCGCTCTCCAGGCCACATCAGGTCAAAGGGGTAAAGCAACCCCGTAAATCTATTGCATTTTTTCAGAACCGAAACGGGTGCGCCGGTGCAGCGCTTTATTCCTTTTTAGATCAATACATACTTTTAGTATCTCTTCCCCCGGCACTCCTGAGCGGGAAAGTAGAGCGGTACGGCAGCGTGCGGATTACAATCTTGGGGAAGATAGTTTTACTCTCTTTCCTGGTTTGGAGACGCATTTTCTGGCGTTGTCCTCTGTTGGGGGGTTTAATTGCACTCTCTCCCCTCCCCTCCCCTCCCCTCCCCCCGGAAAAGAAAAGGTTTAGGATGGCTTTTAGCCGCACTGCAGTTTCCCCTGGAGCGCCATTGACAGCGCCCTGCCACCATTATCTACGCTCTAGGGGTGCCTTTTACCACTGGGTTACTGGGCACGCCCGCAGAGGGCTAGGCAGCACATGGGGCAGAGCACTTGGTAAGAGCGGGAGACAGGTGGGGGCAATAGAAATGCGCGGTACGTTTCACAGGGGAGGGGCCCCTGCAATTCCCCTTCGGGGCTGGCTTAAAGAGTAATGGAAACAGAAGCGCAGGAGAAATGCAAACGGTGGCACCGTCCGCCACTTTCTAGACAGCGCTTTCCCGGGGGAAGGCCCGCGCTTCCCAAGAAGTTCCCTCTTATATCCCTCTGAAGTTTGTGGGGAAAAGTTACCCCTGCGCTCGGAGAACACCCTTCTGCACATACCTAGGGAGCAACCTAGTGCTGGGAGATTTAAGAAAATGTGCGGCACGTTTCACTCCCCTACCACTCCCCCGCAGGCGCAACTTCCTGCGGTTCCCCTACGGGCAAAAAACGCGGAGATACGCCAGGGGGGAAAAGTAACGCCAATGAAACGGTGCGGGGGGTGCCCCAGTGGTAGAAGGGGGTGTATTGACGTAGTCAATAGAATTGTCCTCTCTTCTTTTTCCCCTCCCCCCGGGCGCCGTTACCTGTAACAGAGCGGAGGAACGTTGCCGTTCCAGTTATCCTTGTACAGTAGAAAAATCTTTTATGAATCTGTTATTTTATTGTTTTTCCAGTTTTGCACTCATTTCTGGTGTTATGGTGATACAATCCAAAAACCCAGTACATTCGGTTTTGTTTTTAATTTTGGTTTCCCTGCGGATTTTTTTGCAATGATTTTTCTAGTGGTTTATGTGGGTGCTATTGCTGTACTTTTTCTCTTTGTTGTGATGATGTTACATATAAGATTTTTCGGCTGAAATCAATGAAAAGAAATTACGTTATTTACCTTACCTGTAGGTGGCTTTTTGGGTTTGTTGTTTCTATTTGAAATCTCTCTTATTGTAGACAACGATTTAATCCCCGGTGGGGGGCCGGAATCAACGCTAACAGAGTGGGCTTTCTTTGTGAATACGCTAACCAACTGTGAAGGATTGGGTCTACTTATTTACACTTTTTATTTTTACTTTTTTTTGATTGCTAGTTTAATTTTACTGGTGGCCATGATTGGTGCTATAGTGTTAACCATGCATAAAGGAGTGCACGTAAAGAGACAACAGTTTTTTTTGTTTGTTTGTTTTTCAACAAAACACTCGTTTGCGGAACGGGATTTTTCGCGCCGCGCAAAAACAGTTGGTAAAGTTGAGCCCACCCCTCTTTCCAGCTGAGATTTTAAAAAAACCGGGGCCCGGGCAAAAGTGTTCTGTGCTGCGCACGCTGCGCTCATTCTATGGAAGAAAGTATTTAGCGCAGCGCTAGAAAAGGGTGTAATTTATCTAATCCCCGCGTGGGGTAAAAAGCTAGGCGCGCTGGGGGAACCCGGGAAGTTCTAGAAAATTGAGATAAAGATATGGTGCTCCTCATTTCCTCGTTTTCGGGGAAAAGAACTAACTCAGTTCCCCGCGGTTCACTCGCGGATGGGGCAGGCTGGGGGGAAGAGGGTGTTTTTATTTTTAAAATATTTTTACAATAGTTTTTATGGATTTGGTCAAATATTTAGCCGTTTCTATGATCTTGTTTTTGTTGGGCATCTGGGGTATATTTCTTAATAGAAAAAACATTATTATAATGTTAATGTCTATCGAACTAATGCTTTTAGCGGTTAATTTAAATTCTCTACTCTTTTCCGTCTATTTAGACGATTTAATTGGTCAACTTTTTGCGTTACTCGTTCTAACGGTCGCTGCTACCGAGTCGGCCATAGGCTTAGCTTTGCTTGTGGTTTATTACCGGGTAAGGGGAACTATTGCGGTGGAGTTTATTAATTTAATTAAAGGGTAAACAGGCGTAGAGCAATCCTTCCATCAGCGGCGGAGTGAAAGACAGCCCCGTTCCTTGCGGAGGGGCCTCTGCGGGCGCACTTCTTTTGGGCTGTCGAAAAGAAGTGCGTCCGCGGGGGTCCCTGTGAAACGCACCGCATATTTTACCCCACTTCCCCGCGGTAGAGCGGAGGGGGGTTACTACGTCAATAAACCCTCGGTGAAACGTAGCGCAGCGTGCGGCGTAACCGAGTGGTGGGATATTTAAGCGTAGTGGCGAAATAGGTAAAAGATGGGGGGGCCTTGGTAAAATGAAACGTACTGGAGGTGCTTGTAGCTCAATCGGATAGAGTATCAGACTACGGATCTGGGTGTTGAAAGTTCGAGTCTTTCCAAGCATAGCCCCCCCCCGCTGGAGAAATGCGGAGAGCGCACAGCCAGAACTGGAGCAGGAAACTCTACTTCCCCACAAAACTTTCCCAGGGGCAACGTTGGAGAAGCCCGGCCGCAAGGTAAAAGGGTTTATTGACGAAGTCAATAGAGTAACCAACATTTCCGCGGGTCCGTTTTTAATTCAACCCTTCTCTCCTGTGTCGGGGTGAGGGAAAGGGGGGTTTGCTCACACCTTCGCCCTCCGCTAGAATACTTTGCACATTGCCCTACGTTTCATCCACGTAGGATTCCTGCCACCGCCCTCCAGGCACAAAGGGGGATTTTGAACAGAGATTCGCACCGTTTCACTTCCCTGCGGGAGAGTGGAAGGCAGACTCTCTAGGCCCCCAGTGTATATGGGGAAATATATACGTTACAGATGGGGTTTTTTGACGCAGTAACGAAGTGGTGGGGGGTTTCCTTCGTCCTGGAGAAAGGTGAGCACTTATTCTTTAAAGGGAAAAAAGCAAGCAGACAGTTTTGTCTAATTCAATTCAACGAGATCAACAGCGTAGGGCGTTATTTGCCAAACATGAATGGTTACGCCTCCACTATAAGTGTGCAATAAAAGATCTTTCCATAGCAGCAGGCGCTAGGGCACAATATGTGCATCGTTTAAACAAAATGCCTCGTAACAGTTCTCTCACAAGGGTTCACAAACGCTGTGTCCTTAGCGGCCGGGGTGTACATAGGTTTTTTAGATTGTCCCGGATCAAATGCAGAGAATTAGCGTCTCAGGGATTGTTGATGGGGGTGTGCAAATCAAGTTGGTAGATGTGCTCTTCCTTTGCTCCCCCACCCCTCTCTTATATTCCTCTGAAGTGGGGTGTGTTTCTCTCTGTTCTCTCCGCACTGTTTCCCTTTAGGGCGTGCACCGAAGGGAAAGTTCTGTTCACAATACCCCGCTCTACGCCCCGTTCCCTGCGGGCGCACTCCCCTTTGGTTTGTACGCGTAGAGAGTAATAGGATGGGTTTATTGAGCGCAGCGTGCGGAGTCAATAGGGTTTATTGAACTTAATCCCCGGGGGAAGAGGGGGCCCTCCGCTCTAGGGGAGGGAATACGCCCGCAGGGAAGTGCAGTTTCTTGACGCAACAAGGTAGTGGTGGGAGATAAGGGGGGTGCATTCCCCTTCGTTCAGTGCCCTTTAACCCATAGGGCACCCGCCCTATGGTCCCCTTTCTTACACTGGGGGCCTAGAGAGTTATGTAAAACGCTGTGGCGGAAGGTTTGTTTAAAAGAAAGATAAAATGGCATCATCTTTAAGTGAAATCAGTGTGTTGTTGGAACAAAAAATATCGAAAACCTATTCAAAATTAAATATTGATGAAATTGGTCGTGTATTATCCATTGGAGATGGTATTGCTCGCGTCTATGGCCTAAACAAAATACAAGCTGGGGAGATGGTGGGATTTGCAAATGGTGTCAAGGGGATGGCTTTGAATTTAGAAAATGACAATGTCGGTGTGGTGCTTTTTGGCAGTGACGCTGCCATTAAGGAGGGGGATGTGGTAAAGCGCACTGGAAACATTGTGGATGTTTCCGTAGGAAAGGGCACTTTGGGCAAAGCGGGTGTTGGACGGAAACCCCATTGATGGCAAGGGGGCGCTAAAAGATGTTAGTCGTAGCCTAGTAGAATGCAAAGCCCCTGGGTAAGAGCTAGCTTTTATTGCCCGCAAGTCTGTCCACGAGCCGGTGCGGGAAGGCTGTGGATAGCTTGGTCCCAATTGGCCGAGGACAGCGAGAGTTGATTATTGGGGATCGGCAAACCTTCGGGCAAAACAGCCATCGCCATTGATACTATCTTAAAACAAAAACCGTTGAAGTTAGTTAACAACTTAGCGACTATTGCGGGGGGACGAAAAACAGAAACAACAACCTCGTGCGTTTACGTAGCCATCGGCCAGAAACGATCTACTGTGGCACAATTGGTGCGCACCCGGCGCAAGTTGGAATACTCTATAATTGTTGCAGCTACAGCTTCTGACCCCGCACCACTGCAGTTTTTAGCTCCTTATTCCGGATGTGCCATGGGAGAATATTTCCGAGATAATGGGATGCATGCGCTTTTAGATAATCTACGACGATTTAAGCAAACAATCGGTGGCCGAGCCAGATGTCCCTGCTGCTACGACGCCCTCCGGGTCGTGAAGCATTTCCCGGAGACGTGTTTTATTTACATTCCCGCCAACCAGCGCGCAGCCAAGATGTCAGACCAAAAGAAAGCCGGCTCCCTTACCGCTCTGCCGGTGATTGAAACAAAGGCGGGGGACGTATCCGCTTACATTCCAACCAACAGCCGTTATTTCCATCACTGATGGCCAAATCGGGCTTGCTTGCTTGCTTTTTTATAAAGGGATTCGTCCTGCCATCAATGTGGGATTGTCCGTAAGCCGTGTGGGCTCTGCTGCGCAGTTGAAAGCCATGAAACAAGTGGCGGTTTAAGATTAGAGCTGGCGCAATATCGCGGGAAGGGAAGAGGTGGCCGCTTTCGCTCAGTTTGGTTCTGATTTGGACGCAGCAACACAATATTTGTTAAACCGCGGGGGAAGGCCCGTCTTACTGAGATGTTAAAACAGGGACAATACCAGCCAATGGAAATTGAACGTCAAGTGGTGGTTGTTTACGCCGCAACTTTTAAAGGTCTGGACAAGATGAGCGTGTCGGATATACTGATGAACTTTCTTTTAAGGGTAGGAGTGCGATCCTGAAAGTTAGTTATTTTAAGTGGCATTCGCGAGAAAAAAAGCATTGACTCGTCGTTAGATGACAAAATGCGTGCGTGCCTTTTTTTACAATACAATTTTACCAATAAATAGCTTCTAGCTGCTCGCTAAGGGAGCGTTGGAAACTGTGAACAAGCTCTCTACTCGCGCAGGCTCCGCTCTATGGGACTCTGAAGTTAATTAATTCCGGCACCCCCATCTTTTCTTTTTTTTGTTTGTTTGTTTTTCGCGCCATCGAACTTAGTTAGGGGGGGGCTTCCAACCATGCACGTACCTTTCTCTCCAGCTGTGCTGAAGCGTGTCCTACTAATACCCACATTCCGCTCTCTGTTTTACACGGATAACAGCTTGCTTGGGGGAAGCGGTGAATTTTTAGGCACGCGGGGAGGGGCCCCCCACCTCTCTGGTTGCGCCGGTTGTTGTCGCCCCCCCTCTCTCACCACCCCCAACCACCCCATTCCTTCTGGCGAGGGTTTTCCTCCTAATGCGCCTGGATGGAAAGATTGTCCCGGCACGGGGATTCTTGCCGTTGAAAAACATGTATCTCCTATGAACATTTTGATTTTGGTTCTCATAAGGTATGTGCAGAAGTTCCGAGCGCAGGCCCTTCTGCGAGAACTTCTGCGTATGTGCAGAAGGGCCGAGCGCAGGCCCTTCTGCGAGGAACTTCTGCGTCTTACCTTTACCGAGCGTAGGGGAAGAGGAACTTCTGCGTCTTACCTTTACCGAGCGTAGGGGAAGAGGTGGAGGAACTTCTGCGTCTTACCTTTACCGAGCGTAGGGGAAGAGGTTCAGGGAGAAAGCGTAGGGAGCTTGGGTAGATGGTTAACATGAGTGGTCTAGGCCTGGGAAAAGGGTTGGCGGGCGGACATAGCCTTGGCTGCTTCGGTCAGTTCGGACAGAAACAGCTTCAAAAGAAAAGCTGAATTCGAATCCGACACTTGCCGCCGCGTTGTAACGAAATCTAGGAGGACGAAGAGACGGAAAAGGCTTGCCCCCTTCTCTTAAAAGCCGGGGGATAGAAGCGGTCGTGGCTGAGCTTCAGCCCCCTTTCTGTCTGGTGGGATAGGACCTTTGAGGAAGTCGAAGCTGGGCAGCCCAATCTGCAGTTTGAAAGGGATCCGTTACTGGGGTACCCAGTAGCAAAAAAAAAGGGGACCACTTATTACCGGACAGCACAGCTTTTCCTTTTCCGTGGGTGAGCGGGGGTAGGGTGAATGGGCTAATTCAATCCCTACCTAGACAGTCGCGTCGAGTGTCGCGGTTGGACAAACGTGCCGGGGAAACGCACGTGATCTCTCTCACTGGATGCATGGCAGTCTGGCGGCGGTCCGGCGGAACGAGATAGTATGGCAACCTTGACCTTTAGGGCAAGCAAGCAAGCAAGCAAGCAAGCAAGCAAGCAAGCAAGCAAGCAAGCAAGCAAGCAAGCAAGCAAGCAAGCAAGCAAGCAAGCAAGCAAGCGGGAGAATTTAGCTTCAAACCACAAAGAGGCCCGGCAAGCCGGAACTCTCTGACCTACTTGCCCTTTTTGGGAGAGGGGACGGGAGGCAGCATCCTAGCTCCCCCCCGGGATAAAGCCCTACGCGCTACACCAGTAGGTCGAGTGCGAAGCACTCTTAAGGCTTGCCCCTTTTTCTGAGCACGGGGGAAGGGAAGGGCGCATTGAGGTTCCGAAGAATAACTCGTATGGACGTGTGATTGCGAAGAGTTCTTCTGGCCCAGAAGGTTGTTTGTGTGAACTTCTGCTCTCTCTTATATCCCTCTTCAGGTTGGTTGTTTGTGGGCCTTCCCCTGCGCTCGGAGAACTTACAACCTTCTGCACATACCTTTGGGAGAGCACGGGGCCGGGTAGAACAGCTGCCTGCCTTTAAATGGTGATAACGCTCCGAAAAACCCCCTGCAAATGCCCCCCCTCTCACAAAAAGGGTCACCCGGCCCCGCAGTGCCTCTCGAGTACCCGCTGCCCTATACTCAAAGACAATCGCCTCTACACTTTTGCTTGCACCGGGGGAGGGGAGGGGAGGGGGAAGAAGCGGAACAATCTCCCTACTGCCACAGGCGCTTATTATTATGCCTCTAGTCCGACACTCTAGCACGCCTTTCAAACACGCACGCTACAACTAGAGGTTCAATTGGGACTTCCGACTGCACCTAAGTACCCGGATCGTAAGCAGCAGGACGCACTCCGAGGCCATACCCAGCAGCTGACCCAACCCGGGCGGCGTTCCAGCACGAAGGGCGACTAAAGGAAAACACCATACCCAAATTACACTTACCAAATCCCCCCCCCGACTCTGACCACGATAACGATCCAATCCGTTAGGAGGCGGTGCGATACGCCCCCAATACGGAGCAAATACCCATACCCATAGCTAGGCCTTTCACCGATGATGATGAGCTGCCCGCGAGTGCTGCGCAGTAGACAACTGCAACTGATGAAACGGCTGCGTATTCCGTAACGGATGCGTAGACGAAAACGGCTTAAACAGTTTTGCTTGCCAAGTGTGTCCCGGAGGAAAACCAGTTGGGTAGCTACCCAAGTTGACGACTTGGCCGACTACCTAGCCTTAGGGGGGAAGCGCTATTACCCCGTCACGGGCTAAAAGGGAAAGGGTGCCGCCTTAGGGGCTGGTACTACCTTAAGTGCCCCTTAGTGCTGCCCCTACCCCCTCTAGCTTTTGGGGGACCTACGCGGAGAGAAGAGCAGCCATCCTGGCCCTTTCTTTAGGGGATTTTCGCATCGCAGAAGTGTGTTTTGGGGAAGATAAAAGACCATTCGATACGCGCTTTGCGAACGAAAATGATACCCTTACCTATATCTGTACCTTCCGAAGAAAGAAACGATGGAAACAACCAAAGACACACAACTAACCACTTTCTTTTGGCCTCCTTTAATGTACCTTAAAGTGTCCCTTACCGTGCCGTACAGATGGCCGGCTTTGTTTTGTTCGTTCCCCTAGACCCCAACTGAGAGTCGAGTGGCCGAGAAAGCGCTGGCTTTCTCGTCGTAGCCTCAGTCTTTCTCCTTCGCACAAATGCGGGCCTAACTGCGTTGTGGAAGCGCTACCACAATCAGCCCCTTCTCAAAGATCTTCATAGAGAATCTGAACAGAACTTCGAATAATAAGAAAGGGGGGGGTTAGGCTACAAAGCCGATAACCTAGGCCCCGGAGAAAAAAGCCTTCTTCCTCCAGACATAAGTAGGGGACCTAACGGAAATCAACTAGGAGGCACACACTTTTTTGGGCCGAAAACAAGAAAAGGCAAACCCTAGACGCTGATGAGGAATTTGGAGAAGGTTTGCCCGTATCCAAGCGGGGATTCAATAGATCTTAGTTTTTGACCCTGTCAATTCGTATTTGTCGAACCCGGAAACAATTCGTAAAAGAGCGATATGATTTCCAGTTCTAAAAGTGAAACCTGAACGAAACCCCGCACTGATGGCTAAATCGGAGCTATGGCTAGAGGTTCGAATCCTCGATTGATTAACAACCAACCTGAAGTGCCAGTATTGACAAACCCATTCATTAAGAACTGCAGCTACGGGGGGAACCGATAGAATGCGGATAACCGCGAGCTGGTTGCTAGGATAGTGCGGATCGTCCTTCAACAAATCAACGATTTGGACAAGGCCCACGTGCTTTGGTAATTTTCCAGCTCGCATCATGGCATATCAATTATGACGACTCCCGGATCAATCTACAACCGATTCTTCAGTGAAGCTATAGGGCCACTATGACCCCGAAACGATCGATTCAATGAACAGTCAATCGCTAGTCGCTGTACAACGACCTTTTACCCTGCGATGCGAAAAGATTGTATTTGTTAATTCGAAACGATCTACAACCTAAATCTTCCTTCTGCAATCCGCCGGGCGGCAAAGGCAGGCTGCTGCTTCTTTTTTTGCCCTTCGCTCCGGCCGGGGCATTTCCGCATCCTTTCCGTAGGGTGTTGGACTGCTGTCGGAAGCTCTAGGAACCCAAAAGGTAGTTTAAAAGTTGTTGACTTCGCACAAAAAGGCAGGCACGGAGGAGCATAGTGTTACCCTGCAACCAGTTCCCGCTCGGCTTGCCTTGAAAGAAAAATAGGTCAGGTTCCGGCCTAAAGGGATGAGTGTCACCTGGGTTTGTGAGGTGGGAGGGCAGACGAATTTGGGGAAGAAAGGCTGCTGTCAAGGGCACGGTGGTACGGGTAGGGGGTTGTGCCTCAACTCTAAGAGCTCGTCTTACTAGAAACGGCGGTAGAAACGCTTGCCGGGCAACAGCTTCAAACTCCTACCCCCGCATCTGGAGCCCCAGGGTTTGCTGGGTGCGCTCACATCCTGCAAGGGTTCCTTCTTATGGGAATGTATAACCAACCGGTGAGGAGTTGTAGGCCTACACCTTTGAGGTTGGGATAGTTGTTTTCGTTCATTTAAGTGAGGCGAAGCCGACCTAAGGTTTGAAGACTGGGCGTGCGTAAGCCACTAGCGAATCCAGAGCCGATCTGCTTTTGAGCAAAGAAAAAAGGGGAGGGGAGGGGAGGGGAGAAGCTCTCATTCAATACGCGCCAACACTTTTTTCATCGCCTGGGCGCCGCGCCGGGGAAGAGGAAGATAAAATGCAACAAAAACTCCCCCCCTTCAACCAATGGCATCAATGGTTTGCTCTGTGGAACAATTCTCCCCTACACTCTGGTGAGGGGAGCAAACTATGTGCAACAACCTTCCCCCCAATTCTCCAAGCTCTTTTCAGCGAAAATCGGGGCAGAGGAATGCTTTAGAGAGATACCACTCCATCCACAAAAAACATCGCGGGGGAGGTCAAGAGTGCTGTTAGGAAAAAGAGAGTGCACCCCCCTCCAACCAGTCTCCCTAGGGGAAGAGGGGGTAGAAAAGGAGAGAAGAAGCCCGTTGCAGGCTCTGGCAGGGGGGAAGGGTACCCGCACCTCTATTAAATGCGCCAGCCAGAGCTCATTTTTACTGGCCAATCCGAAGTTCCTCGGAGGGGAGGGGAGGGGAGGGGAGGGGAGGGGAGGGGAGAACCCCTGCGCTCGGTCAAGAACTCCCTTCACCTCTTCCCCTACGCTCGGTAAAGGTAAGAACTTTTTTTGGTGAACCCTTCTTTTCCCGCGCTGGGGGAAGAAATGGCGCATTGCCGGGCAAACTTTATGGGCCAAGGCAGGGAGTTGGCAGGTAGTAGCCAGCCTATTGTAAGCACGTTGCAGTAAAAACTAACTGCCTTCTTTGGCCCGCTTTTAAACTGAAAGGAGCAAGGATTTTACCTGATCGTTAGCGTACACCCTCCCCGAAAGAGGAGGATAGAAATACACCCATTTTTCTCCCTTTTCACCAAGTAAGGGGCACGGCAACATGTCTGAATCACGCACACCCCCCCAATGCACATGTGCCGGCGGAGATCATAGATCTGAAAGAGCGCACCCCTTCCCTTCCCTTCCCTTCCCCCCTCCGGGGAGGGGAAGAGATGTTCCACCCCCTGAAATGAATCCCCTCTTTGGCTTTTTCCGAAATAAGGGATTTATTCCTATGGCCGGGAGATGTCTTTAGCATAGGTATGTGCAGAAGGGTGTAAGTTCTCCGAGCGCAGGGGAAGGCCCACAAACAACCAACCTTCAGAGGGATATAAGAGAGAGCAGAAGTTCACACAAACTTCTTGGGCTGCAGCTGAATCTGCTAACGATGGTGGACATGCCCCCCTCACCCCCTGCACGGAAAGGCCCATTGAAACTCCTTCCCGTGCAGGGGGTGCGGATTGTCTTCGTCTGCCCATACCATACTAGTATGGCAAATTGGCTTCGTCTGCTTCAACTAAACAAAATAAGCACATCTGCACTGGAACCGAACCAAAGCACTAGAACCGGTTCCTCGAACCGGTGGGTTGGTTAGCACTGGCTCCGAACCAAAGCACTAGAACCGGTGGGTGCACTGGCTCCGCTGGCTCCGGTCCGCAGGGGAAAAGAACTTCTGCTCGGAGGGGAAAACCCCTGCGCTCGGTCAATAACTTTTCCCCCATGCCTTAAAGTTCTATTTTTGGCCCACACCCTATTAGTGGGGAGGGAAGGGATATATGGAGCCACGGGCGTACGGAGTCAATAGAAAAACGGCGCAGCCTAGGGGATAAGCCGCTAGATGAAGGGGGAATAGGGTTGCATCTTTTTCCGGGTTTGTTTCAAAACATTGTGTCTTTCTATCGACTCTGCCGATAATCCCTTTAAACTTCTTCTCTTTTCTTTGCATCGACTCTGCCGATGGGTATACATAGATTTCATGAAAGATTAAATGTTAATGTATTGTTAACGCGAGTCCATAGAAACGCGAAAGAACATATTGAGCCCGTAGGGGAAGTGAAACGTACCAGAGGTGCACAGAGTCAATAAAGACTTTATAGCCATAGGGGACTGGACTAATGGATAATTATGGAGTCCAGTCCGCGGGGGAACCGGAGGACATTCTCTGGCGCAGCCGGGGGAATGGCACCGGGAGTACCCTGGTGATGAAAGATTTCTATTGACTTCGTCAATATTTCATTGCGCCACTGGACAGCGCCACCGTTTCTCGATGCTATTGTCTACCCGAGGTAGTTTTGGTAGAACTACCTTCCCCGCCCGAGGACGAATAAGACTTACCCGGGCCGGGCGGAGACAACCCTTCTGCTTGTGGATAAATGAATATATTGAGCCCAGTCCCCGTAGGCGTACGGGAGTCAATAGGATTAAGCTCTATTCACCCCGCAGTTTAACAATCTCCTGGGCTGCGCTACTAACCTAGCCCAGTACCCAGCGGTTCCCTTCCCCGCTGGGTGGGAACCGCAAAAAATCTATTACCCCGCACGTTTCTATTGACTAGCATCCATCTATTATTGGCCTAGTAGCCCAATACCCTACAACCTAGGACAATCTCCTGGGCTGCGCTACTACGTTAATAAAATCTCACTGCGGGCGATGTACATATTGAGCCCAGTCCCCGTAGGCGTACAGGAGTCTCCTACGCTGCGCTACTGACGTCAATAACTCTGTACGCTTCGCTCAATAGAAAAGGCAAGTGGCACAGCCAGAGGAAACTTATTGACGTCTGTACCTTTCGCTCAATATATCTATTGAGCCGCAGGCGCAGGGAGGGGGGGTGTGGCAGGAAAATCCTTTAGCAGGGCATTAGTAAAGCACCTAGGCTGCGCTACTGACGTAGCCCAGTACCCTTCGGCGGTGGGAGCAACTAAAGGGTTTGCGGGCTATTTTATTTTATCCGGTTCTTTAATTAGTTAAAAAGAAAGAAAGAAAGAAAGAAAGAAAGAAAGAAAGAAAGAAAGAAGTTTGTTTGTTTGTTTCTTTTGACTGGCATCATCCTTAAGCGAAATCAGTGTGTTACTGGAACAAAAAATATCGAAAACCTATTCAAAATTAAATATTGATGAAATTGGTCGTGTATTATCCATTGGAGATGGTATTGCTCGCGTCTATGGCCTAAACAAAATACAAGCTGGGGAGATGGTGGGATTTGCAAATGGTGTCAAGGGGATGGCTTTGAATTTAGAAAATGACAATGTCGGTGTGGTGCTTTTTGGCAGTGACGCTGCCATTAAGGAGGGGGATGTGGTAAAGCGCACTGGAAACATCGTAGATGTGCCTGTAGGAAGGGGCACTTTGGGGAGAGTATTGGACGCCCTCCCTATTGATGGCAAGGGAGCGCTAAAGGATGTTAGTCGCAGCTTGGTAGAATCCAAAGCTCCTGGAATTATTGCCCGTAAGTCTGTCCATGAGCCGATGCAAACGGGGCTAAAAGCAGTGGATAGTTTAGTACCCATTGGCCGAGGACAGCGGGAGTTGATTATTGGAGACCGACAAACTGGAAAAACAGCCATTGCCATAGATACTATTTTAAACCAAAAACCGTTACATCAGGCACATACCTTGACCGAGCGCAGGGGAAGAGGTTAAGGGATCAGCACGGGAAGGGGACCGCCTCCTTAAAGCAGGGAGTAAATCCTACCCGGTTCGAACCGAATGAGTGCAAAAGGCTGGCTACGGAGGCAGAAGGGTGTTCTTTACCGAGCCAGGAGTTGGGGCTGCGGGGGAAGCAGAAGAACTTCCCACCTCTTCCCCCCTGCGCTCGGTCAAGGTATGTGCCTTCTGCAACTGTATGTGCAGAAGGGTGTAAGTTATCCGAGCTTGCCAGAAGTTGGGGTAACTTTTCCCCACAAACAACCTTCAGAGGAATATAAGAGGGAGGTGGCAGGTATGTGCAGAAGTTCTCCGAGCACCGGGGAAGGAGGAGGAGGAGGAGGAGGAGGAGGAGGAGGGAAGGGAAGGGAAGGGAAGGGTAACTTCTGCGAGAACTTCTGCAACTGTATGTGCAGAAGTTTTCCGAGCACCGCGCCCTTCTGCGGAGAGTGGGACAACTTGGATCTCACGACAACTGTTTTGCTTTCATTCGTGCCGCTGGGAAAAGTTGTTTGTAGAGAGTGGGGCCTGGCACGGGGGAAAGCTGCGCTCAGAAAGCGCTTTTTGAAATCCGCAGAAGTTCTTCGCTGCGCGAAGCAGAAGTTCCCAACCCACAACCTTTTTTGCTTTGCAGAAGTTTCTGCGCGAAGCAAAAGTTCACGCAAACAACCCTTCTTTCTTGGCCCTTTGTCATTTCGAAACAACCAGAGGGCAAGCCCAAAAAGTTACAAAGGCACGGCATAAAAGGGCAGGGCCCGTTCACACCTTGGAACCAAAGAGTTCACTCATTCGCTTACAAAGGCACGGCACGGGGGTTGCAGGGGAAAGAACCTTTTCCCCTGCAAGCAAGCAAGCAAGCAAGCAAGCAAGCAAGCAAGCAAGCAAGCAAGCAAGCAAGCAAAAAGTTCACTCATTCTCACATTCGTGCCACTGGGCCACAACTTTTTATCACGAAGTGTGGCAAGTCGGGATCCAAGGATCTCAACACGCACGCACGCTTTAAGTGCCTGCCAGTCCTGAGCGCAGCTACCGAACTTTGCACGGCACGGATAACCCAAAAAGAAAGTTCCCTCATTGGCCAACTTTAAAACGTGCTCACAAAAGTTAGTTCTCATTGGCACTCATGTGCCGCAGCAACCGGTTGCACGAATAGCAACTTTTTTTTTAAGTGCCTTAAACAGTTCAGTTGTCGTGAGAAAACGTGTCCCACGGCCCGACTTGCCAGCCCTTAAAATACAGTTGTCGGGATCCAAGGGCCAAGAAGGTCTTCGCGCAGCGAAGTGAAGGACCCACGATCTTTTTTCCCGACTTCCCCCCTCATTCAAACTTGCGCCGGCCTGCCTGGCAGGGCACTACCGTGGGACGGCAGCCAGGGCCCACGGAATGCAGGTCGGGCTGCTTTCGGGTCGGGAAGGCTGGCTGGCCTGCTGCTTTGGGCCGGCACGGAATGCAGGTTGGCCTGCCGGGGTGGTGCCAGCAGTGATTAGTACAAGGCTAAGCTGGTAGGTGGGTGGGTCGCTTAAAAGTAGTTTATACTCCGCGTATCTTCCCGATAGTCTTATGAGAATCTATAGCATTTTGTTGGAACACATCCTGTCTTTTGACCTTGGTAGTCTTATGCATAGTCAGTACTATAGCCCCAATCATGGCTACTAATAGAATCAGACTAGACACAAGGAAAAGGAACAGATAGTTGGTATAAAGCGAATTTCCCAAGGTTTCCGGATTAGTCCAACTTTGCATCTTTCCGGCATAAACCGTATATCTCAGATAGGTTGTACTCAAACTGGTTGGTAAGATTGGAATGTAATCATTATCCAAAATGACAAAGATCTCCAACAGGAAGATCAGTCCGATAATACCACCTACTGGTGAATAGCGCAATACATTCTCGTGAATCTCTGCTATCCTAATATTCAACATCATAACTACGAATGGGGATGAAACGGCAATAGCTCCTATATAAACCACTGAGAAGATCATAGCAAAGAAGTCAAGACCTAGCACAGGAGGTAACCCTGAGGTGTTGCAAAAAACGAGGATGAAAAACGAAACGGAATGGACAGGGTTTTTGGCACGTACGACCATAACAGCAGAGACCAAAGCAATGCTTGAAAAAACAGGAAAAAGTATCATTGCGTAGGCCGGAATGTCGATTTCTTTAGATTTAGACTCTTCTGTATTGATGGCAGTTTGTTCCTGTAGTTCGAGAATTCGATTGATTTGAGAGATATTGGCTGCGAGCAAAGCGTTCTCTAAGAATCTTTCGTTCGTTCTTTAAGAGTGATGAGTAGGACCTTAAATTGAATGGAAAACAGTCACCGCTTCGCTCGAATTCCCATCTCGTGCGTGGATTTGCACAGCGCTACACCATCTAATTGCCTACACGATTCTCCATTTGCTAGTCCTAGCGAGCTGATACTACGTCTTGTGAATCAGCAGCTATCTATTATACGTGATTCCAGACACTATGAACCTGCTCTGAAAGCCGAACTTTCAAAAGCAGATTTAAGTTGTGCCGAGGGTTTTTTTTCACCCTTTTGCACGCACGCACGCAAAAGTAGGGATCCAAGTTGTCCCACTCTCCCTGCCACCTCTTCCCCGGTGCTCCGAGAACTTCTGCACATACCTTAAACTCTTCCCCTGTGCTCGGAGAACTTCTGCACATACAGTTGCAGAAGGCACATACCTTGACCGAGCGCAGGGGGGAAGAGGTGGGAAGTTCTTCTGCTTCCCCCGCAGCCCCAACTCCTGGCTCGGTAAAGAACTTCCCTTCTGCCTCCTACGGGTTTTTCAAAGCAGTCACAGAAATGCAAGCCATTCAATGAGCTCTGCTCAGACGTCGATTGATATTGCTCTTCCCCAGCGAGCGAAGGCCAAGCGAACCTGGAATCTCGGACTACTTTTTAAACCGGAGGCAGCTGAGCCAATCCTACACTCGTTTCTGACCTTAAAAAAAAGTACGGGACCCGGCTCCCTGCCGAGGCTTACACCACTAGCCACTAGTGGGAAGTTGTTCAGGTATTTAGTAACATAACTAGTCGTATTGTTCATTAGACGATGCGGCTGCCTCAAGTCTCAAGTAATTGATAGCTGCATCTCTGGCTGCATCAAGTACCAGTTGGTCGATTCGGTCTGAAGGGCCCCCGAACGAAGGGGTAGGGGGTGGCAAGGCCTGGTCAACGCTGGTATAAATACATGGTCCTTGGTTGGGGGCCAGGCGGGACTCCCGCCCGGCCTAATGCCAAAGGAAGTGACGGTCGGGGTGAGCTAGGCAGTCGAAGGCGTGGCTTGGTCAAGGTTGAGAGTAGTACCCGTTTCTACGGTTGGGAATCTCCCCTCTGATAGATTTTGTCATAGATCGTAATGTCTGACTGTAAAGCCGCCTTTGACAAGCCAGACTTATCCGGCCTGGGTTGCCGGTAAATGAGAGCTGAGCAAATCATGGACATAAGTGCTCCGCCCGGGGGGCGGCCGGCAGTAATGGCTATTTCTGGTCAGCAAGAATTCGTCCGTCCTGGTCAGCGAGAAGCCAGTCTTGGCCTGGGTGGCCGGCAGTAATGGCTAATTACGTGAATAAACACACAGGTATAAAATAAAGAAAAGCACTACAGCCAGAACTACGGTCAAGTTCGCCCAGGTTCGCACAATCGGTCTCACCTTCCTTCGGGCTCGAAGTAGCTCAACAAAGCTTGAGCTACTTCGTTTCTACAAGCGCTCTGTAGTCGTTCATTGTTAATCTTGGCCTTTCCGCAACTTTCTTTAAAGTACAGACTAAGCTAACCTTTACAAGACCCCAGCTAAGATACTTGAACTTCAACTCATTCTCTCTATCATTCCCCTATCGAAATATTGAATTAAAGTACCTGAAGGATGCTTTGTTCCGGGTGGGGGTCATGCTTTCTTGCCTACCACTCCAAGTCATGCTTTCTCGCTCATGATGGATACATAGCCTGGGAGAGCAAGGGCTAAGGTGATTCCGGGTTCCCCGGCACTTAATGTTAAGTCAAGGGCCCAGGTGGCTAAGGCACCAATCGAAGAACCGGCCAAGTCAGCCCCCGAAAAAGGGGTAGTGGGTGGGAGAGTGGACCTTTTATTAAGTCGAGTGGCTCCCCTCCCCTCCCCTCCCCTCCCCTCCCCTCCCCCGGGGGAACTAGTGGACTCCCAGGTTCGAGTGTCTTCCCCCGGCTACGGGGTGGGATCCAAGGCACCCGTGCCTAAACACGTGCCACTTTTTAAGAATGAGGGGGTTCCAGAGGTGGCAGGAGGTTGTTTGGAAGTTCTTGACCGAGCCAGGAGTTGGGGCTGCGAGAACTTACACCCTTCTGCCTTCTGCCTTCTGCAACTGTATGTGCAGAAGGGTGTAAGTTCTCCGAGCTTGCCAGAAGTTGGGGTAACTTCTGCCCCGCGAGAACACCCTGCCACCTCTTCCCCCCTGCGCTCGGTCAAGGTATGTGCCTTCTGCAACTGTATGTGCAGAAGGGTGTAAGTTCTCCGAGCACCGGGGTTTTCCCCACAAACAACCAACCAACCTTCAGAGTAATATAAGAGAGAGCAGGAGTTATTTTACCGCGGGCCTTCCCCCGGGACAGGAGGGTGTTCTCTTCCCCTGCGCTCGGTCAAGAACACCCTTCTGCCTGCTACGGGTGGGTGAAAGCAGAAGAACCCCTGCCACCCTCTTATATCCCTCTTCAGGTTGTTTGTGGGGAAACCCCTGCGAAAACTTCTGCTTTTGTTTAAACCTTGGATCCCGACAACTGTATTCACTTGTGGCACGAATCCCCGAGTCTTAAATCCGTGCCTACCTTATTCGTGGCCCGGTAAGTTTCATTGGCACTCCTTGGATAAGGTGGGATCCAAGGCCCAGGTCGAGTGGACTTCCTTAAACGGTATCCAAATAAAGGTATCCAAATCAAGGGAATCCAAGGACCCGCCTCCCCAGAGGAATAGCTCTCCGGGGGGGGAAGACACTCGGATCCCGTGCCGGGGGAAGTCCTTGGATCCCACCCTTACGGTCCACTCTCCCACCTTATCCAAGGAGTGCCCAAAAGGTTTGTTGTTTTTCCCCCGTGCCTACCTGCGAAACTTTTCGTGCAGAAGTTGCTTGCTTGCTTGCAGAAGGTTCTTTCCCCTCCCCTCCCCCGTGCCAGCCTACCTTTGTAAGCGAAACTCTTCGGCCACGGTTGGGGGAAGGCCCTTCCCCTCCCCAAAGGTTTAAACCAAAAGCAGAAGATCTGAGCGCAGCTTTCCCCCGTGCGGGGGAAGAAGGAGAACCGGTTTGACGGATTTCCAAAAGCAGAAGCAGAAGTTTTCGCAGCGGTGAAGGGGAAGCAAAAGTTGGTTGCTTGCGAAGGTTCACGGCAACTTTTACGGGGGCCTTCTGCAAGCAAGCAACAAACAACCTTCTGCACGAAAAGTTTCGCTTACAAAGGAGGCATAAACGTATCCGTTTATACCTACCTTTGGTTCCAGGGCCTTCCCCCAAGAAGTGGCCGAAAAGGTTGTTTCGGATGAGACTTTTGCCGAAAAGTTTCGAAAACTGAGTGAGTGCCACTCCGAATGAGGGGATGAGTGCCACTCAGGATGAGGGAAGGGGGGAGAGTGGTTCCTTGGATCCCGACTTGCCACACTTGCCAGAAGAGACTTTTCGGCCACGAATCCAAGGTGTGCCTTCGAATGAGTGAACTTTTTGGTTCCAAGGACCTCCAGAAGGTTGGTTGTTTGGCCGGTTCTTCGCGCAGCGGAGTGAAGGTGTGAACAAAAAAGCTATCTGAGCGCAGAAACTAACTTCTGCACACTTTTTGGACCAAGATCTTCTGCAAGAAGTTCTTCGCGCAGAACTTCTGCACACTTTTTGGAACGGAACCAAGAAGTTAGTCTCTTCTGCTTCCAAAAGAACGCGCAGCGAAGAAACACACTTCTGCTTCCAAACTTCTGCTTCGCGCAGCAGACTTCTGCTGCCAAACAATTCTTCTGCACACTTTAAAGAAAGCAAGCAAGCAAGCAAGTATTCCACTCCAAACTTCTGCTTCGCGCAGCGAAGAAACACACTTCTGCTTCCAAACTCCTGCTTCGCGCAGCAGAAGTTTCAACTTTTAACCCTTCTGCACACTTTTTGGAACGGAACCAAGAAGTTAGTCTCTTCTGCTTCCAAAAGAACGCGCAGCGGTGAAGGGGAAGGAAAAGAACTTCTGCGGATTTCAAAAGAGAGTGCGGGGAAAAGGTTGGTTGTTTTTCGCAGCGGGAACTTTTGGCAACGCAACTTTTTTAGTTCCTTTCAGGCCACGAGATTACAAAGGTAGGCTTGCACGGATTACTGCCACTTAAAGTTGCCCTCATTGGCACTCATGTTTAGGCACTGGCACCAACCAAGGTCAGGCCTTTACTTCACGTAGTGAAGTGAAGGCACTGGTCATCATGGTGGCACTCCTTGGATCCGGGGCACCGGTTGAATTAGCTCCGTTTTGCTCACCGTCCTTCCGTAAAGCCTGACTTCCGCCTTCCTTCCTAAGGGGTCAGGTCCACCAGTCGTACCCCCCTTACTTACCCGGGGGGTCAGGTCCACCAATCGTACCCGACGGGTCACCCTGGTTTTGTGGGGGGTACCTCTGGGTTGTGGAAGGTCCAACCAATCGTACCCGACTCCGAAAGGGGCACCGAGGTGAGGTCGGTGGGGGGCCTGTAAGCCCCCGGTGAGATGCCATTGGATAATACCACTCGGATATAACATAGACTTAGTGCCATTTTATGAGTCACTGAAAACAGCGGGGAGGGATATGGGAAGAAAAGACTGATAAACAGAAAACTGATGGCTAGTAGTAACGACTTCTCAGGCTCCATCGGTTTATATAGAATCCAGGTTTTAGGTGTATCAAGATACATTATTTTCACCAGGCGTATATAATGAAATGGAGTAAACCCCGGTCGGGGTACTGAGTCCTCCCCGAACCGCAGAAGACAGTCGCCCATCGTACGGCTCACCAACTCAACTTGCTTCGGCCGGGTTAGTTATGAATCGTTCAGGTTCGGATAACCTTTTGGCTTGCGGGTAACTTTGAGTGCCGGGCCACTGTGGCACGAAGGGGATCCGCCTACCTTTGTAAGCGAAACAACCTTTTCGGCAAGCAAAAGTGGCTTTCATTCGTGCCACTGGGCCAATGAAGGCAGGCCACTTTAGAAGTGGCACGAAGCCACCGGATCCAAGGAGTGCCACTACGAAACAACCTTTTCGGCAGAAGTTAGTTCTTTTTGCTTGCTTGCTTGCTTGCAGGGGAAAAGGTTCTTTCCCCTCCCCTCCCCCGTGCCAGCCTACCTTTGTAAGCGAAACTCTTCGTGCAGAAGGTTTGTTGTTGGATCCAAGGTGTGCAGAAGGTTGGTTGTTTGAAAAAAGAGACTTCTGCGCAGCTTTCCCTTCCCCCGTGCGAAGAAGGGGAAGCAGAAGTTTTCCGAGCGCAGGGGTTCTCCCCTCCCCTCCCCTCCCCTCCGGGAAGAGCAGAAGTTATTTTCCCCTGCAAGAAAAGAAGGGGAAGACCTCCAAAAAGCAGGCCAGGCAGAAGTCTCTTCTTCGCGCAGGGGAAGGGAACTTTTGGCGTGCGTTTGAAGGTTCTAACGCTCTTTCAGGTGTGCCACGAGATTACAAAGGCACGGCACGGCAAAAGTTTCCGTGCCTTCACTTCGCTGCGCGAAGCAACCAGAATTCCCGCTGCACACAAACAACCCTTCTTGGTCCTTTGTAAGCGAAACAACCTTAAAGGTTTGCCACGGTTGGGGGAAGGCCCTGGAACCAAAGGTAGGCACGGGGGAAAAACAACAACCCCGAAGAGTTTCGAAGTTACAAAGGTAGGCACGGATCTTAGGCTTTACGAACAAAGAAGCAGAGCAAGAGAGCTATAACGCTCTCTCAGCGATGCCCACTTTATTTCAGATCTCTTTCCTGAGGTAATACCTTTACCGAGCGCAGGGGAAGAGGAACTTCTTGGGAGGACTTTTATCTTATCCCATCTGCAGGGGTTATTCGAAGTGCCGGGCGAGCTTGCTTATTATTGACTTTCCGCTTTGGGTCATCCTTATCTCTTCCAGACCGGCGGGCCCCGCGCCTCTTCCCCTGATTGTCTTGTTATATTATTATATTCTACCCATCCGTCAAGCTCGCTCTTCTAGGTCGATTTTAGCGGAGAGAGCGCTGTGATTATTTGGGGGGTGTGCTGGGGGGAGGATCGTGATCCGTTCTACCCGACGGAGGGGCTAGCCCTTTCCAGCTCTTTATTACCTCCTCGTGAATGATACCCATCAGTATCCCATGGTGGATGGAATCACAGCACTGCTTTATGTCTCCTTTAGTTTACCAAACGCTGGCCGGAGTAACGCGCGACCGAAGGGCCTGTGGGCTTCTTGTGGGTCGGAACCCGGGTGGTGATATGGAAAGGCCGGCGGCTAAAGCCGGTCCTGAAAGCAGGCCTCCCGCTCCTCACTCTTACCGGGTCCTGCGTACTCTCCGGGCTCCACCCCACTGGGATCCCCCCCCCACCGGACCACCACACCTTGCTCATTTTCCAGCTGCTCCAGCAACGTACCGTCGATGGTCTAACTGTCTGGTACCGGTGTCATGGAACCTGGGCGGGCTACTTAGAGCTTCGTGTATGCCATGATCCACAGATCAGGGCAGAGCGAGATATAATCCTACCTGTGGCCGAAAAGGTTGTTTCGAAAAACTATGATCCAAAGATTCACAAGGATGGATTTCAGCCCCCGTCTGAACTCTGTCAGACACCTCCAATGGATCCGAGAGGGTTGAGCTTTGTGAATGCGTAGAGTATAGCCGCCGCCCACTAGGGCGGGCTGCTTTTAGCCACTCAGGCCCCTTCCCGGCTACTGGATTACTACTCCGGTGCTTTACCCCTACATTGGGCCGGTAGGGGGGTGGGCGGGTACTACGGACCCTCTGCCATCCATCGCAGAGCCCTGTAATTAGCTATGAAGGGGGAGAGGCGCTAAGCGCAGTGAATAATGAGATATCTATGCTATCTATATCTAGATATCTATATCTAGATATAGATGTATATATCTAGATATAGATAGGTATAGATATATACATCTATATCTTATATAATATATAGATGTATATATCTATATTATATAAGATATATATATAATATAGATATATATCTATATATGTATGTATGTACCGATATATATATGTTATATATTATATATAGATATATATATATATCTATATATAATATATAACATATATATATCGGTACATACATACATATATAGATATATATATATAAAGATATCTATATATAGATATCTATATATACAGATATATCTATATATAGATATTGTATAGATATATATCTACATATAGATCTAGATATCTATATAGGTAGATATATATCTATATAAAGATACACGGATAGAGACCTATACGTATCTATGGCTTCGCCCCAAAGACTTCCCTTAGCCAGGAAAAAGCGCTGAAAGTTGGGCCGCGCCTCCGGCCAGGGAAGAAGCGAAGCTTCTTTTATTCTCTCGAGCTTGATTGGCCGGAAAGCCCCCCGGGCCGTAGGGCGCTCTTCGCGCTACCCTGCGCTCCGCGCCATTCCTTGGCGCTTCGCTTTCCTTAACCTCTTCCCCTGCGCTCGGTCAAGAACTTCCAAACTTCTGCCTCTCACTGGCGTCTTTTCTTGGATGGACTTCGCCGTTATTACCCAAAGGCTGTATTATCACTTTGAGATGTCGATTCGCTCCCTGTACCCAAGGAGATGGGTAATCGGTTCCCTCTGTCCTCGTCCGGCTTGCGTTGTTCCAACCACCGGCAGGGAGCACCCCAGCGATCGCGCGCTGTGACGGAGTATTATTACACCGAAGGGAACTTTGATTCGCCAAACCCTGGTTCATCTCGTATAGTGATAGCTAGGACTTGTACAAGGATCTTGGGTAGGTTCATGAGATCCCAGCGATATCCCCTCACTTGTCCTTTCGTAGATGCGTTCTTCCCATCCGTCCTGCGACGTTTCGGTAAGCTACGTGTCCGGTGCACGACCTACCCCGTGCCGAGGTCTCTCACACTTCTAGGCAACCCCTTCCTTCCGGCCGCCCAACAACTTATAACGCTAGTAACTACTCCTATTAAGGCTAGTAAGTAAGCCCCACAGCCCAGAGCGGCGAAAAACAAATAGAATTTGCTACGAAAGCCAGCTAACGGGGGTATTCCTGCGTATGAGAACATAGTAATGGACAAAGTAATAGCTAAAATAGGATTAGTTCTGGCTAAAGCGCCCAAATCTGCTATATATTCGAAACGGGTTTTACGTAATGCTAGAACTATGGCAAATGCATTGATGGTCATTGATACATAAATTAATATACCAATTAGTAGTGATTGAATACCTTCTATGGTTCCACATGAAAAACCAATTAAAAGATAACCTACATGTCCAATAGAACTATAAGCCAAAAGTCTTTTTACTCTTTTTTGGGCCATGGCGGCCAGTGCTCCTGAGATCAGAGAAGCGATGCTGCAGAAAAAGAAGAGTTCTTGCCATGCCAGATCATAGAAACTATAAATGGAAACACGTAACATATTGGCAAGGATGGATATTTTAGGTGCAATGGAAAAGAATGCTGTAACCGGAGTGGGGGAACCCTCGTATACATCAGGTGCCCACATATATAGAGTCAAAGGTGAATCATTAACCGAGCCGTGCGGCAAAGCTGTCGTTCACTCGAAAAACAAGTTCGCTTAGCGGTCTTACGGAGGTTTTAGATAATTCCCAAATGACCTACCACAGTGCTCTCCGAACCGTACGTGATAGTCGCCCATCATACGGCTCTCTAACTCTACTTAAATCGCATTGGATATATCCAAAGGTCCTAGCTTTCAGCCATTCCGCACGCTGTCGGATACAACCGAGTCACTGGGAACGGTCCCAGTGTATCTTTTATTTATTGGCGAGTGAACCAGTATAGGCAAGTACTGGATAGATAGACCCCTTCCTTCCTGTTGTTGCCAGCGCTCGGGCCGAGTAGAAAACGAAGCAGGTATGTGCGGGTGTTCTCCGAGCGCAGCGAGTTTAAGGGAGAGAGCACTAGTGGCTTGGTGGGGTTCCGGAGTATCCCCCCCCGGGCTATTTATCCCGGACCGCCGGTCCGAGAAAGCTGAAGGGGAACCCAAAGGGACCTAGGAAGAATCTTAGCTCTCTCTGAACCCCCCACCCTTCTTGCCGCCAACCCGCAGAAGTTGGCAGAAGAACTTCTGCAAACCCCGGAGGGGAGGGGAGGGGAGGGGAGGGGAGGGGAGGACCCCGCTTCCCGGGATAAATGGTGGGGCGCTATGCGCCACTCTTCCACTTAACTACGTTCGGTCAAAGTAGAACCTCTAATGAACTGCCTACCGGAGGCGCATAGCGCCCCAGTAGCCCCTATAGGGCCACTTACCGGGGGTGGGTGGCCCGGTAACCCGGGGGGCCGGGGGGAGATTGCCAACTCCCTCCTCCCTGCCACCTCTTCCCCTGCGCTCGGTCAAGGCACATACCTCCGAGAGACGTTTGGCGGGAGTTGGCAATCTACCCAGTAGCCCCTCCCCCCGGGGAGGGGACCCTTCGGTCGAGTCAGCCTTCGAGCCACAAACCCTCTTCTTCCCCCGGCTCGTAAGACAAAGGCCGAAGTGGCGCAAAGCGCTGGGTGGGTACTAAAGGTCCCATGACTTCCAGCCGGGGATCTGGTTCACCGTTGGATCTCGCCGATACAGCCTATGTTTTTGGTGTATTGAGATATCGCTTTGTTGATTGTACCCAGATAGTTGGGTAATCGGCTCCCATGCAGCTGTTTCCAGCTCCTCCGATCTGGACCTTGTCGCTGTTTAACCTCGACGGGCGGGAAGCACACCAGCGTGCGTTCGCGCGTTTCCACCGTGCTTGTAGCACGCACGGACCGGGTGGCCAGTTTACCAGAAGGAGGATAACTTCGATTCGCTAGGCGGGCTTATCTCGTGTGACACTATAGAGTTCGCGCGGTGCTCTTCACTCCCCCAACCGCGCTTTTGTAACATGCTATGGTCTCACGCTCTTACGAAGTAGTGATGAGTTACACGCTCGGTGCACAAGGCTGGGCCCCACCCCGATAGGTAGGATTGAGATTGACCGCAATCCGTCGGTACCCATAGGCCGTCTTACGGCCGCTCGAAAAGGAACTGCAGTGATCTTGAATAAAAAACCTACAGCGATGAATAGGATCCCCATAAAGATACCACTAGATTCAGCACCGAACAAAGTGATTTCATATCCAGTCAAAATCTTAGCTAATTCCTCAAAGTTGGTAATTCCAGTAAACCCATAGATCATAGAACGAATAGGGCTAGGCCCCCATCCACACTCTACGTATAGGCGCGAGCCCAACTTTAAGTCAGGAGAGTGGACTTTTACGGTCGAGTGTCTTCCCCCGTTATGCAGGGGTGGGAGAGTGTCCCGCCTCCCCAGAGGAATAGTTGGGGGAAGACACTCGACCTAAAAGTCCACTCTCCCACCCAATGAGTGCCACTTTGCGCGCGCGCGCAAAAGAGACTTTTCGGCCACGAATCCAAGGTGTGCCTTCGAAACAACCAAGAATCCAATTCGTGCCGCCTACCTTTGTAATTTCGAAACAATCTTTTCGGCCACGGGAAAAGTGGCACGCACGAAGGCACACCTGAAAGAGTGAACCTTCGCAAGCAAGCAACTTTTGCCCAGCCCAAAAAGTAAGTTCACCGAGAACAACACAACTTTTTGCAGTGCAGAAAAAAAAAGGTTGCTTGCTTTTTGAGATCCGTCCAAAAAGGTTGTTTGCGGTGTTGCAGGCAGAAGTCTCTTTTCCCCGCTGCGCGAAGATGGAGGTCCTTGTTTAGAGGTCCAAGAAGAACGGTAGCTGCGCTCAGATTCAAACAACCAACCTTTTGCAACCCTTCTGCACACCTGAACTTATTCCCCTGCACGAAGCAGAAGTGCACGGCACTTTTTGGAAGTCCAAAAAGTGTGCAGTTGGACGTAGAAGGGTTGTTTGTGTGAACTTCTGCGTAGCTGCGGAAACAACCTTTTCCCCTGCGAACTTCTGCTTTCAAACAACCAGAAGGGCCTGCTTTTTGGAGTTCCGGGGAAGGGCTGCGAAACTGCTTTTGGCAGAAGTTTCAAACCAGAAGTTCCAAACTTCTGCCTGCTTTTTGGAAGCAGAAGTTCTTCGCTGCGCGAAGAAGCAGAAGTTTCAAACCAGAAGTTCCAAACTTCTGCCTGGCCTGCTTTTTGGAAGCAGAAGTTTTGGTTCCAAAAAGCTCTGCTCTGCTCTGCAACCAACTTTCAACCTGGGGCCCCTGCACGCACGAAAAGTTTCGAAAACTGTGGCTAAACGAACTCAAAAGTTGCCTTCCCAAAGCAGAAGTTTTCGCTGCGAAGCAGAAGTCTCTTCTGCTTTTGAAATCCGTCAAGAACACCACACAAAGTGTGCAGAAGCCCGCTGCGCTCAGAAAGCGCAACCTTCTGCACACCTGAACTTCGCTGCGCGAAGAACCAGCCAACCAACCTTCTGGAAATCGGCCCTTTGGTTCCAGGGCCTTCCCCCAAGAAAAGAAGTGGCCTGAAAGAGCGTTAGAACATTCAAACGCACGCGGGTTGTTACCGCTGCGCTCAGAAAGCAAGCAAGCGGGAACTGGCAGGCAGGCACTTAAAGCGTGCGTGCGTGTTGAGATCCGCAGAAGTTCTTCGCTGCGCGAAGATGGAGGTCCTTGGGTCTTCCCCTTCTTTTCTTGCAGGGGAAAATAACTTCTGCTCTTCCCGGAGGGGAGGGGAGAACCCCTGCGCTCGGAAAACTTCTGCTTCCCCTTCTTCGCACGGGGGAAGGGAAAGCTGCGCAGAAGTCTCTTTCAAACAACCAACCTTCTGCACAACTTCACTTCTTCCCCTGCGCGAAGCAGAAGTTCACACAAACAACCCGCAGAAGTTCTTGGTCCTTGGAACAACTGTCTGCTCTGCTCTGCAACCAACTTCTGCCGTGCCGAAAAGCTTCGCTTACAAAGGTAGGCTGGCACGGGGTTATGGCACTCAGACCTCCTCAGAGGAATATTAGGGGGTAAGTCCTTGGATCCCGACTACCTCGTAACCGTACGTGCGACTCTCACCGCATACGGCTTGCACAAACACTATTAATAAATACATCTCATTAGGAGGGAGGGAGGCCGGAAAGCCGGTTCAAACGCTAACGCGTCTTCACTCCAAGGCACATACCTTGACCGAGCGCAGGGGAAGAGGTTAAGGGGTGGGTGGGTTGCCGCAGGCCTTCCCCCGTTTTTTAAAGTGCACCCCCCGGCACAAAGGATAGTGAGAGAGGGGTACCCAAAGCCCACCAACCTTGTTAAAAGTGTGGGGACCCTTACAAAGTAGGGATCCAAGGACCCACTCTCCCTCCTATCCACCTTGATCTCCATTACGAAAAGAGAACTTGCGTTCCGGGGCGCTATGCACCACTCTCTCAAGGAACTGCCGGAGGCGCATAGCTTACCCGCCCCTTCGAGTCTCGTTTTCAAAACGCCTTCAGCAGCTCTCCCCTATCCCCACCCTGTTCCAAGGACCACCCGTTCGTGGTGGTATTTGCACATATAGGAGATCCAAGGGTGGGGCAACTACGGTATCCAGGTATCCAAGGACCAAGAAGGCGCGCAGCGAAGTGAAGGACCGTTTAAGTAGGTCGAGTGGACAAGTTCGAGTGTCTTCCCTCTTCCTTAAACTCTTCCCCTGCGCTCGGAGAACACCCTTCTGCACCTCTGGAGTAGGCTGCCGGCAGGGGTGGGATCCAAGGCACCCGTGCAAAAGTAAGTTTCATCCGTGCCGTGAACTTCTGCTTCGCTGCGCTCAGAAAGCAAGCAAGCTCTTTTGGCAAAAGCGTGCGTGTTGGAAATCCTTGGATCCCTACTTGCCACACTTGCCAGCTTACAAAGGTAGGCGGGGGAAAACTCTTAGGCCCGGCAAAAAGTGCCGTTGCACTCATTGGGGGAAGCACTCGGGTCTCCGTGCTAGCCTTTCCCCCCGGCACAGAGGGATATAAGAGGGAAGACACTCTGCCAGGCTTCCCCCGTGCTAGCCGGGGGAAGCCTGCCAGGCACGGGTTCCGGGACCCTGTGCTAAAACCCGGTCGAGTGTACCTGTTAAATGGGACCCTTGGGGGGCTGGCTGTTGAGAGTTTGCGGACATGATGGATTTCCACCGGTCTTGCGCACTGAGCATCGTTTATCAAGCATTCCGAGAATGCAAGGCTCAAGGAGGGCAGAAACCTTCGGCCTTGCTAACGTCGGATGTCGAAGTCTCCCTTCCCGGCCCTACCTCTATTCATCGGGTATGAGATTGTACTCTCTCATAAGCACTATTTGTTGTTCTTGTTTTAGCGCCTGTCGACAGTAGATCTCGGATGTGGACCTCGGCATTGGTTGCCCTTCTGTTTGGGAATGAAGTAGGCCTTACTTCCTTTCACTATAAGGACAGATCTCAAAAGAGAGTTCTGAGCGCAGCGGGGAAAAGCGGGGAAAAGGCCGGGCCGGTCTTGAACGCGCTTCGTTTGGTTTTATGTCACTTCGAGAGCTGATCTATCTCCAGTTCCTATTTGCTTGACACATTGTGCCAATAACTGGTATTGCCCATATCTACGTAATAATTCTATATATGAGGGAACGCAGAGTTAATTTGAAGGACTTGGGGGTGAAGTTTAGGTTCATAGAACTCTCTTCTTTCTTTTTTTTCTTTTTTAAGTTCAGAGCTAAGATATAAAAGATCTAATATCTGTATAGGTAATTACCTAGATATATCCTCTTCCATAGATAATAATTGGGTCGAATACTTCGACTGGAAACGCTTCGTTGGTTTTACAAAGGAGTGAAAGCCTCCCCTTATCTCTCTCTCCCCGGTTTAAGTTATGGATCTTTCCTTTCATCCATTCACCCAATCTCTTTAGGTAAATCTTGGCTGGGGTGGTATAGAGACCTTCGGCCTGTGGTACGCCCAGCCAAAGCTGTATTTGTATTTCGTAATTACGAATAGAACTTTAAGGCCAGATAAGCCTTATGAATAGAGTGAAGATAGCCGATCCTCTTTCTCTAAATCCCCATCAGTTCGTGCTGCTGGTATATAGTAACGTAGATTGGGCTTCGGCCTTCAACTGCCGGCCGGCCCCGCCCTGCCACCTCTTCCCCTGCGCTCGGAGAACTTACAACCTTCTGCACATACCTTGGTGTGAATATGAGTGCCGTGTGACACTCCCGTTCAGAATCTGTGTCACCAGTCACAGAATAGTATGGGTTCATATATGGCTGCTTCCAAGATCCTTCTCAGAGTTTATAGTATGACCTTGTCTGTCCCGTGATGAGATGATAGCCAGGGGTCGGAGTTCGCTTATCCCCGCCTTGCTCAGGGATACTCTGGCCCATAAGGTACTTGGTGGAACCCCAACTGTTATTACACGACTTCTTTAAAGAAAGAAAGAAAGAAAGGAAGAAATAAATGAATAAAGAAAGAAATCAATCAAGTCCATCCATTTCGCCCGTCTAGTGTTTGGCTGTAAGTGGCAGGGGCTGGAGACCGGCCTGCCTGCCGGGAGCGCCTACAAAGTCCTTGTTCAAAGGTCCCTCCTGTCCGTCCGGGGGCCGAAGGCCTGATTCGTTTGGTATATCTGGTCGGTTTTGTTGTGTACCCCGAAGCAATACCACGGTGGTGCACGGAAGTTCCTACGACCGAGTGTTCCTAGCCCCTGTGAACATTTTAGTGAATGTATTAAAGAGGGCCTCTCTAACCGGTGAAGTGGGTGTCCACTCACTTCGGCCATTCCTGGCTTGTCTCTGATAACGCCTATTCCGGGAGAAGTCGGGATAAGGGCACTTGAGGGATCCCTTAGGGACCCGGGAGAACGTGTGGCGCTGGGTTGGGGTTTGGTGAACCAACTGGGGTCGCTCCTTTAGTTGAAGTATTGGGCTTCTTTGCACCCTACCGTTGCCCTTAAAAAGTTGGCCCTTCGGAACCCCCCTCCAAGTATATTCATCTTGCTCTACCATTTCCAATCCCAACTTTACGCCGAGGACTTTTTCCGTCGTGGAATGAGACCAAGGCCATCTCCATCCCAACCAGGCACATACCTTGACCGAGCGCAGGGGAAGAGGTTAAGGGATGTCGCACGTGGGAGATTAATACTTTCATAGCTCGTCGCCATCGCTGAGGGCCCTTCCCCCGGGGAATGGGGAGAACGTTACGTTCGGCAAGGTGTGTCTGAGATCTATATATAGATATATATAGATCTGTAATGGTTGGTTGGCCGGTCGTGCCCAAACAGTAATATTCCAGAGGAAAATGCACCTGAGATGGAATATTTTAAGCCGGCTTCTGTGGAAAATTCGGAGTCTCTTTTTGAAGCTGCGATCGCATAAAAACATAAACTTTGAGGTTCGATAGCTAAATACATGGCAATTGAATCATAAGCCGAGATCAGAAAGAGCATACTGCGGGTAGGAAATAGAATTAGTACAATAGATTCGAAAGCATTCAAACTCTCTTGTTTGAAAGAATCCAAACACATCACAATAGTACTAGCCGTACTTAATAATAGGAAGATTTGGCAGTAATAGGTCAAATTGTCTTTCATCAAATTATTATAGAATGGATTAGCAAGCGGTGCGCCAGCGGCGACCAATACGATGGTTATTAGAAACCGAGAGGCCCTTACCTTCCCCCCCGGTCAGAACCACACGTGCAAGTTTCCCCGCATGTGGCTCGTCCGTGATAACTCATTCGGATTGACGAGAAGGGCCTGCTGCTTTAAACGTAAGATGCGTGTCCCGCAGGAGCGAACCCCCTGCCACCTCTTCCCCTGCGCTCGGTCAAGGTATGTGCCTTTCGAACACTGATTTTTGCGGGCTTATGCCATATCCCAGCCGCCCGGTTTATATTGACTACGCACGCCTAGACGTACGTATTCGAGTTCGCTCCGCGATTAACAACTGTTGCACTTCGTCCTTCATTCAGCAGGAGGGTCAATTGCGGGGAAGAGCCCACTTCGGTCCACTTTCGAAGTGGAGTTGGCAATTCACTTTCGAAGTTTCACTTACGTCCTTTACTTTACGAAGGAAGGCCAAAGGTCCGTATTTCGAACCGGTTAGACGACTATTTCGACCTGGGTCTCGTTGGCATGAAGAAAACCCGCGCAACGGGTAGGAGATCCAAGGGCGGGGCAACTACGGTAGAGTGGACTTTTACGGTCGAGTGGTTCCCCCTGGCACGCACGGGGGAACCCCTCTCCCACCCCTGCATAACTTTTGGGGGAGGACACTCGTAATACTTTTAAGGAGTCCCTCTTATATTCCTCTGAGTACGGGTCGGAGAACTATTCCGCCAACCAAACCTCTGAGGAGGCCTGCCGCGGCAGGTCTGAGGGCCATAACCTCGTGCCACTACGAATGAGTGAACTTTTTGCAGAGCAGAAGGTTCCCGTGCCTTCGCTTCGCTGCGAAAACTTCTGCTTTTGAAATCTGTCGAGTTCCGTTGCTATTCGTGCCAAAAAAAAGGGTTGTCCGTGCCTACCTAAAAGTGTGGCACTCATTCAGTTTTCGAAACAACCTTCGTGCCGTGCAGAAGGGTTGCAAGTTTCAAGTTGGTTGCAGAGCAGAGCAGAGCAGACAGTTGTTCCAAGGACCAAGAACTTCTGCGGGTTGTTCTTCGCGCAGGGGAATAAGTTCAGGTGTGAACAAAAAAAGAGTGCGGGTTGTAAAAAGCAAGCAAGTTCTTCTGCGCAGAACTTCTGCTTCTTTTCTTCTGCACACTTTTTGGACCGGACCAAGAAAGGTTAGGTTGTTGAATCTTCGCGCAGCGAAGAACTTCTGGTTTCAAACAACCAGAAGGTCACCTGCCTGCTTTTTGGGGAAGACCTCCAAAAAGCAGGCAGCAGCAGCAGAATAACTTCTGCTGCTGCTTCTGAGCGCAGAAACTAACTTCTGCCTGCTTTTTGGACCAAGATCTTCTGCAAGCAAGAAGTTCTTCGCGCAGAACTTCTGCACACTTTAAAGAAAGCAAGCAAGCAAAGTATTCCACTCCAAACTTCTGCTTCGCGCAGCAGAAGATCTCTGCTTTCAAGCAACCAACAACCTTTTGCTAACAACCTTTTGCAACCCTTCTGCACACTTTTTTTTTTGGACCTCCGGGTTCCCAGGGAAGGGAAGGGAAGGGAAGGGAAGGGGAGGGGAGGGAAGGGAAGGGAAGAGCTTCGCGCAGCGGGGAAGAGCAAGAAAGATCCCTTTTTTTAGGACCAAGAAAGGGGCGGGCGGAAGTTAGTCTCTTCTGCTTCCAAAAGAACGCGCAGCAGAAGTTAGTTTCTTCTGCAAGAAAGCTTGCTCCTCCCAACTTTCGAACTTTCTTTCGAACTTTCTTTCTTTTTGGGAAGAGCTTCTCCTTCACCCGCGCAGGGGGAAGGGGTGGAAAAGAACTTCTGCTTTCAAACAACCAGAAGGTCACCTGCCTGCAACACCGCAAACAACACCCCCACTCCTGCCACCTCTGGAAACCCCTGCGCTCGGTCAAGAACTTCCAAACAACCTTCTGCAACCAGGGGAAGGGATGGACGGATTTCAAAAAAAGAGTGCGGGTTGTATTACCTTGACCGAGCGCAGGGGAAGAGGAACAACCAGAAGGGGTTGCGTGTTGTTCTCCAAGCAGGTGAACTTCTTTCTTGGGAACTTTTGGGTTGCTTGCGAAGGTTCCAACTAACAACCTTTTGCCACGAAATGACAAAGGCACGGCAACTTTTTGGGTTGCCGGAAACAACCCAACCCCTTTTACACAGTTTTCGAATGAGTGCCTGGCACGGTAGTGCCACTTCGAAACTTTTCGGCAAAAGTTGAATCCGTGCCTAAACTAAAAGTGTGGCCGGTTGCTTCGAAATTACAAAGGTAGGCTGGCACGGGGGAGGGGAGGGGAGGGGAGGGGAAAGAACCTTCTGCAAGCAAGCAACAAACAACCGGTTCCCTTCCCCCCGCACGCACGAAAAGTATCGCTTACAAAGGGCCAAGAAGGGGGACCGGTTGGTTGGCTGGTTCTTCGCGTAGCGAAGTTCTTGTTGGACGGTTAAAAGTTGGGTTGGGAACCAGAAGCAACCTTCTTGGTTGCAGGGGAAAAGGTTGTTTGGAAGTCCTTTACCGAGCGCAGGTCTTCCCCCAGAGGTGGCAGGAGTTCTTTACCGAGCGCAGGTCTTCCCCCAGAGGTGGCAGGAGCTCTTTACCGAGCGCAGGGGTTTGAAGAGGTTAAGGGGAAGGGGGAGGGGATCCAAGGGCTTCCCCCGCCCCGCCCCCCCAGAGGAATAGTTCTCCGGGGGGGAAGACACTCGGATCCCGGCTAGCACGGGGGAAGTCCTTGGATCCCACCCCGTACGGCAGCCTACTCCAGAGGTATGTGCCTTGACCGAGCCAGGAGTTGGGGCTGCGGGGGAAGCAGAAGAACTTCCCACCTCTCCCCCTGCGCTCGGTCAAGGTATGTGCCTTCTGCAACTGTATGTGCAGAAGGGTGTAAGTTCTCACTTCAGAGGAATATAAGAGAGAGCACCGCGAGGTTAAGGAAGAGGGAAGTCCTTGGATACCGTTTACTTCCAGTCCACTCTCCCTTCCCCTGCTGCCACCTCGCAGGGGAGAAGAGAAGGCCCTTCCCCTGCGCTCGGTAAAGAACTCCTGCCACCTCTGGGGGAAGACCTGCGCTCGGTAAAGGACTCCTGCCACCCAAAAAGCAGCTTTGGATCCCACCCGTGCTAGCCGGGGGAAGCCCTTGGATCCCACCCGTTAGGCTTGGATCCCACCCCTGCATAACTTGGGAAGACACTCGAACCTGGGAGCGGGAAGGGAATACCTTTTTTTTTGTCCACTCGGCCGCCCACTCTCCCTTAACCTCTTCAACCCCCTGCGCTCGGTCAAGGTGCGCAGAAGTTAGTTCTCTTCCCCTGCGCTCGGTCAAGAACTCCTGCCACCTCTGGAACCTGCTTGCCCGAATAGCAACCTTTTGGGTTGGGCCCCCTGGCACGAATAGCAACCAACCAAACAAACTTCTGGCCCTCATTGGCAATGCCCTTGCCCCCTCCCCACCCTTTGGCATTCGGCTTTCTTCGGGTCTCTGGTAATTGCGGTGTTGCTTTGCCAAGCTGGCTAGAGCACCACACTTACTACTACTATAGTACTTTGAGTGAGTAGTGGGGCTCGATCCTCCGATGTGGTGTATACGGGGGCAAGCAAGTGGGTCTCCCCCTCTTCGAAGTCAATAGTTGATTTGTGAGCAGCTTTACTTGTCGGTCCGACCGCAAGAGTAACCGTATGCCACTGTATGGTTTAGGAAGTTGGCTGTTTGGCAAGTCCCAGAGCATATATTACCCATACGCCGGGTAGATAGATGATATCTGTAGCCTAAAAAGTCCGCTAAGGTTATATCGTCAGTTACTCGGCCGCAATAGTAGCCAGCCTCACTCAAAGTTGACCGACCGTCTCACATGAGACTCGGTCGGGATCCAAGGCCCAGTCTGCCAACCTCTATTGGCCTTTCCCCAATTCGCCCATCCAATTCGTATTATTAACAAAGAGGCAGCACGCACTGGGGAAGAGACGCACGCTTCTACGTGTTTGTTTTCATAATATCGCATTATCATCTACCGCCCTTTCCTCAGAGCTCTTCATGTTAAAGGACATCGTCGTATGCTCGACTTGGGTGGCCTCTCAGAGTAGAGTACATTATGGCAGGATCTTTCACCCGTAGGGCAACGGTAGAGCACGGGCCACGGTAGGTAAAGCCGGCAGCCTCGGCCTCCAAGGACTTGGCTGCTTTAGGCTATGCCCCACTTCTATCGAAGTCGATACCTATTCCCATAGTCACTTTTTCCGTCCGTCCTAAAGTAAAGGGTGATACCTAGGTTGCACGTTTGGTAGTTTACTCGCCGTTTAGTACCGTGTACGTCAAACCTGTTATTACAGGTACTTCCGGAGGAAGGTTTGGTCGCACATGAACTTTCAATAGCGTTCGGACTCAAGTGCCTTCCGGAACACCCACCTGCCCCCTGGCAGGCCGGGGGGAGAGTTACCTTGCCCCTGCTGCTACCGATTAGCCTTGCGGCGAGCGGATAGTCCCCATGCTATGGTTCCCGCGGATCCCTCAGGTTAGGGAGTCCATCCAAGCGATGGCTTTCAACTTTCGCCTTTCAAAACGTGCCCTCCTAGGCGCACAACACTAAGTAAACCAAGCCAACCCGCATTACGTACTAACGGTAGATAATCGTATTGTTTAGAAGTACTTATGAAAACTCCATAAAGAAGCAGAATTATGGTGGCGTTAATAAGAAATATCTCTGGGAAAAGCGCTGAAAAATCATGCTCAAACATTTGGAAGAATAAATAACAACTTTGGATTTTTCTAGGTTCTTGATTTCAATGGGAGTTAGGTGAAAACGGCCAAGCGTTTTATGCTTGGTGGGGGCCGCTCCCGGGCCGGCCGGCCGGCCTTCAGGGTCCCGTTTAACCGGTACACTCGACCGTTTAGCCAGGGCTGGGCCGGTAGTGCCCAGGGGAAAAGGCCGTTTGAATGAGGGCCAGAAGGTTGGTTGCTATCCGTGCCGGAAATCCGAAAAAAAGAGTGCCAAAATTTCACAGAAGAACTGCAGAAGTTCTTCTGCACACTTTAAAGCAAGCAAGCAAGTATCCCACTCCAATCCAATCCAAAAGGACCAAGACGGGTTGGTTGGCGGCAAAAAAAAAGGTTCTTCGCGCAGCGAAGAACTTCTGCGGATTTCCAGAAGGTGTGAACTTCTGCTTCGCGCAGCGAAGAACTTCTGCGGATTTACAGAAGGTGTGAACTTCTGCTTCGCGCAGCGAAGTTCTTGTTGGGCCGGGTTGGCGGGTTAAAAGTTGGGTTGGGAACCAGAAGCAACCTTCTTGGTTGCAGGGGAAAAGGTTGTTTGGAAGTTCTTGACCGAGCGCAGGGGGAGAGGAACTTCTGCGTTGTTCTTCGCGCAGCGGAGTGAAGGAGTGTTGGTTGCAGAAGAGACTTCTGCTTCGCGCAGCGAAGCGAAGGAAACTTTCCGGCCAGGCCACGCGCGCGCGCAAAGAATGAGTGCCACGAAGAATGAGGGCCTTGCTTGCCAGAAGTGGCCCCCTTCTGCAAGCAAGCAAGTATTCCGGTCCAATACAAAAGTGTGCAGAAGTCTCTTCGCTGCGCGAAGATGGAGGTCCTTGGGCCTTCCCCTTCTTTTCTTGCAGGGGAAAATAACTTCTGCTCTTCCCGGAGGGGAGGGGAGGGGAGGGGAGAACCCCTGCGCTCGGAAAACTTCTGCTTCCCCTTCTTCGCACGGGGGAAGGGAAAGCTGCGCTCAGAAAGCAAGCGCAACCTTCTGCACACCTTGGATCCCGACTGTTTAAGCGATTGAATTCGTGCCACGGGCAACTTCAGAAAAGCAGTTCATTCGTGCAATAGGGAAGGAGGGATAGTGGTTCCTTGGATCCCGACAACTGTTTCCATTCGTGCCACTTTTTTTTTAAAGTGGCACTCATTCTGTTCTGCTTTCATTCGTGCAAACTTCACTGTTTTCCCCCGTGCCTACCTTTGTAATAATCCGTGCCTACCTTTGTAAGCGAAGTTGATTCGAGGGAATAAGGTTGGTTGAAAGTTTGTTTGTGCCACTGAAATTACTTACAAAGGTAGGCGCCGTTGCACTTTTAAAGGATTTTAACGGGCCCGTGCAAGCAAGCCTACCTTTGTGAACGTGATAGAAGTGTGGCAAGAATGAGTGCCTTCGAAACAACCTTTTCGTGCGTGCAGAAGTTCACACTTTTTGCTTGCTTGCTTGCTTGCTTGCTTGCTTGCTTGCTTGCTTGCTTGCTTGCTTGCTTGCTTGCTTGCAGAAGGTTGGTTCTCCGGCAACCCAAAAAGAACTTACTTTTTGGGTTGCCGGCTAGCACGGGGGAAGGTAAAGCTGCGCTCAGAACTCTTAAGAAGTTGCAAGTTGAAATCCGTCCTTTGTCATTTCGAAACAACCAAGAATCCAATTCGTGCGTGCAGAAGTTAGTTATTTTTGGGTTATCCGCCTACCTTTGTAACTTTTTGGGCTTGCGGTTGGTTGTTTCGGAGAAAAGGCACGAAAAGGTTGTTTCGAAAGCACTCATTCTTGCCATTAAAAGTGGCACGAAGGCACGAACAACCAGCCCTTCCAAACACACACACCTTTTGGCACGAATTAACAACAGTTTGCACGAATCCCCAGGCACGAATTAACAACAGTTTGCACGAATGAAACAGCTTTTGCACGAATGAAACCTAAACTTTTAAGGGATCCAAGGACCCACTCCTTGGATCCGTATCCCTTTTGCACGAATGAAACAGCTTTTGCGCGCCCTCTCCTATTCCTCTTCCTCTGATTAGAGAAGTTACCCAATGAGTGCCACTTTAATTAAAAGTGGCACGAAAGGTTGGTTGTTTAGCCGGGCTTTGTTTGTTAGTCTTTGCTTCGCTCCGCCCAGTCAAAGATAACCTTCGAATGAAGGCAGGCCTGTATCACCGAGTGAACGGACCTCTAGTCAGGGGACTACGGCACGGAAGCACAAGTGAAGGCCTTCCATCTTGATTCCGGAGGATCACCTCACTACCGAGCTGCCTACGCTACATGGCTTAGTTCATTGCCGAACTAAGCTGCTTTGCGAAAGGAAAGGGAACTGCGATCCTCTCCGCCTGCCCTACAGGAGCGGATACTATTGGTTACTAGTGAGATCTAGTTACTTCTATTTACACAAACTCCGGGGACATCGCTACGTTTCGGTTGCGCCCTCTCCCTGTCCTGCGGGTTAAGGTCGAGTGGATGGCCTTAAAGGTCTTCCCCGTGCGAGGGGAATACCCGTCCGGGATTAAAGAGTGGAGGATGGCAGGTAGAAATCGGGATCCAAGGAGGGGATCCAAGGAAGGGATTACGGGATTGCTTGCAATAATCCGATCTTTTTTAGTGGGATCCAAGTGGCCGGGGGTTGGGGCCCCCACCTTGGATCCCAATCCCCCTCCACTTGGATCCCGTGTTTTTTGGCTAAACATCCGTGCCAATGAGAGGTTTTTGTTGGCCTGAAAGGTTGTTGATTCGTGCAAAGAATCTTTTCCTTCCCCCGCTGCGCTCAGAAAGCTAGCTCTTTTTGTGGGCAAGATCTTCCTTTAAATCCGTGCCGAACTGCCGAACTTTCAACGGCACTGGTTGTTTCGAAGACTGAGTGAGTGCCTTCGAAACAACCAGTGCCGTTGAAAGTTCGGCCCAAAAAGAGCTAGCTTTCAAAGGTAGGCTTGCACGGGGGAAAGCCACAGTTTTCGAAACAACCAGTGCCGTGGCCACGAGATTACAAAGGTAGGCTGGCACGGGGGAAAGGTGTGAACAAAAAAAGAGTGCGGGTTGTTTTTCGCAGCGGAGAAACTTCTGCTTTCAAACAACCAACCAAACAAACAACCAACCAAACACACCAACCAACAACCTTCTACGTCCAAAAAGCAAGCAAGCTCTTCCCCCTTTTTTTAGGAAATCCGTCCCGAAAGTAGCAGAAGTTTTCGCAGCGAAGCAGAAGATCTTGCACGAAGAAAAGGCCCGTATTCAACTGCTTGTAAAAGTGGCGTCCCGCCTACCTTTGTAAGCGAATGAGTGCAGAAGGGTTGCCGCAGGCAGAAGTTGCTTGCTTGCAGAAGGTTCTTTCCCCCGTGCCGTGCCTGGCACGGTAGCTGCGCGAAGCAGAAGTTGGGTCGTCCCCCGTTGTGTAGCTGCGCTCAGAAAGCGCTTTTGGTTCAAAGCAGAAGTCGGTAGCTGCGCTCAGAAAGCAAGCGCAACCTTCTGCACACCTTTGGGGAGGGGAAGGGCCTTCCCCCAACCGTGGCCGAAGAGTTTCGCTTACAAAGGTCGGCTGGCACGGGGGAGGGGAGGGGAAAGAACCTTTTCCCCTGCAAGCAAGCAAGCAAGCAACTTCTGCACTCATTCAGTTTTCGAAACAACAACCCAACCCTTTTCGGCCACGAAAACTGTGGCAACAAACAAACTTTCTGCCCTGCCGAAAAGGTTGTTTCGCTTACAAAGGTAGGCACGGGGGAAGGGCCCTCATTCGAATGAAAAAAAAGTCGGGATCCAAGTTGTCCCACTCGTAGCAGGCAGAAGGGTGTTCTTGACCGAGCGCAGGGGAAGAGAACACCCTCCTGTCCCGGGGGAAGGCCCGCGGTAAAATAACTCCTGCTCTCTCTTATATTACTCTGAAGGTTGGTTGGTTGTTTGTGGGGAAAACCCCGGTGCTCGGTCAAGAACTTCCAACCTTTTCCCCTGCGTTGGCAGAAGTTCTCTTCCCCTGCGCTCGGTCAAGAACTTCCAAACAACCTTCTGCCGCAAAGTTTCCGTTCACTCATTCGAAGCAAAAGTTGGTTGCTTCTTGACCAGAGTTCACCCTTTCCAAGCAGGATTAATGAGTAACAGCTTTGCTTAAAAAGTGCAACTCTAAGTCTGAGTGTGCGCTCCTATTCCGTACGGGGCTTATCGCCGGGTCATTCACCGGAGGAGGAACCCAGGCTGTAGGGGGCTAGGCTGTAATCAATCCCACCCGTCCGAGCAAGAGGTTGCACGCTCGGCATGCATATCTTTAAGCTGTTGAAATGGCCCGGTTTCATCCATATCCCCTAGGATACTAGGTAACCCTCTATCCGGCTCCCCCGTTCCGTACCGTATCTATCCCCCCTATTTGGATATCTCAAGGGCCGTTTCTCCAAAGTCATGAGGAATAGCCAGGAGAATCGTGTACTTGGGTGCGAAAGTCTGCGTTTGCCTGCCCGCAACTCTCAAAACAAAACAAAAACAAACTTTTTTGTTCAAATTAGTGAACTTTCTTGTTCTGCTCGGGACAGGGCTGGAAGATTGAACCTTGCCTCAAAGCAAAGGAAAGCGCATGTGCCCCCCCAGTGGAGTATAATCTTGGTATACAGGAGTGGAAGGCTTAGTCGCTGCCGGAGAGAGAAGTATGACAATCGCTCTTGAAAGAGCAGTGTTGTTCCCAACTCTCAACTCTCAAGAAAAGCCCGCGTCGCATCTAAAAGTTAGTTCTAAGCCGCAGGCTAGTATCGAGCCCTCCCCATTATGACGTGTAGAAATCGAAGTGGCTAAATAAAAAGGCTAAAGAAGCCGGGGCGCCAGCCATAGGAGTTGAGTTGAAACTTTTGGCCCAAGCCTCTATCTATGCCCCAGGGGACGCTGGCTCGAACTAATCACTATGCTTCACTGAAAGGCCCAGCCGAACCATCCACTCGACAGCTCATGCTTAAGCTTATCATCGCGCTCCTTCCCCAGCGTATTTCCATCTCGGAACGGGTTCCCCGTCCCGGCAAGTCCCGGGGAACCCGGGCCGGGGAACCCGGGCCGGGCCGGCCCGTCCCGGGAGAAGCGGAAGACCATCAACGAAAGCGGGGCCTTCCCCCAGTGCTTACTCGGTTCACCCATTAAAAGGAACCGGAGCGAGTGGATAATTGAAAAGCAGGGCTAAGAAGATGGCGGCCCGCGGAGGAATTGTTTTGGCAAACACCACAACCCTACAAACAACCTTTTCCCCTGTGCACGTAGCGCTTTCTTTTCAAGGACCCCGGGACGGGATAAATTGTAAACCTCCAAATAAATAGAGGGGGGACTTTCAAAACAAAACAAAAACAAAAGTAGTGGGGCAGGCCGGGGTTTAGCTATGATGCTAACCAGCAGTTACAAGACAAAGGCGGGCTAGCATAGCGCCCGGACCGCTTTGCGCGTCTTCCCGGCCAAGCCCGGCCAATTGGAAAGTCATTACCAGGATGGCTGCGCTAAAGCCCTGTGACCCCGACGGTCCGGCTTTTACCTAGGAATAAAAGGAGCAAAGGCTTTCTTATGGCGGCCATATAAGACTTGATTCAGTGGTACGATAGAAATGGATACTTTGGGAGAGCTAAAGAAGAGTACTCTCATCTCAAATAAATGGTATTTTCCGTCTCACTAATACGGTGCCCGAGCGTGCTCTGATGCACGATGATGCCTCTCCGTAGGACGGACGGATAATGCAACAGATAGATTTCGAGGTCCTCTCAAATCCCGTCAAACTGTTCCGATCCCATCGTTTAAAATCACGTAGATAGAGGGGGATCTCTTGGGTAGCCTTCCCGATCGGCCGATCTTCTTGATTAGCAATCCGAGATTAGCCACTTTTACCTGTGGCCTGTTCCTGGTTATGACCCTATTGATTTAAAAAACACCAACCATCAAGATTAAGCTAAGTAATACCAATGAAAAGCCGCCCCTTCCCCGCTTGCTTTCTGGGCGAAAGCAAAAAAAGCAGCTAGTCGTATATGAGGATGACCCTAGATACACGAGATTGGACTACAGGCTACAGTCCTTCCACGACAGGGTATCCCAAGGCGGCAGCCTAGCGGCAACCCAACCAGGATCCCCGCTGCACCGGTCGATAATCTTGCGTGCGTGCGGGGTCACTTCTCTAATCAGAGGAAGAGGAATAGGATAGGGCGCGCAAAAGGCTACGGAGGTATGTGCCTTGACCGAGCCAGGAGTTGGGGCTGCGGGGGAAGCAGAAGAACTTCCCACCTCTTCCCCAGGTATGTGCCTTTACCGAGGGGTTCTCCTCACAAACTTCAGAGGGATATAAGAGAGAGGAACGGCCCTGCGCTCGGTCAAGGTATGTGCCTTCTGCAACTGTATGTGCAGAAGGGTGTAAGTTCTCCGAGCACCGGGGAAGGGAAGGGAAGGGAAGGGAAGGGAAGGGAAGGGAAGGGAAGGGAAGGGGCCCTTCTGCGAGGTGGCAGGGAGAGTGGGACAACTTGGATCTCACGACAACTGTTTTGCAGTAATTCGAAACAACCAACCGCAAGGCAACTTTTATCACGAACTTTTGAGGCACATACCTTGACCGAGCGCAGGGGTTCTCCGGGCCTTTTCCCCACAAACAACCAACCTTCAGAGTAATATAAGAGGGAGGTGGCAGGGTTTTTTTGTTTTTTTTGTTTGTTTGTGCCACTTCTATCACGTTCACAAAGGTGTGAACAAAAGAATATGAGCGCAGCGGGGAAAAGCAAGTAACTTCTGCACACAAAGTGTGGTGTTCTTGACGGATTTCAAAAGTAAGTTCTGAGCGCAGCTACCGACTTCTGCTTTGCACGGCACGGATTAACAACAGTTTGCTTGCACGAATGTTTAGCAACTTGGGTTCATTCGAAACAACCAACCTTAAAGGTAGGTTTAAAGTTCGGCAAGCCACTAAAGTTTATCACGAACCCGCCACTTTAATTATTACAAAGGTAGGCACGGATTAACAACAGTTTGCTTGCACGAATGTTTAGCAACTTTTTAGAAGGGAAGGATTTTAGAAGGTATGTGCCTTTACCGAGCGCAGGGGAAGAGGTGGCAGGGAAGGAGGGCAAAAAAAACAAAACAAAACAGGGGAAGACAACTTGGATCCCGACTGGGACACCGTGCAAGCCTACCTTTGTAAGCGGATGAGGGAAGGAGGGAGAGTGGGTCCTTGGATCCCGACAACTTTATTTGCCAGGGCTAAACGGAGGTATGTGCAGAAGTTCTCCGAGCGCAGGGCTTCACCTGCGAGAACACCCAACCCTTCTGCCAACGCAGAAGGGTTGTTGGAAGTTATTGACCGAGCACCGGGGAAGGGGGGAAGGGAAGGGCAAGTTTGAAGAGGTGGCAGGGAGAGTGGTTCAAAGCAGAAGTCGGTAGCTGCGAGACTTATGCTTTTGGAAATCCTTGGATCCCGACTTGCCACACTTGCCAGAAGTGGCTAAACGTGCCCCTTTGTCATTTCGAATGAGTGAACTACCGCAGGCAGGCATAAGTTGCTTGCTTGCTTGCAGAAGGTAGGTTCTTGCCCCCGTGCCGTGCCTGGCACGGTAGCTGCGCGAAGCAGAAGTTGGGTCGTCCCCCATTTGTAGCTGCGCTCATAAAGCGCAACCTTCTGCACACCTTTGCTTTGGGGAAGGGCCTTCCCCCAACCGTGGCCGAAGAGTTTCGAAATGACAAAGGTATGTGCCTTTACCGAGCGCAGGGGAAGAGGTGGCAGGGGCACGGATTTCAAAAAAAGAGTGCGGGTTGTTTTTCGCAGCGGGGAAGGCAACTTTTGAGTTCTTTTTGGGTGGTTGGCCCAGACAAATTGCAAGCCACAGTTTTCGAATGAGTGAACTTTTTAGATCCAAGGAGTGCCACTTGGGCCTCCAGAAGGTTGTTTGGTTGGTTGGCTGGTTCTTCGCGCAGGGGAATAAGTTCAGGTAGGCACGGATAGCAACAACCTTTTAAGTCCTTTGTAACTTCGAATGAGTGCCACCCCACCCCAAAGGTGTGAACAAATCTGAGCGCAGAAACCAACCCAACTTCTGCACACTTTTTGGAACTCCAAAAGGATCTCCGCCCGCAGGGGAAAAGGTTGTTTGAAACCAGAAGGGTGTTCTTCGCGCAGGGGTGGAAAAGAACTTATGCTTTCAAACAACCAACAAACTTTTGCCAACAACCAGAGAATTCTGCCTGTTCCCCGGGTTGTCTCTTGCGTGAAACTTCTGCTTCGCGCAGAAACCAAGACCTCCCCCCTTCTGCAAAGCAAAAAAAATATCTTGAAAGTTGGAGTGTTGGTTGCAGAAGAACTTCTTCAGTTCTTCTGCTTCGCGCGGGAAAGCGAAGAACTTCTGCTCCAATTTAAAGTGTGCAGAAGATACTTCTGCTTCGCGCAGCGGGGAAAAGCAAGCAAGCTCGGGGGAGGGGAAGAGATCCGAAAAAGATTAATTACAGAAGTTTGTTTGTTTTCGCAGCTACCGACTTCTGCTTTGAGCCAAAAGCGCCAAAAGTTCTGAGCGCAGCTTTCCCTTCCCCCGTGCGAAGAAGGGGAAGAAGTAGAACCGTTTGACGGATCTCAACACGCACGCACGCTTTAAGTGCCTGCCTGCCAGTCCTGAGCGCAGCTACCGATTCCCCTTTGCACGGCAACTCTTATTTTACGGGGGAAGGGCCCTCTGCAAGCAAGCAACTCCTGCCTGCCTGCCTGCCAGCGGGGAGGGCCTTCTGCACGAATTCGCTTACAGAGGCACGGCGGGTTGCCGGAGAACCAACCTTCTGCAAGCAAGCAACCCCTGCCTGCCTGCGGGGAGGGCCTTCTCTTCTGCACACCTGAACTTATTCCCCTGCGCGGGGGGAAGGGGAAGAAGAAGAAGGGGAAGAAGAAGAAGCAGAAGTTCACGCAAGCAAACCTTCTTGGTCCTTGGAACCAACTTTCTTTAAAGTGTGGACTTATGCCGAGCCGAGCCGAGCCGAAAAGGTTGTTTCGAAACTTTGCCCCAACAACCAACCTTCTGCCGAAAAGTTTCGAAGTTTGTGGCCGTGCCACTTCGTGTTAAAGTGTGGCAAGTAGGGATCCAAGGATTTCCAACACGCACGCTTTTGCCAAAAGAGCTTGCTTGCTTTCTGAGCGCAGGGGTTTCCCACTTCAGAGGAATATAAGAGGGTGGCAGGAGTTAGTTTCAACCTTCTGGCCGTTCTTTGAACCACTCGGAACTCCTTCCCTGGCAAATACAGTTGTCGGGATCCAAGTTGTCCCACTCGTAACTCCTTCCCTCATCCGCTTACAAAGGTAGGCACGGATAGCAACAAACAGCCCGCCCCCCCTGCGCACTCATTCGGAGTGAATCCCGTTTCGTATATAGATGGGGTTCCGAAGTCATCGAACTTAATAGTCCCGGGGTTATGACTGGGGATTCCATAAGGGGGCCGATGGCCCCTGCGGCAACCCCGACCTGGCAGCCCCACCCTTCTTTCTTTCTTTCTTTCTTTCTTTCCTTTCTTTCTTTCTTAAAGTCCCTTTCGTCTAGAGGTTAGGACATCGTCTTTTCAGGTCGAAGACACGGGTTCGATTCCCGTAGGGGATAACCGAAATGGCCTTGGCGCTTCTCTCGCGGTTTACCGGAGGAGCCGAAAGGATAAACTGCCAAGTGCCCTCGGCAATGAGGGAATGAGGGTTTACGGGGTTTTAAGGGGATTACGGGGGTAGGCCAAACTGGCCGGGGCCCCCTACCGATCTCTGCCCCACCACCCCCCCCAAAAAAACTGTGCCTTTACCGAGCGCAGGTATGTGCAGAAGGGTGTAAGTTCTCCGAGCGCAGGGGTTCTCCTCTCCTCTCCTCTCCTCTCCTCTCCTCTCCTCTCCTCTCCTCTCCTCTCCGAGGAACCTTTACCCTGCGGGAAGAGGGGAGCGAAGGGGAGTTTTACCGGGTTGTAAGTTGTGAGGAGCAACCGACACGTAGTGTCTGGTGGCTTGATTTGATTACCTGTATCGGTGGATTGTATCCAAGGCCGGGGACTTAGCCGGGATTGGATCGAGGGTGGGGAGGGGGCAGGGGTCCGGCAGGGGCTAAACGGAGGCAGAAGTTCTTGACCGAGCCAGAAGTTGGGGCTGCGAGAACACAACACAGAAGGGTGTTCCTCCCCTCGCAGGTGAAGCCCTGCGCTCGGAGAACTTACACCCTTCTGCACATACGCAGAAGGGCGCAGGCCTTCACCTGCGCTCGGAGAACTTACACCCTTCTGCACATACCTCGGGAAGGGAAGACCGACGTTTTATCCCGACAACTCGGATCCAAGAAGTTCCTCGGAGAACCCCTGCGCTCGGTCAAGGTATGTGCCTCCCGGTCTCCCAGGTCTCGATCTGATCTCGTCCCGGCCGGATCGAGGGATCCATTCAATCCTGAATTTACAAGATCGTAATAGAAGCTAGCTCTGGTGAAATAAAGAATCTAGGATCCTGTGAAAGCCAGCCAGCCTTGTGCTTCAAGAGATTCAATGAATCCTGGGTTTCCCGAGCAAAGATCGCTGTCCAGGGATCTTTCTTGCTTCTCCCCTCCCCGCTGCGCATTTTTTTGGAGTTCCGGGGGAAGAACTTACTTTTTGCTTGCAAAAAAGCAAGCGGGAAAAGCTAGCCCGCTGCGCTCAGAAGAGACTTCTGCTTGCTTGCTTTTTGGAGGTCCAAAAAAAAGCTTCTGCGGTTGCAACGCAACCGCACACTTTTTGGACCGGACCGAAAGGAGACTTCTGCTCCGCTGCGCATTACCCTAACCGGGGTTCCAGAGGTGGCAGGAGTTTGGAAGTTCTTTACCGAGCGCAGGGGTTCTCCCCTCCCCTCCGAGTAACTTCTTGCTTGGAAACTTTTTGCTTGCAAAAAATCCCCAACCCAAAAAGTTCACCGAGAAACCAACCGCACTCTTTTTTTGAAATCCGTCGCAGAAGGCTTCTGCTCTTCCCCTTCCCCTGCGCGGAGAACCGCCCAACTGCCAACTTCTGCGGGTTGTTTGCAGAAGCAGAAGAGACTTCTTTACAAAGGTTGAACTTCTGCTGCGCGAAGCAGAAGTTCACACAAACAACCCGGGCTTGCTTGTTGTTCTTGGTCCAACAAGAACTCCGCTGCGCGAAGCAACCAGAAGGGTTGTTCCCGCTGCGCACAAACAACCCGGTCCAACACAAACAACCAACCCTCTGCCTGCAAACAAACTTTTTTGCAGGCAGCAAGAAGGGAGACTTCTGCTGCGCGAAGATTCAGGTCCTTGGACTTTGTCTAGAGTGAGGTTGTCTTGGGCCTCATATTCCCCAAGGGGTCCCCTGTCTGGGGTAATCTGACTTCCTCACTTGTTCTCTGGATTTTCGTGACCGGCCCGGGTTCAGGGGTTCCTGGTATAACCGATCCACCCAGGGGCGGCAAGGCTGGGCTACCTCTGGCCCATCCTGTCTAAGGGTAGGGTTCCTGCCCCAGCTTTACCCGGGGTTAGTGGGGCTGGGCCGGGAGCTCCCATCCTTCTCTCTCTGCATGGGTAGGGGTTGGTGGGGGACGGGGGTCAGTATGGGCCGGGTTTGGTCCGGGCCTGCTCTTTAATCTACTTACGGGAACCCGACACTACGCTCCTCACTATGCAGATAGCCCACCTGCAAGAGAGGAGGCTAATTACGCAGTGAATTCAGTCCATGGTAAGACAGAATTAACAAGAACCCAATGCCGGGCCAGGTTTCAGGGGTGGGCTTAGCCTGGAAAACCACAATGACAGTGACAATGACAGGAGAGTTACTTGGGAAACCAGGGATTATGGAACTTCTCCATGGAACACGGGGAGGAGCCGCTCCTCACTACCATAACAGCAAGCGCATCCCAAGAAGTTCCTCGGAGAACCCCTGCGCTCGGTCAAGGTATGTGCCTCAGTTACTTGCTAATTTGATAGTGCAAGGTCCGGTCAGAGAGAGAGGAACGATTCCAACGTACGAGGACCACCCACTTTACCCGGGCAGAGGACAAAGCAGCCGAGGCCACCCACTGACTCATGGGATTGGGGCAGGCCACCCACCCACCCGGATTATGATCAGGCCAACGGATCACTCAGACCTTAAAACAAGTGGGGGCACTCGCCCCTACTCCCTTCACTAAAGGGCCAAAGCACCTACTACTCGAGGCGCTCCCGGATGGATGGATTCCCGAGGACCAACCGGCCAAGTCCCCTAGCGTCGGGTGTATTCCCTCTTGTATTCCTGAAGCCAACCCAAGAAGTTTGTGTGAACTTCTGCTCGGAGAACCCCTGCGCTCGGTCAAGGTATGTGCCTCTGAGTACGGGAGTGGCGGGTTCCTCCAAACTTGCCTGCCCCCGGGGGAGGGGAGGAGCCCACCCTTGGATCTCCTATCCTTTACCCACCCGAGCCCAATGGTTAGTTCTCCGACCCGGACCACGAGTACGAAGGACGAGACCAGAGACCCGCCCGAGTCCTCCCGGAGGTACCTATACCCTCCTTGCTTGCTTGCTTGGAAGTTCTTGCCCACGAGTTCGAAGGTGCTCCGGAACCCGAGTCCAACTCTCGTCCGAGGTGGTATGACGAGTCCTTTGAACGAGTCAGGACCCTCAATCACTTTTGAAGTTATCGGCCAACTCCTTCAAATTCACCCCGAGGACAGGCCCTTTATTCAATTAGGGGCACCTACCTCTACCCAGCAAGGCACATACCTTGACCGAGCGCAGGGGGAGGTTAAGGCACCTTGACCGAGCGCAGGGGTTTGAAGAGGTTAAGGAACGGGCACCCAACCCCTAAGTTGGTTGTTGGCCCCCCCTTTTTTCGGGCGGGGGACCGCCTACTTGAGGCCAAAGGCCCACCCCTCACAATCAAAGGCCGAAGGCCAAACCTACAATCAAGGCCGAAGGCCCAACCTCTTGGAAAGGGACATCGGAACTACACTCTTAGAAAAGTATGGCCCAACACTAGACATGGGTTGGGGTCCTTGGATCCCACTCACTACTTAAAACCTTCACAAACTTTTGGCTCAGGAACCAGATCTTAAGTAAACCCTGGAAGCCGGAGCTACGTTACGGTGGCCGGATCTCCGTCGGCTGCCCGGGAATCCGACACTACTATCCTTCTTGGCCACTGACACTCGCTCCCCTTAACCTCTTCCCCGGTGCTCGGAGAACTTCTGCACATACCTTACCCTCTTCCCCGGTGCTCGGTCAAGAACTTCCAAACAACCTCCTGCCTGCCACCTCTGGAACCTGTGCTCGGTCAAGAACTCCCAAACAACCTTCTGCCTGCCACCTCGCAGAAGTTACCCCTGCGCTCGGTCAAGAACTTCCAACCTTCTGCGTTGGCAGAAGTCCTTTTCCCGCTGCGCTCAGATTTTTTTAGCTGGCACGGGGGAAGTTAACCTTCGCAAGCAACCAACTTTTGCTTCCCCTTCACCGCTGCGCTCAGATAGCTTTTTTGGCTGGCACGGGGTTTAGAAGTGAACCGCACGGAAACAACCTTTTGGCCCTCATTCTTTTAAAGTGGCACTCATTTGGGTCGAGTCCTCCCAGATGAGAACCACTAATACGAGTTGGTGGGAGGAACAAGTCCGACCCATCACCCAATAGCGGGGAGGTTGGGAAGAGGGCCGAGCCCGACCCCAAGTTTAACAGGCAAGTTTGGAGGACGAAGGCCAACAAACTCTTAGCCGGGTCGAGGCACGTAAGCACGAGGAACCACTAATCGAGGACGTTAATTCATCGGATTGGGAATCGGGGGGGGGTCGGACCAACCGGAACCACTCACCCCCATCACCAAGACCAGCAATTCAGGGACTTCGTTTATGGTCCGAGGCGCTCCCGGACCACTAATTGGTGGTTTATTTCAATAAACCGGATTGTGGTTCGAGGACCGGGCCAGAACCACTACCCAGAGGGATTCACGGACCAATTCACTGGTCTTGTGGTTCGAGGACCATAGGACCAGAAAGACTAATAAGGCAATTAATTGGTACGTTAATTCATTTATCGTTCGAGTTCCAAGAACCAGGACCACTAACACAGGTTGGTCGGAGAAACATGGACCACCGGGGGAATACCTGCACAACGGTTCTCCGAGGACCACTAAGCCGGGGCCGGGCCAAGCCCAAGTAATTTCCAGGAAACGGGACAGAAGCACCCACTAGCTTAGTAGCCATCGTACCCGGAGGATCTATTGCTAATCGGATAGTGCCTCTAGTCTGGGTTAGCCTACGATTGAACAGACCGCTTAGTAGCGATCGTACGGGGCAAATTACCCTCCCACTAACCAGGCTAGGGGGAGGTGGGTTGCCATCCCTTCCTCCCCTGGCTTGGGTTGGGGTGGGGCTTCGCCCTCCCGATTGTCCCTCCTACCCGTGTTAGTGCCGGGTCCACTAGTTCTTTAGGCGGCTATTAGCTGAATCTCCCAACCGGGGGGAACCGATCGCTATTGGTCTAGTGAGGTGGGCTGGGCTCTCCCCAACCTCCCCTATATTGGGTTATGGGTCGTCCTTCGGACTGGAACCAGCTACGCTACGATAGGCTTTCCTCGCCGGACTCGGCCCGGTGGGGCTTCGCCCTCCCCTAACCCGAGGTGGAGGTTGGACTTTGTCCTCCCATAATCCATCTAGGGGGTCGGCCTTGGTCCTCTCCATAACCCGGTTTATTTAAATAAACAACCCGTATTAGTGGTTCTGGTCCGGGAGCTCCTCGTACCTCTTATTGAGATAACGTTATCCCATTTCCTGGTCCTCTGGACTGGGCCTAGATGGATTGGTCCAACCCCACTATGGGCTTAGCGTCCTCTTCGTCCGGGTCGGATCGCTACGTATGGTAGTGGGTGGTTTTCCACGATGGTTGGCTTTAACTCGTCTTTCGGACTCGTACCAGGGGCTGAACGGGTCCTTGGGACTGGCCCCTAATCTCGTTTCCTGGTCCCTCTAATACTCCTTGGCTTTTCAAAGAGTCCGGCCCATGGTACTGACTCGTCCTCCGGACTTGTACCTCGCTAGATACAACAGATTAGTGGTTCTGGTCCCTCGCCGTATGACTTTGAAAAGGGGACTCGAACCGTATCTGATTTCCTGGTCCGGGAGCGCCCTCGTGATTGGCCCGAGTCCACAAGGGAATTAGCCTACTCCCCGGCTACGATGGCTATGATACTGGTTGGGTTGTTTCCAATTGTTGGCTTGAACCATATCTCGTTTCCTGGTCCTCCGGACTTGTACTAGATTGGATACGATAGCTATCCTGGTATTCCGGACTCGGATTCAATATCTCATACTGGTCCTCCGGCCTTGTCCCTGGGTCTGGGTTGGGTTTGTTCCTCCCCATAACCCGGGGGGTCGGACTTGTCCCTCCCACAACTGTTTTTTTTGCCCGGTTTCTTTCAATAAATACTCGTATTAGTGGTCCTCGTCTTGTGGGACTGGAACCCGAGTATTGGGGTCGTCCGGGAGCGCCTCCCAAACCTGGCGTTAGTGGTTGGGCTTGGTCCTCCCGATGCTGGGTAGGTCGGCCTTTGTCTTCCTAACCCAACCGCCCCCGGGGTAGAGGTTGGCCGGGAGCTCCTCCCAACCCGGGCTAGTGAATTTGTTTCTGAAACTAGATCCCCGTGTTAGTGGTTCTTGTCCTTCGGCCTCGGGTAGGTAAAACTTGGTCCTCTCAACCAAACCTGAGGTGCGGGGCCAAACTTTGTCCTCCTAATTTATGGGTCGAACTTGATCTTCCTGGGGTTGGGCTATAGGTCGGGCTTCGTCCTCCTTTTCCGGCCGGGTAACTTTTCGTGCCAGGGGAAAAGGTTGCTATTCGTGCAAAAGTAAGTTTCATCCGTGCAAGCCTACCTTTGTAATAATCCGTGCCTACCTCTGAATTCGGGTTCCCCCACTTCGTGTTAAAGTGTGGCAAGTCGGGATCCAAGGACCAAGAAGGTTTGTGTGAACTTCTGCTTCGCGCAGCGAAGAACTTCTGCGGATTTCAACCAACAACCAACCAACCAAACAACTTTTAAAAGGTTGTGCCGGTTTCGCAGCAAGAAGGGGAAGCAAAAGTTGCTTGCGTGCGAAGGTTCTTTTGTCCCACTCGTAGCAGGCAGAAGGGTGTTCTTTACCGAGCGCAGGGGAAGAGAACACCCTCCTGTCCCGGGGGAAGGCCCGCGGTAAAATAACTACTGCTCTCTCTTATATTACTCTGAAGGTTGGTTGGTTGTTTGTGGGGAAAACCCCGGTGCTCGGTCAAGAACTTCCAACCTTTTCCCCTGCGTTGGCAGAAGTTCTCTTCCCCTGCGCTCGGTAAAGAACTCCTGCCACCTCTGGAACCCCCTCATTCTTCGTGGCCGAAAAGTAAGTTTCAGTTTTCGAAACAACCTTAAAGGTTGTTCGGCACGGCACGGCAGAAGTTGCGTGGCAAACTTCTGCCCCCGTGCCTACCTTAAAGGGTGTTCTTCGCTGCGAAAACTTCTGCTTACTTTTGGTTTCTTTGTAAGCGACAAACTTCTTGCTTGCAGGGGCCAGGTTGTTTGTTGCTTGCTTGCAGAAGGCTCTTTCCCCCGTGCCTACCTTTGAAAGCTCTTTTTGGGCCGAACTCTCAACCAGAACCTTTTATGGTTGTTTCGGATGAGGCTTTTTTTTTTGCACTCATTCCCTTAACCTCGCTGCGCTCGGTAAAGGTAATACCTTTGAAAAAGGCAATTCCCTGCTCCGCCCCCCCCCATTCAGTCTTTGCCCAGAGTCTTATCACTCGAAACTGGGGGCCAGATGATTGAGATTGTCCGCTCCCCTATCAATTGCTGATTGATTATCTGCTCCCTTACTTATCGATTGATTATTGATTATCTGCTCCCCCATCGATTAATGGCTTCTCGCACCCTTATATATAGAGGTAAGAAGAATGACCTTACTTTCCCATCGATCGATTGCTTCCCGGGAATGGAATCTATTATTCATTGATCGATTGAGAGAGGTAGATCGAAGGAGCTGAAAGCGCATGAGATCCGGGGGAAGAGATCGAAAAAGAGGAGCTGAAAGCAAGCGCATGCATGAGATCGAACCGGAGATCGAAGAAATGCGCTGAAAGCGCATGAGATCGAACCTCTCAGCCTTGCCTCTTCTTGGCTACACGAACCCGCTCGGTCAGTGTGTTCAACAAGCATACTTACCCCGGTCCGTGCCTTCCGAGCCAGCTTGGTCGGTGTGATCATGCCGGTGTGTGGTGTTCAAGCATACCTTCTCATCTGAGCTTGGTCCATCCCTTGCTCAGCTCAGCTTGATCCATACGAAAGCCGGCCGCTCAGTCACAGTATGTTAAAGCCTGCCGCTTAGTGACAGTGCGTTTGATCAAGCCGCCCGCCTTAGTGTGTGTTCCCACGTCATTCGATCCGATGATGTGTGTTCAGACTTTTTTTTAAAGGGTAACCTTCGTTAGTGATGAGTGTGTCCTGTCCGTGCATATTTCCCAGTGGGGTTGGTGTGTGTTTCGTATCCACCCGTTTCATGCTTATTTAGCAATTGTACGTGTGCTTATGTAGCCTGTTTATTAGGGGTTTGTGGTTCAGTGCGTTCGGACCTTTTAAAAAGGGGTGAGGTGCTCGTTCATACCCTATTATTCCGATGCGTGCTTATGCCAACGCGTGGTGTCCCTATACCTACCTCAATGTGTGCCATGCGGGAACCGGTGTGTTCATGCCTTGGATGTGTGTTGATGTTTTTGAGCGTGTCCCCTTGCGTGTCCATGATCCAATCCGCTCGTGTGATGGTCGGACTTGGATCGATCATAGTGGGTAAAGTCAATCGCTAACCAGTGCCTCGTTAGAGAGCCAATAGTCAAACTTCATTCCTATCCCATCCCGCCAAGGCCAAGGGAGGTAGGGGGGGCCAGGCTCATCTCTCTAAAAGGCCTATCCCCCCCACTGAGCAATAGATACAAAGAATAATAACCAAACCACGTTCAAGGAATGCCAGTCCCAAGCAGCCACCCTCAATAATACACGGGGGGTGATTGATTAAATTCAGGTTAGTGAGTACAAACTGAGCTTATTCATTATGCGATAAGGAGACAGCATAATCCGAATTGCTAGCTAACCCTGAATTCCCTGCCGACCGGCCCGTAGGCACTTGATTTCTCCCAGGCCGTAAGCACCTGGAGTGCGATCCCTATGCGCGGTGGCCAGAGAACGGTCTAATTGAGGCCAGTGGCAACGTATGCGCCAGCGTTGAAAAGCCAAAGGTAGGTTTCGCATGAAGCGCGCGCTTGAAGCCGCCTCCGGAATTATTGTGTGTATAGAAGGGGGGACCCCCGTGCCGGGACAGATTGCCCTTGACTTTTAGAGTCTAATCAAATATCCCTTTCTAGATCGAAGTGAGAATGTAGGGGATTGGTCTTTCCAGAGATCAATGTTCGCCGATAGGAGATCCGGAGTCCCCCGTACTTCATAAGAGGGAAGACACTCGTAAGACCACCCACCCGGGGAAGTTAGTTCTTTTGGATCCAAGTACAAGGGATCCAAGGGCCCAATGAGTGCAAAAGTCTCATCCGTGCCTACCTTTGTAAGCGAAACAACCTGGCAAGGGGCACGGCGTCTCATTCGTGCGGGTTGTCCGTGCCTACCTTTGTAAGCGAACTTTTCGGCCACTGAAATTACTTACAAAGGTATGTGCAGAAGGGTGTTCTCCGAGCGCAGGGGTTCTCCGAGGAACAACCAAAAACCTTTTGCCAACAACCCCAACAACCAACCTTTTGCCAACCAAACAACCCCTGGGGCGGGTTGTTTGTGTGAACTTCTGCTTCGCGCAGGGGAAGGAGTAAAGGTAGGCACGGATAGCAACTTTTCCCCTGCGCACGAAAAGGTGGCACGAAAGTTACTTTTCGTGCGTGCAGAAAGGGGCAAGAACTTCTGCTTCGCTGCGCTCAGAACTTACTTACTTTCTTGGTCCGGGTAAGAGACTTCTGCTTCTGCCGCGCCGCAAAAGGTTGCGGTGTTGCAGCCAGCAACCTGCCCAAGAAGTTTGTGTGAACTTCTGCTCTCTCTTATATTACTCTGAAGGTTGGTTGTTTGTGGGGAAAAGTTACCCCTGCGCTCGGTCAAGAACACCCTTCTGCCTGCTTTTCCCGCTGCGCAGAAGAACTTGCTTTTTACAACCCGCACTCTTTTTTGCTTGCACGGTAGGTTAAACCTTTAAATCCGTGCCTACCTGAACTTATTCCCCTGCGCGAAGATTCAACACGCCAACAAGAACTCCGCTGCGCGAAGAACACCCTTCTGGTTCCAAACAACCAACAACCTTTTGCCAACAACCTTTTGCAAACCAAACTTCTGGTCCAACTTTTAAGCAGAAGTTTCTGCGCGAAGCAGAAGTTCCTTCTGGAGGTCACACCTTCTTGGTCCTTTGTGAACGTGTGGCAAGAAACTAACTTTTCGGCAACGCAACTTTTTGCTTGCTTTCTTGCAGAAGGTTCTTTCCCCTCCCCCGTGCCGTGCCAGCCTACCTTTGGGGCCCTTCCCGTGGCCCTCATTCCTTTTAGGCACGGGGGAGGGGAAAGAACCTTCTGCAAGAAAGCAAGCAAGCAAAAAGTTGCGTTGCCGAACAACCTTTAAGGTTGTTTCGAAACTTACAAAGGACCAAGAAGGGTTGTTTGCTTGCGTGTTGAATCTTCGCGCAGCGAAGCAGAAGTTCACACAAACAACCCTTCTGCCAAGAAGGTTGAATCTTCGCGCAGCGAAGCAGAAGTTCACACCTTTTGCGGATTTCAAAAAAAGAGTGCAACTTCTGCGGGTTGGTTGTTGGGTTGGGTTGTTTCGCAGCGAAGAACACCCTTTAAGGTAGGCACGGATTTAAAGGTGTACCGTGCAAGCAAAAAAGAGTGCGGGTTGTTCGGTTGTTTGGTTGGGTTGTTTCGCAGCGAAGCGAAGGTGTGAACCTACCGTGCAAGCAAAAAAGAGTGCAACTTCTGCGGGTTGGGTTGTTCGGCTTGGCTGCTTTCGCAGCGGGAAAAGCAAGCAGGGGGCTTGAAGGGCTGGCTGAACCAAAAGAACCGGCGCGGCAGAAGCAGAAGTCTCTTACCCGGACCAAGAAAGTAAGTAAGTTCTGAGCGCAGCGAAGCAGAAGTTCTTGCAACAAACACCCTAAAAAAAGGCCGAATTAACTTCGCTTACAAAGGTAGGCTTGCACGGATTATTACAAAGGTAGGCACGGATTAACAACAGTTTGCACGAAGAACTAACTTCTGCGCACGAAAAGGGTTGTTGTTTCGCTTACAAAGGTAGGCACGGATAGCAACAAACAACCGGCCCCTCCCCTGCGGCACGAATAGCAACCGGTTCACCCCCTGGCACTACCGAACTTTTTGGCTTGGCCAAAAGTTAGTTTTCAAACAACCGGCCCTTCCCCTGCACGCACGAGAAGTTTCGCTTACAAAGGTAGGCACGGATGTGGGCGCTGCCGTACGGGGGGAAGACCTTGGATCCCACCCTGGCTTAGTCCCACGGTAGTGCCACTATAAAAGTGGCCCTCAGACCTCAAACCCAGGGTCATAGTTCTCCGGCTAAACTCCGGCAGGAGTTTGGAAGTTCTTGACCGAGCGCAGGGGAAGGCCCACAAACAACCAACCTTCAGAGGAATATAAGAGAGAGCAGAAGTTCTTTTCCCCTGCTACGAGTTGACCGGCATTTCAAGGGATGGGGACTGGGTAGGGGATCCGAGTTCGTGAGAGTGTCTCTTCCGTCAAGGGAGTCCTTGGATCCCTCCGTCCCCCTGCCCCCTTAATACCCACCCGGTACGGTCCACTCTCCCGACAGTCTGGGAGAGGGAAATCCTTGGATCCCGACAACTTTTAGGGGACTTTGACGGTTTTATTTTATTTTATTCTATTTGATTTTCATGCGAATCCGACGGAATAAACAAAGCGCTATGAAGATCAAGAACGGACCCTTTATTATCCTTAGAGGGAGGAACCCAAATAAAAAAAAGAATATCTTATGGCCGCCAGACGACTCTCAATTCTAAAACAACCCGTATTTTCTACACTTAACCAGCATTTAATAGATTATCCAACCCCGAGCAATATAAGTTATTGGTGGGGTTTTGGTTCGTTAGCTGGTCTTTGTTTAGGCATTCAGATCATTACCGGCGTTTTCCTAGCTATGCATTATACACCTCATGTCGATCTAGCTTTCCACAGCGTAGAACACATTATGAGGGATGTAAAGGGAGGCTGGTTGCTCCGTTATATGCATGCTAATGGGGCCAGTATGTTCTTCATCGTAGTCTATCTCCATATTTTTCGTGGTTCATACTATGGAAGTTATACTAGTCCTAGAGAATTCGTTCGGTGCCTTGGAGTGGTCATCTCATTACTAATGATCGTTACCGCTTTTATAGGGTACGTACTACCTTGGGGTCAAATGAGCTTTTGGGGAGCTACAGTAATTACCAGCTTAGCCAGTGCTATACCTGTGGTAGGAGACACTATAGTCACTTGGCTTTGGGGTGGGTTCTCTGTAGACAATGCCACTTTGAATCGTTTTTTTAGCCTTCATTACTTACTACCTTTCCTTATAGCAGGCGCTAGTATTCTTCATCTGGCTGCATTACACGAATATGGATCCAATAATCCATTGGGTATAAATTCTTCCGTCGATAAAATAGCTCTTTATCCATATTTATACGTCAAAGATCCGGTGGGTTGGGTAGCCTTTGCCATCTTCTCTTCCATTTGGCTTTTTCATGCACCCAATGTCTCAGGACATCCCGACAATTATATACCGGCCAATCCGATGTCTACCCCGGCTCATATTGTACCAGAATGGTATTTCTTACCAATCTATGCCATTCTGTGAAGTATTCCGAACAAATTAGGAGGGGTCGCTGCCATAGGACTAGTCTTTGCGTCACTAGTGGCCTTACCTTTTCTGAACACTCATGCAGTACGTAGTTCAAGTTTTCGACTCATTCACCAAAGACTGTTTTGGGTGCTTTTGGCTGATCGCTTACCGTTAGGTTGGATTGGATGTCAACCAGTGGAGGCACCTTACGTGACTATTGGCCAACTGGCCTCGTGCGTGTTTTTCTTGTACCTTGCCATCACGCCCATTCCTGGTCAAATAGAAGCCGGATTGATACAACAAAACGCCGACGGTACGATAAGTCGGCACTTTGCTATGCTTGCCAATCCAATAGGGGTCAGCTACCGCCTCTTAGAGCCCGCTCCATATCCATATTGATAATACGTCAAAGATCCAATAGGTAATAGTGGTAGTGGGGCGGCAGCCTTTCTTCAATGAATTGACTGCTTAGAAAGGACCAAAATCTGGTTCTCCCTCTTCCCCTGGTAATGGTATATCCATGGAAATGTGGTTATTGCCTCAAAGCCCTGCTCTATCCCATTTATTATAGAGCCCCACTGCCTGTACTACTCCTATGACAGGTAGTACTTTATGGGATAGCCCTTGACAATCTCCTACAACTACAACTAGCCTTTGCTGCTGACGGAGGTAATCCTAGTCAATAATGGCCTGCTATGGACGAATAAACTGCCCCGCAAGGCTTAGTGGCCGGGAACTGGTGATGGAAGAGGAACAGTTTTGCCCCTGCCGCCCCCCTGCGGATCCTACCTATCCGAACCCACTTGACTCGCGCTCATAGAGGAAGCCAGCCCCTAAGGTAGCCAACCGGGGAGTTATCGTCTACAACCAACCTACCGGTTCCCCCCAGGCGTGCAGGTTCTCACGCAATTCCTATCCGGCCTGGCCTTCGCTTCGCTACGCTCAGAACTTTTGACCTTGGCATGATGTCCAACTTTCAAAGTACGACCTGGGCCTTCACTTCGCTGCGCTCAGGCCCAGGTTTACCTTGGTTTTGAATGCGTACGATCGCGCTGGTCCGCAGCCCTCTCCTTATCGGTCGAGTGTCTTCCCCGACCCACCCTGGCAGGCACCGGGCCTTCCCCCATGCGCGCCCGCTTTCCTTCCTTAAAGTGCACCCCTTGAATAAAGCCGGCCTAAGTAGGAGTGTTGAAAACGACGTTTTCAACCCTCCCTTCCTGGAAAGTCATAAACGACCCTGACCTTTGCTTGGACCTGGTGGACAGTGTTGAGGTCTTTGCTTAAGAAACAACCGAGCGCATCAGAGCAAGGACGGACCAATTTCCACCGCCGGGGGGCGGGCTACGAGAGAGGTAATGAGATCTGAGGGCGATGCGCCCCCCGGGTTGAGATGCGCTCCTCGTGTTCCTGTTGGATCATGGAAGCCGCTGGACGTCTTATGAGCCGAAATAGCTAAAGCTTAGATCAATCTTATCTGCCGGCTCCTCTAAGAAGAGGAAGATGGAGTGTTCGTAAAAGAAGGTTCCTTGTTTCTTCACGGATTGGTGATGGGAGAGATAAGTATTTAAGACATGTGTATAAAACGTGAAAAAAGCAGCCGTTCCGGCCTGGCAGCCCGTGGCAGCCCGGCCCGGCCAAAGTGTGGATTTCATCTCTTCCCCCCGGGGGGGAGAAGACCTGTCATTCTAAGAAGTTAAAGTGGTGCTATATCCGAAACGTACCTTATTCTGTCAATATCAAAAAGACCTTCTATGTCGCTCTAGAAGGGTTAGTCATATGTCGAGGTTTCTTAATATGCCATCGAAGAAATTGATAGGAGTGTCTAATGGGAATATACGAGATCACCAACATAGAAGGCTTGCAGCTAAATCTGAATCAAAACGAAGGCTCTGTAAAGCCATTTGCCAGGATATCAATCCTCCTAGTCGGGTACGGAGCAAAACTATGGAAAAGTGGTCCAGGTTGCCAAGAAATAGTTCCGAAACACGGGTGAGAAACCGATGTATTTTTACTGGTCGCTCTCGTTCCGTATATAAGTTATTCCGTCTTTCTCGCATAGTCTTTCGTGAATTAGCCTCTAAAGGCTCTTTGATAGGCATTAACAAATCGTGCTGGTAGCCAATAATTAGCCAACAACTCAGCTTGGGGTGGCCCGGCCCCACCCCCGGCCCGCCCCCGATCCTGCGTCCTCGCGGGCTTACATGTTCTTAGATTCTGTGTCCTCATGGGAAAGCCTTATTTCAGATTCCGTGTCCTCATGGGAAAGCCTGGTTTCGGATTCTGCGTTATCATTATTCTCAGCCTCCATCGATTCTTTATAGATCTCTGCTGCAGCTCTTTCATGACGCGCGGCTGCCCATCTGCACACACAGGTGTCATTATTGGCTCAGATAGCGGTGGTAGAGTATACTACTTGAAAAAAGCAGCCTTACCTGAACCTTCGGATTCATCGCAGGATGCACTAACAAGGCAAACTTTTTTGTTAAAAGTTGCTTGCGGGAGTGTCTGAGCCACTAAGCGCCTTGCAGGACTTAGGAAAGCCCCGCCCGACCGACCGATTATCTGCTGCCTGCCTGCCTGCTGCTGGCTTCGACCATCCTTTCAGCATCTACCGGGCAATCTATTGTCCCATTACGAGACTGACTCATTGAGGTGAGGGGCTGACACTCCCTAATGCTACTACATCTAAGTGTATTTACCATCACCAATCGGTCATATCTCTAGGGTCTTAGTACTGAGTCGATATCCAAAACGATTCCTCCTATTCCACCGTCAAAGTTATCCTATACCTCCGTACTCCGGCACCTATCGTACCCTCGGCACAACCTTCTGCACACTTTAAAGAAAGAAAGAAAGAAGGCAGCGCAAGGGAAGGGCGGTATCAAAAACCATGCATGGGTCTGGCTGGGTATAGGAACTGCTGTATCGATAGCTCGGATTGCCGTTTTTTGTTAGAAGTATTCCGAGCAATCGAATAATTAGAACCATTCCGTTTTGAATGGCATTAGAGAACTTGAGCCAAGCCCGGTCACAGGTTTAGTCTGGGGCCCCCCGAAAGAAAGCCAGCCCGAGTCTGGATGAAAACGTGCTGACGTTACTCGAACGAAATTTAGAAGTGCGATATCTTTATGAAAATACGCGTAGGAGATCCAAGGAGTCCCTGGCACCACTCCGTGCCTACCTTTGTAAGCGAATGAGTGAACTTTTTGGGGCTTGTGGGTGTGGCACATCCGTGCCTACCTTTGTAAGCGAAACAACCTGGCAAGGCAACCTTTTGGCAGGCAACCTTTTGGGTTGCGTGTTGTTCGGCAAGGCCAGAAGTCTCTTTTAACCCGGTTCAGTTGTGCCGGAGCGAGTGGGACAACTTGGATCTCACGACAACTGTTTTTTTTGCGGCACTGTGCAAAAACCTTCGAAACAACCTGGCAAGGCAACTTTTTGGCTTGGCAAAAAGTTCGGCAGAAGGTTGTTTGTTTGCCTTCGTGCCACTTCGAATCTTAACGAGCCACCGCACGGATGTGGGAAACAACCAACCGCCCAGCCCAAAAAGCAGCTTTTTGGGCTGGGCGGTTGGTTGTTTCGTGCCACTGAAAGTTACTTACTTTTCGTGCGCAGGGGAAAAGGTTGTTTGTATTCGTGCGGGTTGTCCGTGCCTACCTTTGTAATTTCGAAGCAACCGCAAGCCCAAAAAGTTACAAAGGTAGGCTGGCACGGGGGAAAGAACCTTCTGCAAGCAACTTCTGCACTCATTCAGTTTTCGTGGGAATAAGGTAAAGTTGTTTGTTTGTGCCACTTCAATTAAAAGTGCAACGGCCTGGCCGAAGAGTTTTCCCCCGTGCCTACCTTTGTAATTTCGAAACAACCGCACGGCAGAAGGTTGTTTGTTGCTTGCTTGCTTGCTTTCTTTAAAGTGTGCAGAAGGGTTAAAAGTTGAAACTTCTGCTGCGCGAAGCAGAAGAACTGCAGAAGTTCTTCTGCAACCAACACTCCTGAACTTATTCCCCTGCGCGAAGCAGAAGTTCACACCTTAAAACTTGGTCCTTTTGGAGTGGAATACTTGCTTGCTTTCTTTAAAGTGTGCAGAAGATCTTCTGCTTCTGCTGCGCGAAGCAGAAGAACTGCAGAAGTTCTTCTGCAACCAACACCCCTGAACTTATTCCCCTGCGCGAAGCAGAAGTTTCACGCAAGCAAACAACCCTTCTTGGTCCGGTCCTTTTGGAGGTCCAAAAAGCAGAAGTTGCTTAGCTGCGCTCAGATTCTTTTGTTCACACCTTTGGGGAAGGGCCTTCACCCAAGAGGTGGCAAAAGGTTGTTAGTTGGAACAAAAAGTGTGCAGAAGGTTGGTTGAAACAGAAGTTCGCTGCGCTCAGCAGAAGTTCTTTCTAACCTTTCTTGGTCCAAAAAGAAGTTCAGAAGTTACCCCGCTGCGCTCAGAAGATACTTCTGAACTTCTTTTTGGAAGCAGAAGTTTTGGTTCCAAAAAGTGTGAACTTCTGCACGAGAAGGCAGTTAGTTTCTTGCCACACTTTTATCACGTTCACAAAGGTAGGCACGGATAGCTGCCCAGGCACTCATTCTTGCTTGCTTGCCAGAAGTGGACCGAATTATTACAGAGGTAGGCACGGATTATTACAAAGGTAGGCACGGATTATTACAAAGGTAGGCACGGATAACCAACCCGCACGAATTAACAACAGTTTGCACGATCGCTATCGGGCGCAGATGAACTTTAAGGTTGTTATTCGTGCGGTTCCAGAGGTGGCAGGAGTTTGGAAGTTCTTGACCGAGCGCAGGGGAAGGCCCACAAACAACCAACCTTCAGAGGAATATAAGAGAGAGCAGAAGTTCTTTTCCCCTGCTACGAGTGGGACAACTTGGATCCCAACTTTTAAGGTTGTTCTTTTTGCACTCATTCGTAGTGGCACGATCGCTATCGGGCTTGCGCAGAAGGTTGTTATTCGTGCCAAAAGCTTTGAATGAGTAGGAGGGAGAGTGGGACAACTTGGATCCCGACTTTAAGGTTCTCCGAAACAACCTTTTCGGCCACGAAGAACTTCGTGGCACGATCTGAGTGCCACTTTTATCACGTTCACAAAGGTAGGCACGGAGTTAAAGGAAACAGCGGCACTCATTCAAAGTGGCAGTAATCCGTGCCTACCTTTGGGGAAGGGCCTTCCCCCAAGAAGTGGCCGTGCCAGGTTGTTTCGAATGAAAACAGCTTTTGCACTCATTCGTAGAATGAGGGCCACGAAATTACAAAGGTAGGCACGGATCCCCATCCGTGCCTTCGCTTCGCTGCGCGAAGCAAAAGTTCTTTCTTGGTTCCAAAACTTTTTGCTTGCAAAAAATCCCCTCCGGGGAGCCCTGCGCTCAGATTTTTTTGAAATCTGTTCTGTCCTAAAAGGTGTTAAAAGTTGTCGGGATCCAAGGACCAAGAAGGGAACTTATGCTTCGCGCAGAAACTTCTGCAAAGCAAAAAAGGTTGTTGGACCAGAAGTTTGTTTGGTTGGTTCTTCGCGCAGCTACGCAGAAGTTACCTTCTGCGACGGATTTCCTGCAATTTGAGCGCAGCTTTCCCCCGTGCGGGGGAAGAAGGAGAACCCTACAGGTTTGACGGATTTCCTGCCTGCAAAAAAGAGTGCGGGTTGCAGAAGGGTGTTCTTTACCGAGCGCAGGGGTAACTTTTCCCCACAAACTTCAGAGGGATATAAGAGAGAGCAGAAGTTCACACAAACTTCTTGGGTTGCCTTCTGCGCAGGGGTTCTCCGGGGAAGGGTAACTTCTGGCCGTTCTTTGAACCACTCTTTCCCCCGCAGGGGAAGCAGAAGGGTGTAAGTTCTCGCAGCCCCAACTCCTGGCTCGGTCAAGAACTTCCAACAACCCTCCTGCCACCTCTGGAACCCCTGCCACCTCTTCAAACCCCTGCGCTCGGTCAAGAACACCCTTCTGCAAACCTCATTGGCACTCGGTTAAATAACTTTTGGGCCTGAAGAGTGTTGGTTGTTGCCCTCATTCGCTTACAAAGGTAGGCACGGATGGACCTATGAGTGCCTGGGGATCCGTGCCTACCTTTGTAAGGAATGAGGGCCAATGAGTTTGTTTGGCGGGTTGTTTGTTGTTTCCGTGCCGGAAATCCGAAAAAAAGAGTGCGGGTTGCAGAAGGGTGTTCTTTACCGAGCGCAGGGGTAACTTTTCCCCACAAACTTCAGAGGGATATAAGAGAGAGCAGAAGTTCACACAAACTTCTTGGGTTGCGTGTTGGAACTTCTGCGCAGCGGGGAAAAGCGAAGGAAACTTTTCGGCCCAAAAAGAGCTTTCAAAGGTAGGCTGGCACGGGGGAAAGAACCTTCTGCAAGCAAGCAACAAACAACCTTCTGCCGAAAAGTCTCTTGCCGCCTCACAAAGGTAGGCACGGATTTAACACCGGTTTTCGTGCCACAGTTTTCGTGGCCCCTTTAAGGTTGTTTCGCTTACAAAGGTAGGCACGGATTTAAGTTGCTTTAAATCCGTGCGCAGGGGAAAAGGTTGTTTGTTGCTATCCGTGCCTGCCTTTGGGGAAGGGCCCTTCCCGTGGCCGAAAAGTCTCTTCTGGCAAGTGTGGCAAGTCGGGATACAAGGGCCAAGAAGGTGTGACCTCCAGAAGGAACGAACTTCTGCTCCGCGTAGCGGGGAAGAGTTCTTGTTGGCGTGTTGAATCTGAGCGCAGCGAAGCAGAAGTTGCGACGGATTTCCAAAAGCAGAAGCAGAAGTTTTCGCAGGGGTTTCCCCACAAACAACCTGAAGAGGGATATAAGAGGGTGGCAGGGGTTCTTCTGCTTTCACCCACTCGTAGCAGGCAGAAGGGTGTTCTTGACCGAGCGCAGGGGAAGAGAACACCCTCCTGTCCCGGGGGAAGGCCCGCGGTAAAATAACTCCTGCTCTCTCTTATATTACTCTGAAGGTTGGTTGTTTGTGGGGAAAACCCCGGTGCTCGGTCAAGAACTTCCAACAACCCTTCTGCCTCCCAGAAGGTCCCCTCATTGGCCCTCATTCAAACAACTTCTGGAAACGGCACGGAGAACTTCGTGCAACCTCATAGCCCATAAGTTTGTGGCAAGCCGTTTAAATGGGAACTACTTTGATTCTATTTGATTTGAAAAAAGGCTACGCTACTATTTCAAAAGTCGCTAAAAGTAAGTACCCGGGATTGCAAGTGTCCCTCTTATATCCCTCTGAAGGGCTGAAGGGGGGCCGGGACTCCTGGCCAAGCCTTACGAGTGTCTTCCCCCGTTGTGCAGGGGGGAAGTCCTTGGATACCGTAGTTGCCCCTTGGATCTCCTACGCCACTCTTAAATTCAATTCAATTCAATGAACTGGGGAGACCAAACAGCCTGCCGGGAGGATAGGTGAGGGGGGCTAGCCCCAAAGTGCCTCATTTCGCCCGCCCGGCTTACAAAGTTGGGATCCAAGCACGGGGGAAAAAGTTGGGACCCGACTGTCGGGAGAGTGTCCTTAAGGGGCATGTGGGAGAGTGGTTCCCCCTTGCCATGGCGGGTGGGAGAGTGGACTTTTACGGTCGAGTGGACTTCTAGGTATTCCCTTCCCTTCCCCTCCCTTCCCTTCCCAAGTGGGCTTTGCGCGCGCGCAAAGATCGAGTGGACAAACGTTTAAGCAAACATCCGTGCAAGAACTTCTGCTTCGCTGCTTTCGCAGCAGACTTCTGCTGCCAAACAATTCTTCTGCACACTTTAAAGAAAGAAAGTTGGAACCAAGAAGTTAGTCTCTTCTGCTTCCAAAAGAACGCGCAGCAAGCACTTTTTGGAACCAAGAAGGTTGGGTTGTTTGTGCGCAGCGGGAACAACCCAACCTTCTTGTTGCTTCGCGCAGCGAAGCGAAGGAGATCTTTCCTAAAAGGCGGCACTCCTTGGGTGGGGCAACGGGGGCGGGGCAACGGAGATCCAAGGAGCCCCTTGCCTCCGAGTTTGAGGTCTCCGTTCCGTACTCAGAGGAATATAAGAGGGTGGGAGAGTGGACCGTCGGGGGACTGGGGAGGGGATCCGAGTTCGTTATCGTGTCTTTCCCGGCAAGTTCCGTCAAACTTGGATCCAAAAGTTTAGCCCGCCCCCGTTGCCCCACCCAATGAGTGCCACCTTTTAGGTCAAAAGTTCTGAGCGCAGCAGACTTCTGCTGCCAAACAATTCTTCTGCACACTTTAAAAAAAGTTGGAACCAAGAAGGTTGGGTTGTTTGTGCGCAGCGGGAACAACCCAGAAGGGTGTTGTTGCTTCGCGCAGCAAGTGAAGGAACCAAAAGTAAGTTCTGAGCGCAGCGGGGAAAAGCAAGCTCTTTTTGGACCAAGAAGCTTGCTTGCTTGCTTGCTTGCTTGCTTGCTTGCTTGCTTGCTTGCTTGCTTGCTTGCTTGCTTGCTTGCTTGCGCGGGTTAAAAGTTGGGTTGGGCCAAAAGTAAGCAGAAGTTTTCGCAGCGAAGCGAAGGAAATCTGTCCTTTCAGAGGAATGAGGGAACCACTCGACCGTAAAGGTCCACTCTCACGAACTCGGATCCCCGTGATACCCAGTCCCCCTGGCCGGGGGAACCACTCTCCCACCCTTGCGTCCCGGTCCTTGGATACCCCCCCGCAAGGGGGAACCACTCTCCCACCCTTGCATAACGGGGGAAGACACTCGGGAAGGGAAGGCCTTGTTAAAGAAGTCCACTCGACCTGCCGGTCAAAGTCCACTCTCCCGACAGTCTTTTGAGGCCCTTGGATCCCTTCCCTGAGCCCTTCCGGCTCGTCCCCCGGACTCACAATAATCCTGTCCTCTAGGAAGAAATGACAACATAATTAAAACGGTCATAACAATAACACTTATTTAACTCAGTGGTTAGAGTATCGCTCTCATACTAGGGCGGGCGAGAGTCATTGGTTCAAATCCAATAGTAGGTAACACCTGAAGGGGTACAGCATGGCCGGAATGCCGGCAGCTCAAGGTGAGCCTGTATCAATCTCTATAAAGCGTCCATCTTACAATCTGGGGAATAAAACTCGACTGGGCTTGAATATCTCATAGGATCCTAAGCCCATAGGAGGGCGGCTTGGGACTTGCTGTCCCTCCGACCGACCTGCTGGCCTGAGTAAACTGGTATTCGTATCCCTTAATCCCAATCATCTTGGCCGGTGGTCCTCCAGTTGTCGATAATAGATTGCTGTTTCTAAGTCTTTAGTGCCTGTCCTAGACTGAGAATCTAGGTAAATAGATGCGAAAAGCCGAACTTTTTTTCGCCTTCAGAATCTATTTGCTATAACTCCCCTGTCCAATTGGGCAGTTGTTATCATTCCGTACAATTCTCGGGATTGCTCCCCGCCCGCCGGGGGGCTAGCCGGGTGAACAAAGAAGGATAGCGAGTGTTGGGTGCACTGCCAGAGTCGAACCCCTCCCCCCCTCTTAGGAAGGAGCCTCTTCTTTGGATGGGGTCAGAAGGTTACCCTCCCAGAAGCATGCCTGGAGGAATAATGAGGCATGCCTAGAGCCCCTCATCCTTTCGGTCGTCGAGTGGCTAAAGCAGCCCGGCCAAGTCGGATCCAAGGGATCCAAGGAGTGCTTACCACTTTTTATAGTGGCACGAATGGTCCTATGAGTGCCACAAACTGCCTGGCAGGGCTAAAAGCTATTCGTGCAAGCAAACTGTTGTGGGCAAACTTCACTGTTTTCCCCCGTGCCTACCTTTGTAATAATCCGTGCCGAAAAGGTTGTTTCGAATGAGTGAACTTTGCCTACCTGTTTCGAAACAACCTTTTCGGCAGAAGGTTGTTTGTTGCTTGCTTGCAGAAGGCCCTTCCCCCGTGCCGTGCCTGGCACGGTAGCTGCGCGAAGCAGAAGGTCCCCTCCCCTCCCCCGGTAGCTGCGCTCAGAAAGCGCTTTTGGTTCAAAGCAGAAGTCGGTAGCTGCGAAAACAAACAAACTTCTGTAATTAATCTTTTTCGGATCGGAATACTTGCTTGCTTTCTTTAAAGTGTGCAGAAGGTTGGTTGAAACACACTTCTGCAAACCCCGGAGGGGAGGGGAGAACCCCTGCGCGAAGCAGAAGTCTCTTCTGCAACCTTTTTGAGTGGAATACTTGCTTGCTTTCTTTAAAGTGTGCAGAAGAAAAGAAGCAGAAGTTCTGCGCTCAGATTCTTTTGTTCACACCTTTGGGGAGGGGAGGGGAAGGGCCTTCCCCCAACCGTGGCAAACCTTTAAGGTTGTTTCGCTTACAAAGTACGGATTTCAACTTGCAACTTCTTAAGAGTTCTGAGCGCAGCGAAGTGAAGGCACGGCAACTTGGCCAACCAAACTTTTGCCCAAAAAGAACTTACTTTTTGGCCGGCACGGTAGCTGCGAAAAACAACCCAACCCGCACTCTTAAGAAGTTGCAAGTTGAAATCCGTCGCAGGGGAAAAGTAAGTTCTCTTCCCCGCTGCGCGAAGAACCGCCCAACAATAGCTTGCTTTTTTTGCAGTCAGAAGAAACTTCTGCTGCGCGAAGATTCAACACGCAAGCAAACAACCCTTCACCTCTTCCCCTGCGCTCGGTAAAAGTATTTCCTGATTTCTTGGTCCTTTGTAATCTCGTGGCACTCATTCCCTTCTGCAAGCAAGCAACAAACTCCTGCACGAAAAGTTTCGCTTACAAAGGCACGGCACGGATAAAAGCCGTGCCGTGCCTTTGTAACTTTTTGGGCTTGCGTTTGGTTGTTTCGGATAACCCAAACCAAAAAGTTCACACGCAACTTCTGCTTCGCTGCGCTCAGATTCAACACGAAGGCCAACAAGAACTCTTCCCCGCTACGCGGAGAACACCGCATAAGTTCCTCTTCCCCTGCGCTCGGTCAAGAACTTCCAAACAACCTCCTGCAACCAAGGGTAAAAGGTTTACCTTCTGGTTCCCAACCCGGAAGGAGGCAGAAGGTAAACCTTTTCCCCTTGGTTGGAACTTATGCTTCGCTACGCGAAGAACCAGCCAACCAACCGGTCCCCCTTCTTGGTCCTTGGAACAACTGTCTGCTCTGCTCTGCTCTGCAACCAACTTTCAACAACCCTTCTGCACGTGCCAGTTTCGAAGACTGTGGCTTGCTTGCAAAAGGTTGTTTCCGAATGAGTGCAGAAGGCCCTCCCCGCAGGCAGGCAGAAGTTGCTTGCTTGCAGAAGGGTGGTTCTCCGGCAACCCAAAAAGAACTTACTTTTTGGCCGGCACGGTAGCTGCGAAAAACAACCCGCACTCTTTTTTTGAAATCCGCAGAAGTTCTTCGCGCAGCGAAGTGAAGGCACGGCAACGGCACTTTTTGGGTTGCCGGAGACCTTCTGCAAGCAAGCAAGCAAGCAAGCAACTTCTGCCTGCCTGCCTGCCTGCGGGGAGGGCCTTCTGCACTCATTCGAAATTACAAAGGTAGGCACGGGGGAAAGAACCCAACTTTCAACAACCCTTCTGCCGAAAATGTTGTTTCGAAACTTACAAAGGTAGGCACGGATTGGGACACCACTTTTAAAGTGTGGCAAATCGGGATCCAAGGAACCACTCTCCCTCCTTCCCTCATTGGCCCTCATTCTTCGTGGCCGAAAAGTTTCGGAGTGGCACGAATGAAAGCAGCGCAAAAAGTTGCACGGGGCGGGCAGTCTCAATTCCTCAAGGAAGGCGGGCGGTTAACGCATCTACCCTTTCGGTCCAGGATGAAGGCTTCGTACCCGGTACAACGACCACCGCCGCCCAAAGTCTTGACTCCGTGCCCCCTGGCCCCCCCGGTGGGCCCGGGATCCCCTACCTCTGCATAACGGTACCAATAATGGCGGACCACGCACGAAACCGCCCATAAATATTCACAAGAAAACGGGACAGGAACGAAGGATTCCTCAGCACATGCCTCAACCAGATCAATTTACGTATTTGACGCAATTCATTCGGTTATGTGTTTTATATAGCACCTTATATGTGTTTTTATACCACAATGGATTACCTAAGATCAGTCGTATTCTTAAACTAAGAGTTATGATTTCGGTGGGCGGAGGACAGAGCCCCAGTAATGCGGAACTTCTTCCAGAGGTGGTTTTCGAGGAAGGCTTTAACACCAGTGTTTACTATCCGGACTCCAGTGTTTCAAGAGCATTACAGTGGTTACATCAGATGGTCGAAAGCTTAAAGATTGATCAATCGCTACGAATAAATAATTCTTATGTGTGTTCCTTGGGAGAGATTAGTTCATCACAAGTGCCCGAAGAACAAGCACTCAACCCCTCGTATTATCAGAATCGCCTTTTTCCCGCATGGCACACTTATATAGCAGCTGTTCCTAATGGAGTCTACATCTTACGCGGACAAAGTAGCACCTTATGTGAATATAAGGAAAACGGAGGGAGGTGAGGAAGATCAAGAAACGGACCCAGGGGATGGATGGTAAAATAGACCTCTATGCATGCTAGAGAAGTAGGGGGGCCTATGGCAGCTACTTAAAGACAGCAGGTCTAACTCGATCAAAAGCAGCTTGTGCCTGGGACTAACCGAACCGGTTTTGGACAAGGCCTTCGAGGCGGTCCGGTAGTTCTGCAAGTGTCCCGAAAGCAGCCCGCCCGGTGTCAAGTGACGGCGAAATGTGGGTGGTCTTTTATTAGCTGCCGCTTTGGTACAGCCGTGGTATGCCAGAGTCTTTACTCGTAAGCTCTGTCCCGGTTCGTTCTCCCGAATAAGAACTTGAGCTTGGGATTCAGGTATCGCTAATGCTATTGGTATTGCTATGTTAGGTCTTAGTGTGATTATTCGGTTGGGTTGTAGCAGGAAGGGATCTTTGGTTATTAGTCTTTATTGGTCAATTATTATTCTATGGTCTTTTATCTCTTTCTGGGTGGATAATCAATTGTCTTCCATTCCCTCTCCCGTCCCGAAAGCCGGGTGCGTCGAGTGTATTCCCCGGCTAGCTTTCACGGGTAAGACGGGCGGGATAGGAGATCCAAGGGGCAACTACGGTAGAGTGGACAAGGGAGAGTGGTTCCCCATGGCAGTGCCGGGGTCCGGCAGAGGGCCACGGAGAATGAGGGCCACCTTTTAGGCACGGATCCCCGAGTTTTAAATCCGTGCCTACCTTGGATTTTAACGGGCCTTTTATTCGTGCCTTCGCTTCGCTGCGCTCAGAAAGCTAGCTCTTTTTGTGGGCAAGATCTTCTGCGTAGCTGCGCGAAGCAGAAGTTCTAACAACTTCTGCGTCCAAAAAAAAGCTAGCAACTTCTGCAACAAACAACCCTTCTTGCAGCAAAAAGTTCCCGGGGAACCCCTGCCACCTCGCAGAAGTTACCCCTGCGCTCGGTCAAGAACTTCCAACCTTCTGCGTTGGCAGAAGTCCTTTTCCCGCTGCAAGAAGCAGAAGAACTTGCTTTTTACAACCCGCACTCTTTTTTTGTTCACACCGGTTGGTTGTTTGTGTGGCACTCATTCAGTTCTCGTGGGAATAAGGTAAAGTTGTTTGTTTGTGCCACTTCAATTAAAAGTGGCTTTGCCTACCTTTGTAAGCGTGGCACACCTGAAAGTTAAGTTGGAACCAGAAGTTCTTCGCTGCGCTCAGATTCAAACAACCAACCTTCTGCACACCTTCACTTCGCTGCGCGAAGCAGAAGTTCCAACCCCCGCCAACCCGCAGAAGTTGGCAGAAGGTTGTTGTTTGAAACCAGAAGTTCTTCGCTGCGCGAAGAACCCCGCCAACCCTTCTTGGCAGAAGGTTTGTGTGAACTTCTGCTTCGCTGCGCGAAGATTCAACCTTTTGGCAGAAGAACTTCTGCAAACCCCGCTGCGAAACCGGCAGAAGTATCTTCTGCTTGCTTTTTGGAAGCAGAAGAACTTCTGCAAACCCCGCTGCGCTCAGATTCAACCTTCTTGGCAGGCACTTCTGCGTAGCTGCGGAAACAACCTTTTCCCCTGCGAACTTCTGCTTTCAAACAACCAACCTTCTGCCTGCTTTTTGGAGTTCCAAAAAGTGTGCAGTTTGGACGTAGAAGAAACTTATGCTCCGCTGCGAAACCGGCAGAAGTATCTTCTGCTTGCTTTTTGGAAGCAGAAGAACTTCTGCAAACCCCGCTGCGCTCAGATTCAACCTTCTTGGCAGGCACTTCTGCCTCGCTGCGCGAAGAAGAACTTCTGCTTTCAAACAACCAACCTTCTGCCTGCTTTTTGGACGGGGTCTTGCTGCGAAATTTTGGCATAAACTTCTGCTTGCTTTTTGGAAGCAGAAGAGGCTTCTGCTTCGCTGCGCTCAGAACAACCCAACCCTTCTTGCCGCCAACCCGCAGGCAGAAGTTCTTCGCTGCGAAAACTTCTGCTACTTTCTTTTTGGAAGCAGAAGTTTTGGTTCCAACTTTCAACCTTCTGCACGAAAAGTTTCGCTTACAAAGGTAGGCTGGCACGGGGGAAAACTCTTCGGCCCGGCCGTTGCGTTGCCGAAAAGTTAGTTTCTTGCCACACGTTCACAAAGGTAGGCACGGACAACCCGCACGAATCCACAGGCACACCTTGGATTCGTGGCCCTCATTCTTCGTGGCACTCATTCTTTGCAAGGAGGGAGAGTGGGACACCTTGGATCCCTACTCGTTTAACGGTTCTCCGGGCCGCCCACGTGCCACTCCGAAGGAGTGCAACTTTTTGCGCTGCTTTCATTCGTGCAACAACCTTTGGGGCCAATGAGGTATGTGCCTTGACCGAGCGCAGGGGAAGAGGTTAAGGGAAGGAGAGAGAGTGGTTCAAAGCAGAAGTCCTTCGCTGCGCTCAGAACTTTTGGAAATCCTTGGATCCCGACTTGCCACACTCTTTTAGGCACGGCACGGCACGGCACGGCACGGCACGGCACGGCACGGCACGGCACGGCACGGCACGGCACGGCACGGCACGGCACGGCACGGCACGGGGGAAAAGGCAATTCGTGCGGGTTGTCCGTGCCAGCCTACCTTTGTAAGCGAAACAACAACCCGCAGAGAGTTTGTTGCAACAGTTTTCGTGGCGGGTTGTTGTTTCGCTTACAAAGGTAGGCTGGCACGGGGGAAAGAACCTTCTGCAAGCAACTTCTGCACTCATTCAGTTTTCGAAACAACCTTTTCGGCCACGAAAACTGTGGCAACAAACTCTCTGCCGAAAAGTTAGTTTCTTGCCACACGTTCACAAAGGTAGGCACGGATAACCCGCACGAATTAACAGTTTGCACGAATTCAAGTAACAGCGGCACTTCGTGCCACTATAAAAGTGGCCCTCAGACTTTCCTCCTCAGAGTGCGGAATAGTTCTCCCTTTATTATCCCGGCAAGAGGGGGACTCCTTAACGGTAGTGCCACTATGGATGAGTGCCGCTGTTACTTGAATTCGTGCAAACAAAAAGGGGCAACTTTTAAGAAGGGCTGCAGTAATCCGTGCCTACCTTTGTAAGCGAAACAACCTGTTCCCGCACGTGCCGCTGTTACTTGAATTCGTGCAACCAACAACCGCAACTCTAAGTGGCGGGGCCCCTTCGTGCAACTTTTAAAGTTCCTTAAAATCCGTGCGGAAACTTTTCGGCACGGCAGAAGGTTGTTGGGATACGGATCCAAGTCGTGGGTCTTGGATCCCGACAACGGTTCATTCGTGCCACAAGCTTCTCCCCTCCCCGTGGCACTCATTCGGAGAATGAGGGCGCAGAAGGGTTGGCTGCAGTAATCCGTGCCTACCTTTGTAAGCGAAACAACAACCCGCAGAAGTTGGGTTCAGTTGTTTGTTGCAACGGGGATCCAAGTCGTGGGTCTTGGATCCCGACAACGGCACGTGCCACTCCGAAACAACAACCCGCAAAAAAAAGTAAGTTTCATCCGTGCCTACCTTTGTAAGCGAAACAACAACCCTTTTCGTGCAAGAGTTTCATTAGTGCCACTGGGCCACTTTAATTTAAAAGTGGCACGAATAACGCCTTCTGCGCCCGAATTCGCTTACAAAGGTAGGCTGGCACGGATAACAACTTCTGGTAAGCCTTCTGCGCACTCATTCGAAGTGGCCCCGTGCCAGCCTACCTTTGTAAGCGAAACAACCTGGCACGGCCCGGCCCAAAAAGTTACAAAGGTAGGCTGGCACGGGGGAGGGGAGGGGAAAGAACCTTCTGCAAGCAAGCAACAAACTTCTGCGTTTCGGGGCCTTAAAGGTTGTTATCCGTGCCTACCTTTGTAAGTAATTTCAGTGGCACAAACAGCGCACGCAAAAAAGTTCCCACTTTGCGCGCGCGCGCAAAAGAGACTTTTCGGCCACGAATCCAAGGTGTGCCACTTCGAAGTTGGGGCCCTTCCCCAAAGGTAGGCACGGACAACCCGCACGAATAGCAACCTTTTCCCCTGGCCCGTTAAATGGCAAACTTCTGCCCTGCCGAACAACACGCAACCCAAAAGGTTGCCAAGCAACTTTTGGTTGCCTTGCCAGGTTGTTTCGCTTACAAAGGTAGGCACGGAGGGAAGGAGGGAGAGTGGGTCTTTGGATCCCGACTCGTTTAACGGTTTGAAGTCGGGCAAAAAAAACAGTTGTGGGGGAAGACACCTTGGATCCCGACGGGAGCCAGGCAACCTGGCAAATACAGTTGTCGGGATCCAAGACCCACGACTTGGATCCGGCACTGCACTCATTCGAAAACTGTGGCTTTCATTCGAAACTTTTCGGCAACGGGCCAACCAAACAACACCCCAAAAAGTGGCCGTGCCTTTGTCATTTCGAAACTTTTCGTGCAGAAGGGTTGTTGAAAGTTGGTTGCAGAGCAGACAGTTGTTCCAAGGTGTGCAGAAGGGTTGCAAAAGGTTGTTGGTTGTTTGAATCTGAGCGCAGCTACCGTGCCAGGGGAATACCTCCATCTTCGCGCAGAAACTAACTTCTGCACACTTTAAAGAAAGGGAACTCCAAAAAAATGCGCCCAACCCAACCCAACCCAACCCAACCCAACCCAACCCAACCCAACCCAACCCAACCCTTCTGCACACTTTTTTTTTGGACCAAGAACTTACTTTCTTCTGCAAGAAGTTATTCGCGCAGCAGACTTCTGCTGCCAAACAATTCTTCTGCACACTTTAAAGAAAGCAAGCAAGTATTCCACTCCAAACTTCTGCTTCGCGCAGCAGACTTCTGCTGCTTTCAACAACCCAAACAACCAACCTTCTGCACACTTTTTGGAACCAAGAAAGGTTGTTTGTGCGCAGAAGTTTGTTGTGTTGTGGGGAATTGGTTGTTTGTTTGTTTGGGATGTTGGGTGGTTTGTTGCTTCGCGCAGCGGGGAAAAGTAAGTTCTTTTTGGACGGATCTCAAATAAATCTGAGTGCAGCGAAGCAGAAGTTTCAACCAACCGCCAACCCAACCCAACAACCCACCCTTCTGCACACTTTTTGTTCCAACTAACAACCTTTTGCCACGGTTGGGGGAAGGCCCTTCCCCTCCCCAAAGGTGTGAACAAAAGAATCTGAGCGCAGCTTTCCCCCGTGCCAGGCACGGCATGGGGTTTAGAAAGAACCTTCTGCAAGCAAGCAACTTCTGCCTGCCTGCGGGGAGGACCTTCTGCACTCATGTTGCTTACAAAGGACGGATTTCCAAAAGCGCTTTCTGAGCGCAGCGAAGAACACCCTTTAAGGTAGGCACGGATTTAAAGCCACCGGATCCAAGGTGTGAACAAAAGAATATGAGCGCAGGGGAATAAGTTCAGGTTCACACCAAAATAAAGTTCTGAGCGCAGGGGAATAAGTTCAGGTTCACACCAAAAGAAAGCTCTGAGCGCAGGGGAATAAGTTCAGGTGTGCCACTTCGTGATAAAAAGTTGTGGCCCAGTGGCACGAATGAAAGCAAAAAGTAGGGATCCAAGACCCACTCTCCGCATAAGTTCTCTTCCCCTGCGCTCGGTCAAGAACTTCCAACCTTCCTTCTGCCGAAAAGTCTCCCCTCCCAAAAAGTTGCCGGTTCAAACAACCTTTTCCCCTGGGCACGAAGGACCGCCCATATCCGTGCCAGCCTACCTTTGTAAGCGAAACAACCTGGCAAGGCAACCAAAAGTTGCTTGGCAACCTTTTGGGTTGCGTGTTGTTCGGCAAGGCAACTTGGCCTACCTTTGTAAGCGAATTCGGGCCAATGAGTACAACGGCCGGGCCGAAGAGTTTTCCCCCGTGCCTACCTTTGTAAACGATAGGAACTTACAAACGCCACTGAAATTACTTACAAAGGTAGGCTGGCACGGATAACAACCTTTAAGGAACGAAGTGGCACGAATCCAGGGATCCGTGCCTTCGCTTCGCTGCGAGATCTTGGCAGAAGTTCGCACGCACAAACAACACGCTTGCAAAGTTAGTTTCTTGGTCCAAAAAAGGTTGGGTTGGGGAGAGACTTCTGCTTTTTTTTTGCTGCCGCTTGGTTCGGGCCGGCCCGCATAAGTTCTCGCAGGCCTTCACCTGCGCTCGGAGAACTTCTGCACATGCCTGCTACCTCCCGCTGCGAAACCGGCACTCTTTTTTTGTAGGTGTGAAACTAACCTAAAAGGTGTTAAAAGTTGTCGGGATCCAAGGTGTACCACTCTCCCTCCTTCCCTCATTCGCTTACAAAGGTAGGCACGGATTCAAGTAACAGCGGCGCGGCACGAAAAGTTTCGCTTACAAAGGTAGGCTGGCACGGGGGCAGAAGTTTGCCACGCCAAAACAAGTTGCACTCATTGGGCTGGCTTTACTGCCAGGGGGAAGGGCTGCCTGCCGGGGGCAAATTGATCGCTGCTACGCCCTTCCCTGGCACGCACGATAAATAAGCAGTGCTCTTTATTGACCTTCCCTGGGCCAGGCAGGCAGCACCGATAAGCAGTGCTCTTTCTTTTCCTTCCCTCCCCATAAAGCAGCAGCCAGCTTACCGAGAAGTACCTTCCCTTCCCACAACGAGCGAGAGGGATCCAAGTCTGGGGGTAAGCAAGCAAAACTTGCCTGCTTTCCTGGCAAGCCTGCCTGGCAAGCCTGCCTGCCTGGGTGGCCAACTAAAGCTATCACGTAAATAGAAAGGCAGATGCGTGGGTGGTTAGGAATTCTCCCTTTCTATTAAAAAAGATAATTTCGATTGTATTTTGGCCTGCCTGGCCTGCCGCCTGCCTGCCTGCCGCCTGCCTAAATAGTTGTTGATTCTCATTCCATCTGATCCCATTGAACCAATCCTATCGAAATGAGGATTCAAGTTATCGTTATAGGATGGTAGCTTTGATTTGACTCGCCTATCTGAGGTGCTATGCGAAGGTTATACCTCCTTCTATTAAAGCTAGTTTCTCAAACCAACGATTACTGGTCATCACGGAAGCAGAAGAGGGAGAAAGACGTAGCCGACCGCGAAAGAAGCGCAAGAGGAGAATGAGGAAGGAAGTCAGTGGAACGAACCTCACTCCGAAATATGGTAGATAGAAGCAAACAGCTGATATCTCTCCAAAGATAGCCAGCAGGCAACGCAGGAGAGTGGATAAGATCAATCTTGTCTGTGACGGAGACTCCCCGCCACTTCCTTCACGTAGCTGCGCGAAGAACACCCTGCCACCTCTGGGGGAAGACCTGCGCTCGGTCAAGAACTTCCAAACAACCTTTTCCCCTGCAACCAAGGGGGAAAGGTTTACCTTCTGGTTCCCAACCCGGAAGGGGGCAGAAGGGTTGGTTCTTCGCTACGCGAAGCAGAAGTTCACACCAAACAACCTTCTGGAGGCTGGCTTCTTGGCCCTTCACTCCGGAGAACCCCTGCGCGAAGCAGAAGTTCCCAACCCCCGCCAACCCGCAGGCAGAAGTTTGGTTGGTTGTTTGAAACGGGTGTTCTTCGCCTTCCCGCGCGAAGCAGAAGTTCACACCAACCCTTCTTGCTTGCTTTGTCCAACAAGAACGGCACCGGGAAAGCTGCGCGAAGCAGAAGTTCACACCAACCCTTCTTGCTTGCTTTGTCCAACAAGTGCGAACTTTTGTTTTGCACGGGGGAAGGGAAAGCTGCGCTCAGATTCAACACGAAGGCCAACAAGAACTCTTCCCCGCTACGCGAAGAACCGGCAACCTTCTGCCAACAACCCCCCCCAACAACCCAGAAGTTCAAACCAAACAACCTTTTCCCCTGGCCCAACTTTTAAGCAGAAGTTCTACGCGAAGCAGAAGTTCACACCAAACAACCTTCTGGAGGTCACACCAAACTTCTTGGTCCTTCCGGACCGCCTTCCTGACTAAAAAAAAAACATCTAAGTGCTTTGCACATGTTTTTCTCATTTCAGAGGAATATAAGAGAGAGGCCGGCCTACTTTTTAAAAACGGTGTAGGATCGGGCCTGTAGTTGTGTGTTGTGCGGCTGTTGGGCTGCGCCGCCCGGATCGATCCAAAAAAACCAAGCTCGAGTCTTAAGGAGAGCCTTGTGATGGGTGACCATAGCTGTAGGGGGATGTAAACCGTTAGGACGGTTTAAGACACTCGGTCCCGGGGCCTGCCAGAGGACCCGTGCCTCTTCCCCCGTACGGCACTTCTTACAGAGTCATATAAGAGGGAAGACAACCTGGCCCCGCTAGGGCCGAAGGGTGCTAGCCGTCCCCTTTTTTCAGAGTCATAGTGGCGAGGCTGGCCGAGTGGATTAAATCGGCCTACCGTTCCCTCCACCTCTATCTTATATTACTCTGAAGGTTGGTTGGTTGTTTGTGGGCCTTCCCCTGCGCTCGGTAAAGGCACATACCTTTAAACAGCTGTGGACTTTTAGAAGCCAGTCAGTCCACTCTGACCGTTTTTTAATGAGTGTCCTTCGGACCCGGGGGGAAGCCCTTCCCCTCCGGGGGAAGGGCTTCCCCGAGTGTCCGTCCGGGGGGGAACCCCTCATTCCCTCCACCTCTGGGGGAAAACCTGCGCTCGGTAAAGGCACATACCTCCACCTCTCTCTTATATTACTCTGAAGGTTGGTTGGTTGTTTGTGGGGAAAACCTGCGCTCGGAACTTCTGCACATACCTTGATTGTGATCGGCTTTGGAAACGTCCGTCTTTCACCCGACTTACTTCGAGTAATTCCTCTTTACTCTCTCCCACGGAATACGTATTAAGAAGGGGTGCCGACGTTTTTTAAAAGCAGTCGGCGCTCAGTTGAATTTATTCCATTAATATTTAGATGGTACAACAACCTCTTCCCCTGCTAACCCCGTACTTTTCCCATTCGTGTTTCAAGGTTTAACTTCTAAAAAAGAAAGTAAAAAAGATACGCTCGCTTTCTTTATGGATAACCAATTATTCTTAAAATCCCCGAGAGCTACTTTACCGTTGTGGATACACAAATTCAAAGCATCAAAACATGAGAATATATCATATACCACTCCGGACTACCTATTCCAATCATTATGCTTTTTGAAATATCATACCAATACGCGTTCTCAAGTTTTGATCGATATTCGCGGAGTTGATTATCCTTCTCGAAAACAAAGATTTGAAGTGGTTTATAATTTACCGAGTATTCGGTATAACTCACGCCTTTGTGCACAGATCAGTGTGGACGAAATAACTCCTGCCAGTTCGGTAGTCGGTCTATTTCCATCAGCCGGCTGGTGGGAGCGGGAAGTCTGGGATATGTCCGGTGTTTCTCTCTCCAATCATCCTGATTCACGCCGTATATCAACAGATTATGGTTTTGAGGGTCATCCTTTACGGAAAGACTTTCCTTTGAGTGGATATGTGGAAGTACGTTATGATGATCCGGAAAAACGTGTGGTTTCTGAACCGATGGAGATGACTCAAGAATTTCGCTATTCCGATTTTTCAAGCCCTTGGGAACCAATGTCGCGAAGATCTCATTGCAGTTGTTCCTCTCGCTTATTATCCAATAAGAGAAGCACTGTTCGTTCTCTCTCCTTCGCAAGCAACCAACAAGTAAGTTCCCGCTGCGCTCGGAAAGCTAGCTCTTTTTGTGGGCCTTCGCAAGCAACTTTTGCCCAGCCCAAAGAGTTCACCTGCACCAACCGCACTCTTTTTTGCTTGCACGGGGAAAGGTGTGAACCTTCGCAAGCAAGCAACCAACAAGTAAGTCCCCTTCCCCTGCGCTCAGATAGCTTTTTTGTTCACACCGGGCGGGCGGGCTATAGGTGACGAGATCTGTGGTAAATGTCTAAAATCTAGTGATTCTAATACAAAGAGGATATTTGTGCAGATAGGAGGGAGAGTGGGACAACTTGGATCCCGACAACTGTATTCTTTAAAAGCAGTTGATGCCCGCCTGTGTTGCGGTTGCAGAAAGCCAGCCAGCCCCTCTTGCAATAGATGCCTGCGGTGCGGGAAGCCGCCTTGCCTTCCGCAGGTATGTGCCTTGACCGAGCGCAGGGGAAGAGGTGGCAGGTAATACCTCGTGCCGCAAAGAGCTTAAGAAGAATACCTATATTGATTACCTTATCTTAAAACGGGCCACTTCTACCAGCCCAGCCAGTTTTGGGATACAAGGGTGGGGGTACGGGCCTCATTTTACCGGATTGCCGGGTGGTTTTTGTCGGATAAATAGCTAGCACGCCCTGCCAAATAGGAAGAGAAGCCGGATTAATACCAAGTGGTGCCGACGATACAAGGAGTCGGCACCCACCCAACTTCGTAGATGTATCCGCGCGCGATCATCCTATTTCGACGCTACGGTGTGTGTGAGGCGAATCGCTGCGCGCGAGTGGAGCTGTAGTAAGTAAGATCAGTCATAGCTATGTTATATATCTATGAAATCTATATATCAATGATCCTCCATTCCCGTATCGGAGTGAATGAGCGAAGCGAGTGAACAGACAAGGTTCACCAGCCAACAAGGAAGGAAGGTTGGTTCCTAATGGGACCGGAGCAGCCATCAATGGTCATTACCCAAGGGCCATAGCCCTCGGAGGCCAGCCAAGCCCAATATCTGTTGTTCCTTGTCCCAACGGCCGGCACGCGCTTTTCCCCCGTGCACCAACCCCTGCACGTTGGGAAGTCAGCCTACTAGGAACCTTCGCTATGCTATTGCCTGCTTTGCTAAGCTTCTCCCTAAGCTTCCCCTTAACCTCTATAAATCAATCCCCTGCGTTCGGTCAAGGTCAAACCTGGGGGGGGGAGGTGGTGGGGGGTTGGGTTGTGTTGTGAGGGGGAGGGGACTCCCGGACACTTTGGGGATTAAACCTGCATTCCGGTGAAGGCCGGGGTTTAGAAGACACTCGGGAAACCCGTGCCGGGCCGAGGGGGCAAAACGGTAATAGGGGGGGCGCTACAAGAAGCGCTTTCAATCCGTTATTAAAGGTGGGTTGCCCAGTTGGGGAAAGCCGGGCCGGGCCGGGCGGGAGGCTGGGCCGGCAGGCCCCTTTTTTCAGAGTCATAGTGTTCCGGGGTCTCCTTAATCCCCCACCACCTCCCCCCCAGGGCTTCCCTCTTTATGAAAGAAGGTCAGTTGTTAAAGAGGGAATCCGGTGTTCCCTTAACCTCTTCCCCTGCGCTCGGTCAAGAACACCCTTCTGCCTCTTGATTGTGGGTTTGGTTCCTCGGAAAGCCGGGAGTGCCTGGTTACCCGAACTAGTCCCTGGGCCTGCTGAAGTCCTCGTTAAAGAAACTCCCTCTTTCTTGGGAGGGCCCTGGTAGGGCTTCCCTGGTGAATAAAGGTGGTTTGTTAAAGAGGGAATCCCGCGTTTTTGAAAGGGATTCACTCTTTATTGATAAATAAATCCTTGTCGATAAATAAATCCTCCTTTAAAGTTACGGTAATCTACCTGGACTAACTCCACTAAAGGATTAGCTAACTCCCCGTTGGGTTTCTTGGCTATCTGATTAGTGAGGAGCTACGTGTTCGTTTGCCCTTGATTGAAGGCAAACGAACACGAAGCGTGTTCCACTGGTTCCAGGGAGTTCCTGTTTCCCCGCCACGGGTGGGGAATCCGGATTCACTCTTGATTGAGGGTATCGGTATCGGCCTTCGGCCGAAAGGTTGAAGAATCCCTCTGGGTGTTACGGGTAATAGGTTTCTTACCCGAGCTAAAGTATAGGCCTGCGGGATAGGAGATCCAAGGGGCAACTACGGTAGAGTGGACCTTTACGGGAGGGGAGAGTTTACCGGGATGCCGGGTGGGGTAAACTTGGGGTATGAGGGCTTGCGCAGAAGGTTGTTATTCGTCCGGCGGTTCTGTAGGCTGGCTTGCTTTTTGGCACTCATTCTACGAATGAGGGCGGGTTGGCGGGCTGCAGTAATCCGTGCCTACCTGCGAAACTTTTCGTGCAGAAGGTTGTTGGGTTCAGTTGTGCCGGAGGCCTTGACCGAGCCAGAAGTTGGGGCTGCGAGAACTTACACCCTGCCACCTCTTCCCCTGCGCTCGGTCAAGTTATGTGCCTTCTGCGTATGTGCAGAAGTTCTCCGAGCACCGGGGTTTTCCCCACAAACAACCAACCTTCAGAGGGATATAAGAGAGAGCAGGAGTTATTTTACCGCGGGCCTTCCCCCCGGGACAGGAGGGTGTTCTCTTCCCCTGCGCTCGGTCAAGAACACCCTTCTGCCTGCTACGAGTGGGACAACTTGGATCTCACGACAACTGTTTCGGTTTCATTCGAAGTGCAACGGCACTTTTTGCCGGGCCGAAGAGTTCTCCCCCGTGCCTACCTTTGTAAGCGAAACAACCAGAAAGTTGAGAGTTCGGCCACGAATCCAAGGTGTGCCACTTCGAAGTTGGGGCCCTTCCCCAAAGGTAGGCACGGACCTTTGGCCCGAATAGCAACCTTTTCCCCTGGCACGGGGGAAGGCCCTTTAAAATCCTGTTTTGCTTTCATTCGTGCAAATAGGAGGGAGAGTGGGTCCTTGGATCCCGACAACTGTATTTGCCAGGAAGGAGGGAGAGTGGTTCCTTGGATCCCGGCAACTGTTTCCATCCGTGCCTACCTGTCTTTTCGTGCAGATAGGAGGGAGAGTGGGACACGATAACGACGTTTCGGCAAAAGTTCCCTTCGTGCCACTGTTTAAGGCAAGAATGAGGGCTAAACGGAGGCAGAAGTTCTTAACCTCTTCCCCTGCGCTCGGTCAAGAACTTCTGCAAACCTCATTGGCACTCATTAACAACAGTTTGCACGAATGTGGGAATGAGTGAACTTTTTGGGGTTCCAGAGGTGGCAGGAGTTTGGAAGTTCTTGACCGAGCGCAGGGGAAGAGAACTTCTGCGGAGAGTGGGACACCTGAACTTATTCCCCTGCGCGAAGCACTTTTTGGGGAAGACCTCCAAAAAAATGCGCAGCGGAGAACTCTTGGTCCAGAAAGTTCCAAAAGTTCCCTCTTATATCCCTCTTCAGTTTGTGGGGGAAAGTTACCCCTGCGCTCGGTAAAGAACTTACCAACCTTCTGCAACCCTGAACCTCGGAGGGGAGGGGAGAACCCCTGCGCTCGGTAAAGGCACTTCCCTGAACCTCGGAGGGGAGGGGAGGGGAGAACCCCTGCGCTCGGTAAAGGTAAGACCTTTTTTTTGGACCTCCAAAAAAATGCGCAGCGGAGTGAAGGTCCCACTCTCCCTCCTTCTCTCCCGACTTAAAACCCAAAAAGTTCACTCATTCATAGTGGCACGAAGGCCCAGGCATTCATACTATTGGCTGCACATGTGCCGGTCGTCAAGGTACTAACAGTATCCCTGTACTACTAGACTCGCTGCTCCTAGTGGGCAGGCAAGAATAGCGCCTACCTCTGATTTGAACCTACCTTCCTTCTCCCCCTTTTCCCCCTGGGAGGGCAAAGTTCAAGTTGAAAGGCATATCAGTGGCATATCAGTGGATAGGATCCCCTACGTAAAGGTGGCAGTGCTGGCAGCTATGACTCGTGTGGTGCTCACAGTGGCTAGCCTCCAGGCAAAGGACACTATAGAGTGCCTAACTCATCCGGGCGGTGGCACTCATTGGTTGTCTATCCGGTGTGGCGGAAGGGGAAGGGTTTCATGCTTGGTGCAGGTATGAAGGCGTAAGCTGGTATGAGTACGTTGGTAAGGGAAGGGCAGATCTTAGAGGAAGTGAGGGTCTTCTAAACGGCCACTAACCCGGGAGGGGGAGACTGGGGGTGCACGAGCCTTCACCCGGGCGCTCGAGCTAATTATTGGGAGATAAAGGAAGGCTGGTTGAGGATTGGGTATCGGGAGCGAAGCCCTTTACTTTAGTTGCCTCGAAGTACTTTACCTCCCGAGCAAGGGCTCTATCTATGGGGTGGGGGGGATTGATCGTGATCTATTAAGCAATGGGGGAGGAGAACGCTGGGAGATAGTCAGCCAGCATTCGATACACAATCTCTATACCTTACCTTCCAGGGCTCAGCTTTGGGCCGGAGACAGCCCAGGGTTTGAGAAACAAATAAATAGGTAGATAAATAAAGAAATAATAGGTCATTCATCCTCTTCCCTTAACCTCGCGGGGCTCGGAAAACAAACTTCTGCACATACGCAGAAGGCACATACCTTGACCGAGCGCAGGGGGGAATAGGTGGGAAGTTCTTCTGCTTCCCCCGCAGCCCCAACTCCTGGCTCGGTCAAGGCACATACCTTGGAGAGGCTAGGCGTGAAGAAGCCAGCCTTGGTTCGTTGATGAACGAGTAAGCCTTCGCTCTCTTAATCCGGCTCGAGGCCCGTAGCGCGTAGCGCTTTATTCTGTCCCGGTTGTCTGACAGGGACAAGATAACCGCCGGGTTGGACACAAGGTCGGTCGGTCTTTGAAGAGATAGATCGCTATCGCTCTATCGTTTACCTTATTATTCGGACTGACTGTTATGTTATGTTATGAAGGAGCATAGCTTTTAGTAGTGCGTGCCCTCGCCTTCGGCTCGGGTTTCGTGCCTTTCGCTGTGCCATGGCCTACCGTTGCCCGAATCGCTTGGAGGAATCGCTTGCGCGCCGCCAGCACCGAGCCAAAAGCGCGCGCATCTTTCCCTTCCCTTCCCTTCCATTCCCTTCCCTTCCCTTCCCTTCCCTTCCCTTCCCTGGAACTTCCCTTCCCTTCCCTTCCCTTCCCTGGAACTTCCCCTCCCCTGAGGCAATCACGAAGGCTTTAAGGTAGGCAGGCTTTAGGGTCTGAGATTTAGGGTCTGAGATTTAGGTCAAGGGTATGACAAGCCCTGAGGATTGAGCAATTGGTAAAGCAACGTGATTTCTGAACCGCCCAGGCTGCACGAGCGTTATCACATCTCGATTTGGCTTTCGGCGGCCTATGCTGATTCTGAAAAGCGGGAGAGCCCCAAAGCGAGTCATCGGAACACTGCCTTAACTCCGAGTTGGGAAGCGGATTGTCTCAACCAACACTTGTAGATTGATTCTACTTGTTTTTCGCTCTTTTAGCTCTAAATCCGCTCATTGTTTCTTTTTCCGAAAACTTAGATTGATTGTTAAAACCAACCTGGTGAACTGGGCGTGCCGGGGGCTTGGGGGCGCGGGGGAAAAGGCCGCCTGGTGAACGGAGGTATGGAGGAGAAGATCTAAGTACCGGATTCTGCGAGACGGTATAAGTGCGTCGGAAAGCCCGGTTCCGCCTTCGGGGGCCCCCGGCCTGTGGTAAGAGGATGGGAGGTATCCCAACTCAGAAAAATGCAATAACTTCTCCCGTCCCGGTTTTAAAAGCAGCTTGCTTGCTTTATAGCGGTTTTTAGAAGAATAAGTGAGCTTTTGGCTCACTCGAGATTCCAGTCCCCATCCGTGGGTTGCAGGAAGCTTTAGCTTCGAGCTTCTCATGCGAGGGGATGCGAGCCTCGCAACTCAAGGTAAGCCGCCTTTGGAGTAGTAATCCGGACTTGTACCTTGAGAAGGGACGTCCTAACCCAAGTACTTGGGTTGCTACCCTCACTGACTGAACCCGGGCACATCGTAACTTCAAGTACGTCCTACCTCGTAGAGTACTTGGGATGGGCCACCCCGACACCGTCGACCTGAGGCAGCGGGGCATCCATCCGGGAAAGAAGGCTGGAAATCTCTAACGGGAAGGCCTGGGGTCAAGGGCAGGATATGGCTGGGGGGTCAAGCCAACCAAATCTAGATTTATCGCCGCCTATCGAACTACTTATAAAAAGAAAGTTAGTTTTCAAAATACTCCTGTCGGTCCTGAATTCCCGTACTGTCGGTGACTGCCTTTCGGTTTAGGTATTACGACCCTCCCTCCCCTTAACCTCTTCCCCTGCGCTCGGTAAAGGTAATATCTGCTGTCAAAACTAGGGTCGAGTGATGGGAAGTGATTTCTGTCTTCCGGCCTTTCTGTTTGCTTCTCGACACCCACCGTTCAAGCTGTTCAGTGCATGTAAAAGCCGAGCCCCCCCTGCCACCTCTTCCCCTGCGCTCGGAAAACTTCTGCACATACCTGCCACCTCTTCCCCTGCGCTCGGAAAACTTCTGCACATACCTATGATATTTGAGTAGGTAGAATGGTTTGCAAAGCGTTGATCGATCACCGTAGGCAGCCGAATCTCCCCCGGGATTAGACGGGTGGGAATCGGCTAATTGGAATATTTGGTTTAGCCACTTCGCTACCACTTCGACAGCACGGGCTTGCTTGCGGGGGCATTAATGCCGGGGGAGGGGAGGGGAGGGAAGTTCCAGGGAAGGGAAGGGAAGGGAAGGGAAGGGAAGGGAAGGGAAGTTCCAGGGAAGGGAAGACCTGGGCCTTGGATCCCACCCCTGCATAACTTTTGGGGGAAGACACTCGACTTTGCGAGAATGTTCTTCGCCAGGAGAACCGAACCAACCTCTGGCCTGGACGCTCGGTTGTCCGACCCTCCTGGAAAAGTAGGCTACGGGCCGGAGATAGGGGATCTTGTTTGTTATGAAAAGACCCCCCCTCTGGAAACCCCTGCGCTCGGTCAATAACTTCCAAACAACCTTCTGCCTCCGTTTTAAAGCATCTTTTCCCCCGGGTCGGAGATTAAAGGATACTCCGAAAGCTCGTATAGAGCTTTGTCTCCGACGCCCTCGCCGCCCATGGAAGTAAGTGGGTGATGCGAACAACTTTAAGAGTGAGTTCCTAAAGACGACTTTGCCGGGCCGGGTTCTACCGTCGTCTTCGGTGTCGCCAGCCGGCCAACCTAAGAGCCTGTATGTATGGCCTCAAACCCCACTCATCCGTGCTTTCTTCGGGCAGGGACGGCACAGCGTTTGAATGAAAACTCGGCTCGATGATCTTCTTGGCTTGGCTTGGCTTGGCTTGGTTTGGCTTGGCTTGGCTTGGTTGGTTAAAGGCTGGCTGGCTGCTTTTTACCCTTTAACCGTAAGCGGGACGTCAAGGCGTAGATCATCTACGTCCCGACCCCCCAAGAGCCAAGAGCCTGGTGTGAGGCCGGGACCCCACACCATGAGAGCGCGGGGCGGGCATACTCCTAGATAGAGATGGAAGTATCACCCAGTTCGTAGAGTTGGATATAACACCCCTGCCACCCAACCCTTGAGGCCGATTCAAAAAAACGGCTGGCTGCCCAGGGGAAGGGCACCGAACCATTCGCCAATGCGATGTTTCCAGAACAAATAGGAAAACGAAGACCTAGCCCGCAAAACCAAAGCTTGACAAATAAATACAGGTGTCGGGATCCAAGGTTGCCAACAAAAGAATCTGAGCGCAGCTTTCCCCCGTGCCAGGAAATCCGTCAAAAAAGAGTTAGTTCTGAGCGCAGCTACCGTGCCAGGAACCACTCTCTCTCCTTCCTTCCTTCGAGTACCGAGGAATACAGATAGGAAGCTGAGGACCTTCCCCCCCTGAGAGGGAGGTCCAACGGCTTGGTTCTGAGCCTGACAATAGCGATTGAAAATACGTCGGAGCCCGGGGGGGGGAGAGGAGCCTGGCTGAGAAGTGCGCTTCATCTTGAGGAGAAGGCGCACCGCAAGAAGGGGAAGAGGTTGTAGAGTTGGAAACGAAGCGCAGTGCAACGAGGCGCAGCGAAGCCCAGCGTAGCCATGCCATGCTGCCTGCAGCAAGGCAACCTCAAAATCTTATGCTAGCGGAGCGAAGCGAGGTTGAACGATCGTTTGCTCTGTCTGACCCAAGTTTCAGATTTCTGCATAGCCTCATGCCCTCTCCGGTAAAGACTCTCCGACGTTAGGGAGAGCCCCTTCACCCCTGTGCGGCAGGCTTCGGAGCAACTTTAAAATACGGAGTTTGACGCCAAGCACACCACAGCGAGCGAAGGTTCTAAAGCATATTCTCAACCCCCGGTTAGCTTTTACTCGAGACTTGAGATCCTTATCGGAAACGCTCGAAACTGATTCCTATTGAGAATACTTATTATTACTGTGGCGTCGGCCGCCAGCAGCGTCGAAAGATTGGAATTGTCAAGACCTTGCGAGCGAAAGGGAGGAAATAAAATAAATATAGTTTTTGATAATGAATTGAGAAGATTCGGGAAAGCGAAATAAACGTCTTCTGAAACCGAATAAATTCTAAGATCTTGTGATTTCATGACCGAAAACACATCTTGAACAAGTTTAGGTCACGCGAGGGGGGGGGAGGGGAGGAGCTGGATCGCTTGGCTTGATTGCCCTGACCGTCGAGAGCAAAGCCCTTGCCCCCGGGGGGAAGCCCCGGCCCCACTCTCTTCCTATCCCTGAACACCCGGCACGATGATCCGCTCCCGTATCCAATTGTAACTCATGGCGGGCGGGAGAACCGGCGCATCCAAGCGTTCGAAGAAGATCTTATCCGATCACAACAACTACTAAAGGCCGGCCGGCGTTGGGGGAGGGAGGTGTTTCGGCGCCGAGAGAACACCTGTTAACCGAAAAGCGGGATGGCCAACTAAGTAAAGGCGGATACCCATACATCCCGTTCCCTGATAGCCAGGGGGAAGGGGCCCCCCTCCCGGGCCCACCACCTTTGCGAGCGAGCGAAAACGCAGGTATTACCTTGACCGAGCGCAGCGAGTTTAAGGGGAAGGGGCGGATTACTGCCTAACGTAAGATCCGCCGGCTTTAAAGCAGGGCAGGCCGCCAATACGAAAAGGCTGGCTTTTGCTTCCCCGGCCGCTCCAGTGCGGCCGGCTAGGTATCCGATCCTTCGTGGATCGGGGCCCACCCAAATATCTATCTAACCCCGGCTGGGAAACAAACCATAACCTAGTAAAAGACGTACTCTTGTCAAAGGTGTGAACAAAAGAATCTGAGCGCAGAAACCCAACCCAAACAACAAACAATCCTTCTGCACACTTTTTTTTTTGATTGGACGGGTTGAAGAAGCGGTTGAATCTTCGCGCAGCGAAGAGACTTCTGCACACTTTTTTTTTGGACCAGAAAGTTTGGTTGGTTCTGAGCGCAGAAACTAACTTCTGCACACTTTAAAGAAAGAAATCAAGAAATCAAGAAAGTTGGAACGGGACTCAAAAAGGGTGTGAAGAGCTTCGCGCAGCGGGGAAAAGCAAGCTCTTCACACCCTTTTTGGACTGGACTTCCAAACTTCTGCTTCGCGCAGCAGAAGATCTCTGCTCTGCTCTTCTGTAACCGGACCAAGAAGTTAGTCTCTTCTGCTTCCAAAAGAACGCGCAGCAGAAGCAGAAGATCTTCTGCACACTTTAAAGAAAGCAAGCAAGTATTCCACTCCAAACTTCTGCTTCGCGCAGCGAAGAACTTCTGCGGATTTCAAAAAAAGAGTGCAACTTCTGCACCAAGGTTTGGTTGGGTTAAAAGTTGGTTTCGCAGCGGGTAAAAGCAAGCTCTTTTTGGACGGTGGAAATTGCTTGCGTAAAAAGGTAGAAAACGGGTAAGGGGGTGGTCAACTACACGGCAGGTTGGGCAATCAAAAAACTATCTACTACCCGCTTTCCTTCCGTGGATGGCCTTACTTACGAAATCAATCGGGGACTTTGACGGTCGAGTGGATGGTAGGAGGGATAGTGGGACACTCGTAATCCCGACTTTATTTCTTTCTTTATTTCTTTCTTTAAGGTGCCCACAGTCAGTTTTGGGCTTTACTTGAAGGTCGATATACTCTCCAACGTTCTTTCAAGGGGTGGGCCAAGAAGTTCCTCTTCCCCTGCGCTCGGTCAAGGCACATACCTTGGATCCAACCCCGACTTAAACTGGTCTTCCCCCGTTACTAAAGTGCTTATGAAGGGAATACCTATAAAAATAAAGTGGGAAAGCGCTCCACGCTTTCAATCACTCACTCCTGGGGGGAAGGGAAGGGAAGGGAAGGGAAGGGAAGGGAAGTTCCAGGGAAGGGAAGGGAAGGGAAGTTCCAGGGAAGGGAAGGGAAGGGAAGGGAAGGGAAGGGAAGGGAAGTTCCAGGGAAGGGAAGGGCAAGTTGGTAAATCGCTACTTCTAACTTGGCTTTCAATCCACCCGTTCCCCCGGTTAGCGGAAATCACGTATATAGAGAAAGCGCGACCTACTCTTCCGTCGGGATCCAATCCAAGGTGTGCAGAAGGTTGTTTGAATCTGAGCGCAGCTTTCCCCTCCCCTCCCCTCCCCTCCCCCGTGCGGGGGAAGAAGGAGAACCCTACAGGACGGATCAAAAGAGAGTGCCAAAAGAGGGTAAAGGGTTCTTGCTTGCTTTCTGAGCGCAGGTGTTCTCCAAGCATTGGTGGGGAAGAACTTTTGGCGTGCGTGCGGGTAGGTTCTAACGCTCTTTCAGGTGTCCCACTCGTAACTCCTACCCCCACCCACAAACTTGGATGGAAGGGAAGCTTTCAATCCGGTTGGGGCTGCTTTCCCACCGGCTTACCATCCACTCCCTGCCACCTATTCCCCTGCGCTCGGTAAAGGCACATACCTCCTTGGATCCCGCCCTCCTTCACTTCGCTGCGCGAAGCAAAGGGAGTTCGGTTGCGGGCTTGCAGGAGATTGCTTGCGTAAATAGAGAGCTAACTTTTGGCTGGCAAACAAACAACCTTCACTTCGCTGCGCGCCCTGCCACCTATTCCCCTGCGCTCGGAAAACAAACAACCTTCTGCACATACCTCTGGAGTTCCTTCTGCACGAAAAGGCAGGTAGGCACGTGGGTCTGATTTTGGCTTCCGCAGGCAGGTGACGAGTTATTCGTGCAAGCAAAAGGCTTGCGTATAGGCTGGCACGGATTAAAAAAAAACAAAGAAGAGTGGGTTTCGCAGCGGGCAAAAGGTTGGCGTGCGGGGCGGGCGTTTGAAGCTATTGTCAGTCGGGCAATAAAAAAGGGGAAGACACACACCTGAACTTCTTCCCCTGCGCGAAGCAAAATGTTTGCGGGGTCCTTGGATCCCGACAACTGTATTTGCCGGTTTTGCATCGGATGATCTCGTACGGTGTTCAGTAGGTTCAA